CCTATGGCAATGCAAGTCAGTTATGACTTGCATTGAACTTCAGTGAAGCAAAAAGAATCTATTACGCCAGATAATACGACGGATAATACGACGGATAAGATTTCCCTAATTTTCTCTAAGAAATTAATTAGATTTGCAAGAAGATTTGCGAACGCGACCTTATCATCATTGTAAGCGAAAAACAACAAAAAACACGAGATAATAACTTAACGTGCCGTAAACAATTCAAACCACTCCTCCAAGCTTTTTTCATTTTCTTCTAATTTTCTTAATTGCTTGTTAGGAACGTAACCTTAAAAATTTAGATTCAGAATTTGGTTGGTTTTCCAAGTCAGAAAAAGGTGCTTACCGTGAATCATAACATATTTTGGTTTTCTTCTTTATTAGGTTACTTTGAAGTGAATTTTACCTTTTCAACAAGCCAAGACCTTCCAGATAATAATCCATCCAGTGACAGGTCTCGACCCCTGTAGGCAGTATCTCTCTCTTACTTACTTATTACTTACACCAATGTATATGCTGTCATGAAATTCATGCGTTTTAGATCCTAACTATAGGATATGTTGAATGCATTTATGGAGGCGAGATATCTATCTATTAGAGAGAGAGATCCGGCGGAGGTCTATCCGGCGTGTATAGTAAAGTCAGTATAGTAATGTCATTCGTGTAAATCATGCTTGCTATGCGTGCCTTTATCCTTCGTGGAAGCACAATGCAAGTTGCAAAAGATAGCCTTCCACGTAAGTCATAACTGACTTGCATTACGTTAGCATAGAATTGGGCCGGACTAATCCGGCGTTAATTAGTTTAATTAGTAGGAAATTCAAAAAGAAAGGAGAAGGCTTGAGGGCTGCAAGCTTCGTTTGGTCTATTTCGGGGGGCAAGGGCCAGTCCACTTACCCCATTACACTTGAGTGTGCCGGAGAACTGGTCCGGCTATAGAGAAATCATGTAACCCATGTAGAAGAAGGAAAGAAAAACAAAGCAAAATGTAGGTTATGTAAGATGTATCAAATTAATATAGAGAAGCTAGCTACGAAGGTGGTGTAGGTAGTGTAGGATATGGAAGTAAAAACAAAGCGTTCGTGCAGGTCACTTCAGTGAAGCTTTGGTTGAAAGCCACCATAATACAGAATGGTGGCTTTGAATTGAAAGAAGGGTAAATCAAAGCAAAAGAGGTGTAATTTCTATTCATGACTCTAACGTTGGGTAAATACGTTGAATTTCTATTCTTTGAGGATATTGTAAACCCAAATGGTGACCAATACGTAGAAGATTTTTAGAAATGGTGCTGAAATAAGTATCAACTTGATTTTGGGGTAAAATAACTACATTGCCATCGTGGAAATGACCAATAAGTTGGCAACCTGGAATCAATTTAAAGGTTTCAATGGTAGATCTAGCTAGGAGAGCAAATTCAGAACTTTGTAAAAAATTGGGGTAAGCTGTAGGAAATGTACTTTCGGTTACTTTATATCGGTGCTGAGTGGGCCCAATAAGGTAATCGTCATCATATGCTTTTCGTATTTGATCTGAAACTAGACGAAAATCAGTGATGATAGAGGAGTTCATCATCTCAGAAGATATTTCTTGTGCTATCTTATAACAAGCTTCATAAAAAGGAGTATCTATAAACTCTTTTTGAGTCAGACCAGCATCGGTTCTCAAAGTGTCTAAGATACCGGACATAAAAGCACGAGGCCCACCTAAGAAAAAAGAAGAATAAACACAAATCTTTACGAAAGGCTTCAACTAAAGATCTTTCTGACCATTCTTTTCGAATTCAGTTTCAATAGATTTCCAGAGACCAACACTCTCAATGGCATTTTGTAAAGCATGGAGCTCTTGGGGAAAGAGACCTAATACGATCGAAGTGTAGCAACTAACTAAATCTAGATCTATGATCACTAAACCCAGTTCCTTCTGTAGGTATTATCCTATAAGAGAATATAGATGTCCTCGCAGAATTCGTTTGGTGCTATGTTTGGTATTTCTATAAGCAACAGGAATGATTCTAGGAGAAAGCCCCATGGGTTTGTAGGAATAGGGTATAATACCAAATTTCTTAATTTGAGCGAGACTTCTAGTTATAACTTTCTCAACACAACGTCTAAACTCGGGAGAATAGACTTGGTGTTGAGAAAGATACTCATCTACAAAATGAGAAGGATTGAGCTCAAAAGATCTAGCTATAGTGTTTAATCTAATTTTTCATGGAGTTTTCTCAAGAAGTTTGAAATATTCTACATAGTTAGGTTGGCCATACAGAGAATCCTCTTTACCAAAATAACCCATCTGCTTCCACAGAGGAACTTTACTCCCTGTCAGGGGATAAGAACCCCTGACAGATTCTTCTTCTGTAGTAGAAGAATCTACATTACCTAAGAAATTATTAGGTAATATTTTAGGATATAGTAGAATAGTCTTAGAGGTATCCCTCGGAGGATATTCTAGCTGAGAGGTTTCTAGCCGCTGAGAGGTTTCATAAGAATGATCGGTCACCAGAGGAGCTCCGAATCGATAATCCCTGTCATAGACCCCTTCCCTCACTTTGATACCAGTTACAAAAATCCCTTGATTTTTGCGTATTTTCTCGGATGGATAATTGAGATCTTTGAGAGTTCTTAAAAGCACTTCAGAAAAGACTGTGTGGGCCAAAGGTCTGATACCTTGACGTGCAGACCAGCGCTCATATGTGGGATACAAAGCTTGCCTTCTTGAAAGCTCATGCTCTGCCCTAATACCCTCTCCTGACTTAAAACCCAGAAATGAGCCTTCTCCAGAGATTATTTCCTCTTTGATCCACCTCAAGAGAGGATTAGAAATCTCTTTTGCTTGATCCCTTGCTGACATGAAACTAGGAGTTAAGGCTAGATTCTTAAGAATCTTGGTCACAGTGGCTTTATCTACTTCCATCACCCAATTAAGAAATCCAGGTAGCTCTTCAGCCATTATACCCGAATATTCGGAATTCTTCTAGATGAGTAAATCTTCTCGTATCTCTTTCGGTACATTTTCCACAGGAAAGACTCGCATTCTTCTGGCTATAGCATTGGAGGTGTCTAAAGAACCCAATGGGTAATTACTGACTATCATCACCAGCCCATTTACAACTATTTCACTGGAGCCTTGGACCAATTTCTGACGACCCTTTAATGCATCGCCTCCTGTGAGCATCTTGAGTATAGCCAAATCGCCCCTGTAATATTCTACGTCGCTCATCAGAATTAGTTTTTTAGCGCGTAAATTAGCTACTTCGAAAGGATCCGAATGGTTTGTAAAGATCAACGAGATGTTCTAATCGTTGCCTCTCTCCCAACCAAAGCGCTTGCTAAATGGGCTAAAGTGGATTTCCCGGTCCCGCCAGGTCCCACAACATACAGAAATATTTGGGACTCAACATAGCTATGCAGCAAGGCCCAATACCAACACTCGAGGAATAGAAGCCGATCGGGATAATTGGAACTAATTTGCGAAAGGAAGTTAGAAGTCACAGGACACTTTGCGCCCGGATGGTAAGCATAACCTACTTGTGACCTGGTAAAAGATTTCGGCGACCAAGGTCCAAATTCTTTGGTTAATATATTTTAAGAACCATTAGTTAGAGTAATGATATGTGTATCAAAATTCGGATTCCCAGTTTTACTATGGGACCCATATAATATTTCATGATAAATAGCATTCATAGTTGTAATCTTAGCTTCTAAGGGATTAATAGTGACCAGAAGTCTCTTTATAATGGACTTGAATTCATTAGGAGAAAATTCTTGATATATCCCTCGATCAATATCATATAGAAAGAATGTTAAAGTTTTTGGATAGGCTTTACAATACTGCAGACATGACTTTTTTACTAAGATATCTGTCAAGATAGCTGGAGTTTTGTATAATGTATCTATATTTTCAGTCTCTTGCATAGTTAAAGATTGCCATACTCAAAATTCATTTTGTTGTTTCTTTTTTTTGTTTATTATTTTAAACAAGGCCAAAGGTTGCTGAAGCTACCTACACTTGCGCTTATCTTTCTCTTTACACAACTATTAGAGTATATTCTATTCTCTATGACTAGTCACATACAACCAAAGCTTCACTGAAGTTCAATGCAAGTCATAACTGACTTGCATTGCAAGTCATAACTGACTTGCATTGCCATAGTGCAAGTGACGTTCGTCACTTGTCACTGAAGTGACCTCTTTTTTGCCGCAAGCCCGTCAAGAAGGTCACGCTAGTGACAAGTCACGCTAGTGACTTGCGCTTGCGGACAACCTTCGTGCAAGTGACGTTCGTCACTTGTCACTGAAGTTCAATGCAAGTCATAACTGACTTGCACCTTCGTGCAAGTGACGTTCGTCACTTGTCACTGAAGTGACCTACACTTTTGCTTTGGTTTTTCCTTCCATAACCTGCACTACCTACACCACCTTTTGCAAAAAGGTCAGTAGTTAACAGCGTGCTCAGCCTGCACTATGCAACCTATATTTTCTGAGGCCCACTAGCTGCATCTGAAGCTATATAGGAGCTCCATGTGAGTAACGTTTTGCATCCTTCGTGCAAGCGCAAGTCACTAGCGTGACTTGTCACTATCGTGACCTTCTTGACGGTTGCGTTCGCAAACTGAAGCAACCTTCACGTGGTTGAAACCCTCTTGAGCTTTACATTTGTTACACTACTGTGATGCGAGGTATACTTTGCTGAAGCAACCTTTGATTTTCGGCGTTGGCATTGATAGCCATGCTGGCTTATCCTATTATGCCGGCTTTCCTTCTTATGCCGGCTTATCCTTTTATGCCGGCTTTCCTTCTTATGCCGGCTGTCTTTTCCCTTGTCGGCTTTTGTAGGTGTGATGATTAAACCGGTGATGACATCGCTGTTTAGCTTTGTCATGATAGAAAAAAGAGATAGACAGAACAACAATTTTGTGTCGTAAAAAAAACCCACCTGAATTTGGAGTGTTTAAAAATTCACTCCAATCCCGTGGATTTGTAAACTGTTAAAATCTCTCTTATTTAGGACTTTCTTTGGCAATCTGGATTTGTAAACTGTTAAAATCTCTCTTATTTAGGACTCTCTTTGAGAATCTGGATTTGTAAACTGTTTTGTCTTGCGTTATTCAGTTTGTCTAAAGTTTGCTTAATCTCTGCCGGGGTAATTCTAGTTCGTCGATACAAAGCCGTGGTTGCAATATCTTTATGACCAACCTTCGTGCAAGTCACGTTCGTGACTTGTTACTTCGCTTTACGAACGTAACCTTTACTTTTTCTATCGGAACCTTCTTTTCAAGCAACTCCGTAATAAAAGTAGCCCGTTAACTATGAGTTCGTATATGCTTACCAAGCTTCGTAGAGGCAATTCTAAGAACTTTATTTACTTGTCTGTCAAAGAAAGATCGTTCTAAGGCTTTGCTAAAACAGCCTCCGCCCGCTACGAAGAAAGGCTTTTCGGGTTCTGGTTGATTTTGTTCAAGTAAACAAAATTCATCAGCTAGTTCTTGTAGTTTTCTTCGCCCTGCCGTCCCCAAACATATCAAATGTCTTTTAGCTCCCCTTTAACGTTGCGAAATTTGAGTTTCCCCGTGATGAAATAACTCGTTTAATTGTTTTGTATTAAACAATAGTAGATTTGAGATCCTGATTCCGGTTTGATAGAGCAAAGTAAGAACAATTTTCACTCTGGCTATAGGTTGTTTATCCAACTAAACTTGGTTAGTTAGTTGTAAAATCAAGTGAAATTCCTCCGGGCTGATAGCTTCGCGTAGTTTTACTCGCTTTGCTTTTTGCCTTTTTGCTTTTCTAGCAGCAACAAGACTCTCTTGATGCTCTCTTTGCATTTCCCTTTCAACTAAATATTCCATTTTGGTTTCATTTTTCCTCTTCTCTTCGAGTAATTGCAAGTTTTGCTCTTCTAATCTCTTGTTGCCCTGTCTATCTCTTTGTTCCCAGTCTATAAAGAAAGCTTCCCAACTCCCCCCGAACTTTTTTACAACGTCAGCTCTGTACTTCTCTTTTTCTAAAACCTCTACTTGATTATTCTTTAACGTGATTGTAGATTGTTTAATATAATCGTTTGTTTTTTTCATGTGAAATATGGGTTTTTCTTTGATTTTAAGTTTGCGAACGCAACCTTTTGCTCAATGCAAGTCATTTGCTTAAGTTACTTTGCTGAAGCTCCATGCAAGTCATAACTGACTTTTGTTTGCCTTTGGTTACAAAAGTAACAAGTGACGAACGTCACTTGCACTTTGGCGCAAGCCCTTCTTGACGGTCACGCTAGTGACAAGTCACGCTAGTGACTTGCGCTTGCGGACAACCTTCGTGCAAGTCACGAATGTGACTTGTTACATCGCTTCACGAACGTGACCTTCTGCTTGTCACGTTAGTTCAATGCAATGTAAGCCATAAATGACTTGTCGCATTGCGGTCTCACGTTCTTTCAGCTTGTCACGTTAGTTCAATGCGATGCAAGTCATTTATGACTTGTTACGTCGCTTCACGTTAGTTCAATGCAAGTCATAACTTGCCATCTTTTTGTAAAGATCTATGCGAGTCACGTCGCGTTCGCGACCTTCGTTTACTGAAGTAACCTAACGGATTTGTTACGTGTTGCAACCTTCGTCTACTGAAGTAACCAAAGGTTGCTTTAGCAGATGAAAGTAACCAAAGGCTGCTTTAGCAGATGAAAAGAACCTTAGGTCACTTCAGTGACAAGTGACGAACGTCACTTGCACGAAGGTTGCCTATGGCAATGCAAGTCAGTTATGACTTGCAATGCAAGTCAGTTATGACTTGCATTGAACTTCAGTGAAGCAAATGTTGTTTTTCTCCTTTTTTGTAGGTTACTTTAGTCACCGGGGTAGAACAGCGCCGGAGTTAACGCCCGAGTTGTATAGCGCCGGAATTGTATAACACCGAAGTGTGACAGCCCTTGAGTGAGGGGGGTGCACTGGTTGAGTGTGGCTGTGCTTTGCTTTACTTTGCTATGTAATAATTGTTTAACGGTCGGAAAAAGATAGGAAAATGGGCGGTCTTTCTAGAAGAAAGACCACCCTAAGATAAAAGGTTAGTCTACTAAAAAACCTATGTTTAAGAAAAAAAAAAGCACGAAAACAGTCCTCTAAACCCTTAAAACCCATTAAAAAAACAAACCTGTAGTGGTGATCAGTTCACCTGCAGTGTTGAATGCTTGAAAAATCTCTTCTGTAGCTACAGACATCTCAGGAGTCATCATCATAGTAGGATCTAAAACATCTGCATTGGTCTCAACAAAGCAGTAATTAACAGAAGAGGGGTTTGTTACAGCTACCTCTGCGCCACCTGTACCCGGTTTAGGATCCGCAATAATTGCATAAGCAACCTTATCAGCAGTTTGAGCAGGATCCAAAGTGTCTGTAATTTTCCCAGCTACCGTAGAAATGGGATCTTTGACTTCTAGTGAACTTGAAGTCGAGGCTTGTGTATCTGTCGGAGGTTTTGGCGTGTTTGACGGTACAGGCCAATTTCTAATCACTGGTTCTTCGTCAGAGTTTGTCCTTGATCTTGGGGGTATGAAAGAATCACTATAAAACCTGTCACGCTTTGGAGGTATTACTTCCACTCCTGCCTGTCTTGCGAGGGCACGAAGGTAGATGGCAAATTCACTATGATTGTTGTCAAACTCTCCAAATGAGCCTTCCAACTTTCCTTTAAAAAGATTAAAGTTTTCCGCAGACTCGGTTTTGAACTGACTCATCTCGGTTGTCACCTCGGTTTTGAACTGACTCATCTCGGCTATCACCTCGGTTTTCAACGCAATTATCTCGTTTTTTACTTCGGTTTTCAACGCAATTATCTCGTTTTTTACCTCCATCATCTCGGTTTTCACTTCGGTTTTCGCCACTTCTACATCGGTTTTCACCTCATTTAGGTCACTAGAAATATCTCTTAACTGACTAGCTGAAGTATTAGCCGCATCGCTCACCTTGCTACTCACTGCAGCCAAACCAGCGTCGGTATTCTAAAAACCTGTAGTTACATGTAAATCTACCTCGGTTATATGAACTACAGCCTCGTTGACTTGTTCAGTAATACCGCTTACACCATCTTTTATAACCTCTACATCCCTCCCTATATCATGTGTTTTACTCGTGATATCCATTACTCTTTCTGCTACACCTCTAAGATCCTGTTTGATAATGATGTTATCTTGTACAAGCCCCTCTGTAGTTTCTGCTAAGGATTAAAGTCCAGTGTCAACAGATTTTACTCCTTCTTGCACGACATCTACTTTCTTTTCTACCCTGTCCACCTTACCATCTACCTAACATATAGAATTTTCCAATCTCCCCGTGCGAAAAACATATTGAATACCCTGAGCAGCTAAATATCCTGTTATGGTTAACGTCGCTGCCCCTACCACAATAAGAATATATCCTCCACTTTGGGACACACCAGTGACGTTTGTAAAAATCTTTTAAAAAGTGTTAGCCGCTTCAATAGCATTAGGTATCGTGGGTGCTACCGCCTCTATTTGGGGTGGTTGAATTACAATGTTAGTTTGAGCAGGCTGAGCAAGCTCTCTACTTCGAATGACTATCTTTTCAGGTAACCACTTTTTTGAATTCTCACTTGTGAAAGCCCAATATGTAACACCTGCCACCGTAGAATAGTTTATAATAGCGTTGATAGTTGATTTCATATCTGTTAATAATTATTATGTCTAAATTGAGCATAGTATAGAACTGGTTAAAGTAACGCTGGTTAGAATAGAGTGAGAACACCGGCAAGAAGTCCGGCGAGACTGGACTTCTTGCGCCCGGAGAAAGAAAGTTCTCCGCAAAAATACACGTTCTCAACGCGTTTTTGTCTATAAACATCTTCTAGTTTGTTGGAGAGCCGATTTGTCGTGAGTCGTCTATACTACATATAATAATCAAGCCACACCGATCAATAGAATATTTCTCTACCAATCTTTTCCAAGAAATAAATCAAATTAGCGAGTACATCTATAAACTTTTCTTCTTGAAAGGAAGAAAACAACATGCAGCACCATATAAAAATTTTTAGTACGAAGAATAAGTCAAACCTTTCATTAATGTTTTTTAAGTTGATTAGAATTTTCTTAATCACTTGAATAGTCCGCAAAACTTTCTCCACAGAAGCTACATTAGACTCGACAGGTAGTTTTTCCTTAGACTCGACAGGTAGTTTTCCCTTCTTTTCAGCCATATTTTACTATTCTTTATTCTTTTTTTCGACTCCATTGTTATAAATAACAATATTTATAACATGTTTAAAGGGGGAAACAGTACCTATCAAAGATTCCAAGACAGAGTTCATATAAAAGTTGATCATTCGTGCTGTCATTTCTCTGTCGGGTGAAAAGTAGTTTATAGAATGAAAAATGTCTACTTCTATACTACGGCCAGGTGAGAAATTGATATCTAAAATTCTTCTTGCATCTTTTATAGAAACCACTTTAATAGAATAAGCTGAAGCGCCTTTTCTATGAATTCTGTATTCGAATTGAAACTTTAAACCAACACGCTTATGAGCTGCTGCATCGCGTTGTAGATAATACAAAAAAAGAAAAAGGTCCTTCCAGTAGTCTTTTAACCTCTTACCACCTCTATAAACATTTAAGAATTCCTGATTCAACTGGGCCTCTAAACCCACTACCATACTCGACAACGCCATCGATTGTGCTGTTAACATTTTTTTCTCTCTCTCAGAATTCACCATGTTTATCTTCTTTTTTTTCTATTATTTTCTTTCTAGAAATCATAGGAGATGCCGTACTTTTCATCCGGCGGTATTACACGTTCTATCGAAGAATATGCCGGACTTTTATCCGGTTTGAGTGGACTAACAATCATATAGGATGCCGGATCTGGATCCGGCGGGGTGAGCTATTGATTAAAACAATCTAACATCATGCTACGAACCATTTCAGCCTTTCGATGGAGAGTTTTCCTTTTATGGAAATCCCTATAGGTTCCTCCTTCACCTTTAAAACGCTTCGCTTCTATGAACAATCTTTCAACTAAACCCTCCGAGTCATGCAATACTTCCATCTTTTGACCTTGATCATTTGTTAAAGCAACCTTATTCTCTTCAACGTTCGTAGCTACTCTTATTTGTGGTAGCACTTCCTCTTTATAAATAGGTCCTAGAGTCCTAAATGATCTAAAGAAAACTTCGTGTTTATTGAAGATTTGAGAACTTTTCCAAGTAATGAATAGATTTTTGGCAGGAATCATAACTTCTTTCTTTCTATTAAAAGGACACTGTACGGGCCAACTATAGGAATTTCTTAACTAACAAGTTATTTTGCTTAAGTTACTGAAGTAACATTGCAAGTCATAAATGACTGTACTTATCTTTGGTCGCGTTAGCTCAATGCAATGCAAGTCAGTTATGACTTTACTGAAGTAACCTTCTAGGCATTTAGTATCCGGCATTGCCGGCATTGCCGGCAGTGTCATTATTGAGCTTCCACTTTCATTTGTAAAGAGGTAAGTGGGTACTACCCACTAAATAAGAGAAAAGTCTACACGGCCTTTTCTGAAGTAACCGTAATATGAAGAGTTTGGGTGTAGGTCACTTCAGTGACCGTCAAGAAGGCAATGCAAGTCAGTTATGACTTGCATTGAACTTCAGTGAAGCTTTGGCTCTGGCAGTGAAAAACAAGGCTGAAGTGTAGGCTGTGCTGGGTGTAGGCTATTATTAGAAATCTATATTGAATTGAAACTTTCTATGAATAGATACGTTTAACTTCTATTCTTTGCGGATATTGTAGACCTAAAATCCAGGTTATGAAGAATCTCTGAATTTCTTTCTAAATAATAATTGACTTGGTCATGGGGTAAGAGAACCACATTGCCATCATGAAAGTGACCTAGAAGTTGACAACCCGGAAGGATTTTAAAGGTTTCAATTGTAGATCTAGCTAGAAGAGCAAATTCATAACTGTGTAAGAAATTCGGGTAGGCCGATTTAAATGTACTTTCTGTGACCTTATAACGATGGCCTGTGGGACCTACAAGAAAATCGCCTTCATAGGTTTTTAAAATTTGTTCTGAAATTAGACGGAAATCAGTGATCACAGAAGAGTTAACCATTTCCTCAGAAATTTCTTGAGCTAATTGATAACAATCTTCATAAAATGAAGATTCTAAGAATTCTTTCTGTGTTAGACCGGCATCCTTTCTAAAACTATCTAAAATACCATTGAGAAAAGCACGAGGCCCACCTAAGAAGAAAGAAGCATATACACAAATCTTTACAAAAGGTTTTCTAAAGAGAGATTTTTGACCATTTCTTTCGAATTCAGCTTCCAGATGATTCCATAGGCCAAGTCCTTCGATAGCTCTTTGTAAGACCTTCAATTCTCTAGGGTACAAACCTAGAAGAATAGATGTATAGCCACTAACTAGGTCTAGATCTAAGATAACTAAACCATGTTCTTCCTTAACATAAGAGCCTAAAAGAGAATAGACATGTTCTCGAAGAACTCGTTTTGTACTCTTAATAGTATTTCTATAAGCAAGAGGTAGGATTCTAGGAGAAAGACCCATTTGTTTGTACAAATAAGGAATGACTCCGTATTTCTGAATTTGAGAAATACCTCTAGACATAACTGTCTCCATCCTACTTCTAAAATCGGGAGAGTAGAATTTGCAACGATAAAGGTATTCATCTGTTAAATCCGAAGGATTTCTCTTCAGAGAATTAGCAAAAGTGTTTAAACTCTTTTTTCAAGTAGTTTTTCCAAGAAGTTGTAGATATTCTGTATATAGTGGTTTGCCAAACATGTAATCATCTTCTTGGAAAGAAGCCTTGTGCCTCCATAGAGCAGTATCCTCCCCAGTAGGGCGATCGGGCCTGATTCTTTTCTCTTTCTTTATTACCTAATAGAAATCTATTAGGTTATTTAGGTAATGGAGAAAGGAATACAGGATCTATTAACGTTGGAGATGATTCTAGCTGGGCTTTAGGCTTTGTTATCGAATCTGATAACAAAGGTGCTCCGAAAGTATAATCACGATCGTAAACCCATTCTCGTATTTTGATTCCAGTAAGAAAAATACCTTGATTCCTGCGTCATTTCTCTGAGGAGAAACCTTGATCTTGCAAAGCAGAGAGAACAACTTGAGAAAAGACATTATGAGTCTTTGGCCTTATACCCTGACGAAGGGACCATTTCTCATAAGTAGGATATAATGCTTGTCTTCTAGAAAGGTAATGTTCCGCTCTTAAACCTTCGCCTGATTTTAAGCCTAGATAAGAGCCTTCCCCTTCCGTAATATCTTCTTTCACCCACCAACATATTGAATTTGACATTTCCCGAGCCTGATCCCGGGCTACTAATAAGCTGGGAGTACAATCTATGTTATGAAGAACCTTTGTTACTTGTGTTTTTTCCAAATCTAAGACCCAATGTTGCAAACCAGGAAGTTCTTGTGCTAGTATACCAGTATATTTGAAATTCTTGTAGACCAGTAGATTTTCTTGAACCTCTGTTACTACTCTTTCTACCGGAAAAGTTCTCATTCTACCAGATATAGCATTAGAAGTGTCTAAAGAACCCATAGGATAATTACTAACTATAAGGAACAAACCATTCACAACGATTTCACTTGAACCTTGAATGAACTTTTGACGACCTTTAAAAGCATCCCCGCCGGAGAGCATTTTTAGAATAGAAAGATCACCTTTATAAAATTCAGTGTCGCTCATAAGAATAAGCTTTTTAGCACGTAAATTTGCGACTTCAAAAGGATCCCTATGGTTGGCTTGTTGAGAGGTTGTAATAGTAGTCTCTCTGCCTACCAGAGCACTCGCCAAATGAGCCAAAGTTGATTTCCCAGTTCCACCTGGTCCTAAAACATAAAGAAAGATCTGACATTCCACATAGCCATGCACTAAAGCCCACAACCAAGACCTAATGAAAAGAATACGATCTTCATAATTAGAAGAGATTTGTGAAATGAATAGAAAGGTACCAGGACACTTTGCCTACGGATCATAAGCATAACCAACCTGAGATCGGGTAAAGCAATTTGGTGACCAAGGTCCAAATTGCTTTGTTATAAGATTTAAAGAACCATTGGTCAGGGTCACAATATGATCATCCAAATTGGGATTTCCTCGTACACTATTTGATCCATATAAGAATTCTTGAGTTATAGCATTCATAGTATGAATCTTGGCTTGAGACGGGTTTAGTTGAACAAGAAGCTTCTTGATAATAGATTTCATTTCATTTGGAAGAAATTCTTGAGTTACACCAGAATCTTTATTGTATAAAGAAAACAAGAAAAGTTTTGGATATACTTTACAAAACTGTAAACACGACTTCTTAACTAATAATTCTGTAAATAGATGCGGCTTCTTGAAGGAAACCTTTGTATTTTACAATTCTTATGTTGTTAAACAGTGCCACACTTTATAATCCATGTTCTAATTTTTCTTTTTTGTTTTACTGTATATATATTCTATATATTAGTAACCTACACCCTACACTGCCTACACTTCAGCCTTGTTTTCATCTAAAAGGCCTACACTGCCTACACTTCAGCCTTGTTTCCAACTAAAAGGCCTTTGCGAACGCAACCTTCGTGTAAGTCATAAATGACTTGTCACGAACGTAACATGCAAGTCATAACTGACTTGCAATGCAAGTCATAACTGAGTTGCATTGCCTTCTTGACGGTCACTTCAGTGACAAGTGACGAACGTCACTTGCACTTTGGCGCAAGCCCTTCTTGACGGTCACGCTAGTGACAAGTCACGCTAGTGACTTGCGCTTGCGGACAACCTTCGTGCAAGTCACGAACGTGACTTGTTACCTCAGTCATATGCAAGTCACGAACGTGACCTCCGGGTTTTTGTTGTTACTTCGTGCAAGTCACGTTCGTGACTTGTTACCTCAGTAAGATGCAAGTCATAACTGACTTGCATCCTTCGTGCAAGTGACGTTCGTCACTTGTCACTGAAGTTCAATGCAAGTCATAACTGACTTGCACCTTCGTGCAAGTGACGTTCGTCACTTGTCACTGAAGTGACCTTCGGTTTGCGAACGCAACCCTTGGCGTTTGTAGCAGCATGTCTAAAGTTTCTGCTTCAATGCAAGAACGTTATGATTTTTAAAAGCCACCTTTTAGTTTGTTAGAGATCCTACCCTTCGTAAGTTGGATATAATACATATGATGATGATCAGGCTTCGCCGGATCAAGAAACTATTTACCCACCCAATCTATCCAATAAATTAATCAAATTAGCAAGAACATCTATAAACTTTTCGTCTTGAAATGCAAAAAACAGCATGCAACACGATATAAGAATTTTAAGTATGATGAGTAACTCAAACCGCTCATTCAAGCTTTTTAAGTTTATTAGAATTTTCCTAATCGCTTGAATTGTCCGCAAAACTTTCTTTTGAGAGATGCGATTAGATTCAACAGGCAGCTTTCCCTTCTTTTCAGCCATATTTTACTATTCTTTATTCTTTTTTTCGACTCCATTGTTATAAATAACAATATTTATAACATGTTTAAAGGGGGAAACAGTACCTATCAAAGATTCCACTAGTGAATTCATATAAAAGTTGACCATGCGTGCTGTCATTTCTCTGCCAGGGGAAAAGTATGTTATAGAATGAGTGATCTCTACCTCAATATTTCGACCCGGCGAGAAATCGATCTCTAAAATTTTTCTCGCGTTTTTAATTGAATCCACTTTAATAGAATAGGCTGAAGAACCTTTGATGTGGACCACGTATTCGAATTGAAACTTTAATCCGACCCTTTTGTGAGCCGCCGCATTGTTGAGTAAATAAGAAAAAAATAGAAAAAGCTCCTTCCAGTACTCTTTTCTTTTCTTGTCCTAACTAGTTGCATTTAATATTTCATGATGTTGTTGAGCTTCTAAGCCAATGGTCGTACTAGAAAGTGCTGTCGGTTGTGTATCCCCTTTTCTTTTGTTATAACCCACCCTGTTGATTTTTCTTTCTTTGTTTTGTTTCTTTATTTGTTTACTTCTTTTCCCTTTTTTCTAATATTTCTTTATAACTAGAAATTAGAGATCACCATGTTTATATTACTTTATATTGGATTACTTTATATTGGATAGAAATCAGAGAATGACAATGCCGGCTTCTAAATCCGGCGGTATTGTACTAACAACCTTAGATCGTACCGGGCTGGACATCCGGTACTAACAACCTTCTAAATAGGTTGCCTTATAAACCCGGTGGGGTTACACTAGCAATAAGAGAGTGTGGCGTGCATGTAGTCCGGTGTGAGTGAGCTAGCAAGCATATTGAGTAGCCGGATCATACATCCGACGCTAACAAGTATGGTATTAGAAAATCAAGAAAACAGGGCGTTCTTAAATGAGTAGTTTAAAAGAATTCAAGAGAAAGGTTGCGAACGCAAAGAAAGAGTAAAGTTTCTTTCAGTTTGCGTCGCGTTCGCGACCTTTGGATTTACACGAGGGTTGACAAAGGCAACTTGCATTGAGCTTCAGCGATGTAACAAATCACGAACGTAACTTGCATATTACAACACGTAACAAATCACGAACGTGACTTGCACGAAGGTTCCCTTTGGCAAAGAAAAGTCAGTTATGACTTGCAACGCAATGCAAGTGACGTTCGTCACTTGTCACGTTTGCTGAAGCAACCTATAGGTTGCTAACGCAAAGCGACGTAACAAGTCACGAACGTGACTTGCACAAAGGTTGTCTCTTGCAAGTTATAACTTGCATTGAACTTCAGTGAAACAAAGTGACAAGTCACGAACTTGCGCTTGCGTATTAATTCAGTAACAAGTCAAGTTCGTGACTTGCATTGAACTGTTGTGACCAAAGGCAATGCAAGTCATAACTGACTTGCAACACAACTCCTTAGGTCTTGCGTATTACAACACGTAACAAGTCCAAAGGTTGCCGTCAAGAAGGCACGTGAAGCGATGTAACAAGTCAGTTATAACTTACCCGAAGGCCCGAAGGTTACAACACGTAACAAGCCTCACTGAAGTTCAATGCAAGTCATAACTGACTTGCATTGCCTTCTTGACGGTCACTTCAGTGACAAGTGACGAACGTCACTTGCACTTTGGCAATGGAAGTCAGTTATGACTTCCAACGCGAGCCCTTTAGGTCACTACAGTGACAAGTGACGTTCGTCACTTGCATCGCATAGAGCTTCACAAAAAGATGGCAAGTTATGACTTGCATTGAACTAACGTAAATAGAGCTTCACAAAAAGATGGCAAGTTATGACTTGCATTGAACTAACGTGAATTGAAGCAGAAAAGAAATAAGAAGTGTAATCTAAAAACTAGCGTTGGCTTTGCGTTTGCGAACGCAACCATTGTTGAAGTAACCAAATCCTGGTTTTAGCTTTGCTGAAGCAACTTATTTAGAAGATTGCGTGAAGTGTAGCGGCGCCTCACTTGCAATGCAAGTCAGTTATGACTTGCATTGAACTTCAGTGAAGCAAACGAATCAATTATCCGGCACCCTTGTAATAGGAAGTATAGTGGCTTGCCGGACTAACTAATCATCCGGCGTTTCAGTAGGAAATTCCAATAAAAAGGAAAGTCGTTAAGAAAGGAATGGAATAAAGTAATGAAAGAGGAAGGGAAAGGTTGCTGATGCAAAGAAGGAGTAAGGTTACTTTCACTAACAAGTCACGAGCGTGGCTTGCACGAAGGTTCCCCCGGGCAAGTGACGTTCGTCACTTGCATCTCATGGAAGTTATTTGTGGCAACATCACTTGTCACATTTGGAGAGGGGTGCCGGCTAAAGAAACCGGCACCCGCGGGTAATACCGGAAAATCCGGTGTGGTGTAAACTATTGAGAAAAGTAATCTCTTATAGGATTGCGAACTAGATCGGGTTTTCTATGTAGAGTTTTCTTCTTGTAAAAGTCCCTATAGGTTCCCCCTTGACTTTTAAACTGCTCTGCTTCATCTAACAACCTATCAAGTAATTTAGCATAGCGCTGTAAATCTTCAGCTTCTGGAATCGGATCAGAAAAAACCCTAACTTTTGTAGCCTTTTTAGGCGAGCCAGCGTTTTCGACTGGATAAAGAGGACCTAACGCTCTTTCTTCTTGAAGTCTTTCTAAAATCAGCTCAAGATTACCTAAACGTTTGATGATTTCTTCGGCTGGAAATTCTAGTACAAACATCTCAATGCCCTCTATACGTTTTAGGAAATCTTCAGTTCGTTTTTCTATTAGATCTAACAACACGAGGTACACTTCTAATCGTGCATGAGTATCTTTGCCGTGCGCGCCCATGAAATCCAACTCTCCTTGAATAGCTTCTAGCGAACTTTCTACTTGGGTGAAATTGGATGTAGCTTCCAATGAGCCCAACAACGCTTCCAATGAGCCTAACAACACGATACTATCTTCTAAGCGACCTTCTATCTTTTTAAAAAGAGTAGGCAAGAGATTAGAATTTAAAGATTCGTAATGCTGAAGAGAAACATCTTGTGAATTGTTAACACTTTCAGCAGGGTTCCCGTCTATATGGAAAATAGCAAACTTTTTTTCAATTGTGGACCACGTTTTCCATTTTTCAAGTTTCAAATTGATCAATCCTAAACTAACAGCTCGTTTCTTCAACAAATTCTCAATGAAATCTCGAGAGTGACCAGACCTTCTTTGCTGAAGCAACCTACAAAAGAAGAGTGTAAAGCTCCTTTCTGAGGGGATAGTAGGCATTGCTGTAGCACTATATCACTTTTGCGAACGCAACCTAAATAATCTAAAGAAAAGAAAATAGAACTTTTATTCAACATTTGATAGCTCTTCAAGGTAATGAATAGATTTTTGGTATGAATCATAACAACTATCGTTCTTTCTTTTATTTCGCGAAAGCGACATTTGCTTTTCTGCTTCAATGCAAGTCATAACTGACTTGCATTGCCTTCTTGACGGGCTTGCGCCCTCTTATTTCGCTTTAGCGAAATAGAAATCATTTTTGCAAATGGTTGTGTAGGTTGCTGAAAGCAACCCTGGATAAAAAAACGAAGCAAAAGCGTACGCGGTGTAGGGTGTACCCTATTAATATATAGATTTTGCTGAAGCAACCTTTTGCTTTTCTTTGCTTCATTGAAGTTCAATTTGCTGAAGCAACCGTCAAGAAGGTCACGATAGTGACAAGTCACGCTAGTGACTTGCGCTTGTTACCAACGTAATATGCAAGCGCAAGTCAGTAGCGTGACCTCCGGGTTTTTGAAGAACGCGACCTTCGGCTTTGTTTTGTACGTTTCATTTTTGAACATATCGTTTTGTATAAAACGAGACGTTGTAGGTTTTATCTTTTTTGTTACCAAAGCAAAAGAAAAAAAAAAGATATGAAAAAACGTGTAGTCAATAGTAAGCGGTCTGGTTACGAAAAGAGTAAAGATTTCTTTGCGAATCGGCTTAATAATAGAAACCTTGTTGCTTTACCCGGCAGAGTTTGGGTAATGAATTGTTCAGAAATAAACACAGTCATTTTAGAACAAGTAGATGTGATAGTTAAGCTTTTTTCCGTTCTCGATCTGGCAACTAAAGCCGTAGTTTTATGGAAAGTTTTCAGTGCGAAGGGCCATAGTGCTATCAGAGCAAAGTATCTTACTAGAGCAATGATACCAGTTTTAGAAGAAATTCAGTCCGAAAACAGAAATTCCGACAGAATAGAATTAATGCTTCATTCCGATCGAGGTCACTTCAGTGAAGCAAATTTGCAAGTAAAGAGTTTCATAGCCTATTTGAAGGGTTCCCCTTTTTAATTGGCTCCATGAGTGAAGCCAATACACCCAATCACAAAGCTCTAGCAGAAAAATTTGCTAGAACTATAAAGCATTTGCTAAAAAAAACTACGTTCATACCAAAAGAGGTCTCTAACTTAAAACAGTTAACTGTTTTAATGGAAAAACGAATAAACATGTACAATAGTGAACATAAAGGTTGCCTAAGCCCTGAAAGAAGAAATCAAGCGCTGACAATTTACCAACAGCACCCGCCTGAAACAGTCGTGCATTGGCCGCAGCAAGCTTACAACGCTGTGCAGGATTCCATATCCAACCAAATTCAACATTTCAAACAGCAAACTATAATCGAACTAAAAAGCAGACACCCAATAGATAGAATTCATAATACTGAAGGAACAGTTCTAGAAAAGAGATCAGGCATTCAAAGACTAGAAGGTAGTGTTCAAGAGCTAAAAGAATCCATCAATCTTCAGTTTCAAGAGCTTGCTCAACAGCTAAATCTAGGACGAAGGTGCAAGTCATAACTGACTTGCATTGAACTTCAGTGAAGCAAACTAAAAAAAACAAAAAGAGTAGAAAAACCACAACGAGATCCAGCGGGATCACCCATTTATGACTTTCTAATGAAGCTGAAAAAACCCAAAAAGATATCAGAGCACGTTTGGGCACGAAATAGAATAGCTATTACTCTTCTAAGGTATCTTGGCATTAGAGCAAGCGAATTCATGCAAATAAGACTTTCCGATCTAAAAAGAGCCATGAAAAAAGGTACATTGCAACTACTGCAGCCTAAAACAGGAACTAGAAGAGTTATTGTTTTAACAGAAGGCGCCATACAGCAACTACAAAAAATGCAAGATGACAAACGTAAGGCTTTTGATGGCGAGGATTCACCGCTAGGTAAGCCTAGAAGCAGAAAGAAGTCTAACCGTAAAGATACACTTAAACGTTTCAGCAATTGGAGAAAAACCCAACACAGCTTTATGTTAAGAGTCAACCATGCCTATCCTGGAGTTTACACCAGTCACTCTTTCAGGATTAACCTAGTGACAAGATTACTAAGAACTGTCCCGCTTCTCGAAGTCAAAGGCATCATTGGACACAAAAGTGTAACAACAACCGAAAAGTACTATAGATACCAGCCTAAAGAAAATGAACTAAAAAAAACTCTGGATATGGCTAAACATAGTGATAAGCCATAATAAGTACAAGTACCTTTGCTAGAACCAACCAAGGTTGCGTTCGCAAACTAAAAGGAACCTTTTTATTTGGGTTTTCTTTTTTAGTCAGACGGTGCTGCTAGGTATGTCGGCGTTAACCGTGATGACGGCAGTGTCTTGTATTGTCGGCGATGGTACCTATGTTGGCAAACACCTTATTCTCTCACTTCAAAATGCAAGCAATGCTTACTGGCACTGGACTATAATAGATTTCTAAAACATTCCACTTTTGAAGGTGATAGTTGCGACATAAAGTTCTCATACAATTGCACAAGCTCTTTCATTTTTTCAGTGACTCGTTTTTGTTGCGACGGTTCAATATGATCTGGCACCTCTATATACATATAGAGCTCATCTTGTGTAAAGGCCAACGTGAAATCCAAATGATTTTGTTGCCAAAACAAAATCTTAACAAGAAAGTTCTTTATTATCTCTATTGGACTATCTAACTCAAGAAAAGCTTTTCAGTATATTTCTGGTAAGTGATCGACGTATGAGGCAGACGTAATAAAGCAATCATGAACTGTATAAAGAGGTGCCTCTGGATACTGCGTAGTAAACTGATGAATCACCTTTTGAGCAATAAACGCATCGAGTGAGTGCACGTTATTGGCTGTCATAGCACGGCCGCTTTTGACAACATCTCTGGCGAACGTGCGCCTTGAAAGAGTAATTCGCTTATGTTGATTGGCCATGGGGTTAAATAGGTTTACAATACACTTAGAAATTTTCTGTAATCTTGTACGAGAGTTAAGAAGGTATTCTCCAAATAAACAGCTTTATCCATAGAATCGCATAACTGAGCAACACAACAACATAGCGACATGAAATTTTTTTGAGCTGGAAAAGCTTGATCACCAAAATCGTAAAACAACTTTGCAAGACCATAGGCTTCTTTTTTTGTAAGGTGATTAGGAAAGAAATCTTTTCTAATTTCTTCGCTTAAAGCAATGACTGTTTTTCCATAAACTCGCGGCATGAAAGCAGTTTTCATGAGTTTCCGACTTATTAGCTTTTCAACACTGATTCCGGAAGGCAAGTCAGCCGATTTAGAAGATGTTTTCCACCCCCTAAGCCAAAATAGAATAGAGATCTTTTCTTGATTTCTCATCATTACCATCATTCATATATTTATTAGCCTCAGCAAAAGCGATTTGATCACTATTGCGGCGTTTTTTTTGAAAACCAGTAAATCGCTGGAGAACTAGTTTGCTTTGTTGCATTTCAGTCGAAGAAAGCTTATTCTTAGAACGAAGGTTGCCTTTGGTTACGTTGTAACAAGTCATAACTGACTTGCATTGCAAGTCATAACTGACTTGCATTGCCATAGGCAACCTTCGTGCAAGTCATAACTGACTTGCATTGAACTTCAGTGACAAGTGACGAACGTCACTTGCACGAAGTAACTTGAAAAACCCAGAGGTTGTCACGATAGTGACAAGTCACGATAGTGACAAGTCACGCTAGTGACTTGCGATTGCGGACAACCTCGAATTAACTCGCGTTCGTGAAAATGAATTAAACCAGTTCGAGAAATTCTACCACGAAAATCAAGAAAAGCAGGTCACTTCAGTGAAGCAAACTAAGATTTCTAAACATTTCGCATAAGCGTAACCGCGAATATTCCCAGCGTGCGTCATACTGCAACTTTGATGCTCGATTGCGAACGCAACCTTCGTAATGTTCAAATCGCTCTCCTCATCATCATCATCTTTTAATGCTTCTAAACGTTTTTGCTCTACAGAAGTTTTGACTAACATATCACGCATCTCCTTGGGTGCCAAAATGGCTAATTTAACAAATTTGTCTTCATTTTCCAATAGAAAATCAGAAAACTTCTTATCAATAGTATAAGCCACATCTTGCAGTTTAGAAATATTATGTAAAACAAGTTGTTCCACATAAGGAATCCTGAAATCTTCAAGATTTTTACTTGTAAGAAAATGATAGCGTAACCTACTTAAAAATTTCTTACTCTTTAAGTACCCACCATCTAAATAGAAAGATAGGGAAACCTCTTCTCCAAAATTGTAGTAACGAGGCTTTTGTTCATCAAAATACCACCTGCGAGGTGAACATATCATAGGAACATTGCACTTAATGGGCATAGACTCTGGTGAGATTTTCCAAATCACAAAACTTTTTTTCTGCTGTTTGCAAATTTGTGTCCATTAACACTGCGGATCATACTCAAAATCGGATTTATCCTTATTGACTAATTCAATAATGTCATTTAGAGCTAAAAATGAAACCGCCATGGAGCCAAGTAGCAAATAACGAGGTCAATTCAGTGACCGTCAAGAAGGCAATGCAAGTCAGTTATGACTTGCAATGCAAGTCAGTTATGACTTGCATTGAACTTCAGTGAAGCAAAGATCTTTTATCATATCTGGAAGGATAGGGCATCTACCAGTTTTCTTTTTCTCATCAGAGTTAGCATTTGAGTAAATTGGTAAAAAATGGCCAAAAGATTCTTCAATATCAAAATAATAAAGCAGAATCTTTTTAGTCAAATCATCTAGTTGTCTAGGTGTAGAGACAATATGATCAGTCGCCAAAGCATTGAAAAACTGGCTTCTAGTGTAAAGAATGACAGCAAACATAGCATCGTCATGAGAATCTAAGCGAGCTACTATTCTAATAAGCATTTTCTTGTCGGCTACCCGAGAATTTTCTAAATTCTTTCTAGTATAAGTAGGAAAACTTTTTTTGAAGACCAAATCGCTCATCTCTGGGATACCCTTAAATAAGCTTGGCTTGATTTTTGTACGTTAAAGAAGCTCTTCTATTTCGTATTGGAGCTGTGTTTTACAATATGTTGGATCGCGCCCTTTAGCCAAAATTCGCGCTAATTCATCCATGTAATTCGGAGTTGTTTCACTATTTTGTTTTTCCGGATTTGTCATTTTCTTAATCTTTTTTTTTCTACTACTTTTAACCTACGGTTTTTAACCCTATCCAAAATGAAATCTTTCATCTATATATGCGTGTTTTTTTAGAAAAGAAGCCATAGTTTGGCAGAAATAAGCTTACTTCAGTAACGTTCGGAAATGACTTGCATTATGCTAACGCAATAATGTGACAAGTGACGTTCGTCACTTTACCTCAGGTTTATGCAAGCGCAAGTCACTATCGTGACTTGTCACTAGCGTGACAACCTCCGGGTTTTAAAAGTTACTTCGTGCAAGTGACGTTCGTGACTTGTTACTGAAGTAATATGCAAGCGCAAGTCACTAGCGTGACTTGTCACTAGCGTGATAACCGTCAAGAAGGGTCGCGTTACTTCGTGCAAGTGACGTTCGTCACTTGTTACCTCAGGTTTATGCAAGTCAGTTATGACTTGCATTGCAAGTCATAACTGACTTGCATTGCCTTCTTGACGGCAACCTTCGTGCAAGTGACGTTCGTCACTTGTTACTCAAGTAACTTTCGTGCAAGTCATAACTGACTTGTTACAGAAGTCACCTAAAGCTTGCTAACGCAAAGGTGACAAGTCACGCTAGTGACTTGCATTGCTTGGAGCTTCAGTAAAGTCAGTTATGTTTTGCATGGATCCCGTTGGCAAATGACTTGCAATGAAGCAGAAAAGGTTACATTAGCAAAGCGTAAACAATACTGATATGAATCATTTAATACTAAATGATTTGAATGATTGGAAAGCAAACATATGTACAAAGAATTCTATAGAAAAAGAAGAAGTAAAAAGATTCAAAAAGAAAAAAGTAACGTAACGCAAATGAAATAGTAAGTGGTAAAAGCAAGCAAATAATAGTGTAAGAGGTAATAGCACCAGTCATCTTCTATGTCTAGAAGAAGACATCAACATACTGTAAGTGGTAATAGCAAGAGTCTTCTTATAGACATATAAGAACACATCAACATGTAACGCAACGAACGTAAAGCAAAGCAAAGTATAAGTGGTAATAGCAAGAGTCTTCTTATATGTCTATAAGAACACATTATCATAAAGCAAGGCTAGCATAAAAGCTTACGTTTACACGCGGATAAGTAACGAAGAGATTGTACGCTATCCAAGAGCCAGCTTTTACGTGCGTACAAGCAAAATGATAGTACTAATGCTACCTAATGTGTTCATAAAGCAACCAAAAGTCAAAGCCCTAAAGCAAGGTAGGATCTGGCTCGGAGCCTCAGTGTGTCAAACTAACACAATGCTTATGTTTAAGAGATTGTACGCTGGATATGGGTATACTGGGACATCCGGCGGTTGCCAGATAAATAGATTGATCGGTTTTCCAAGTAACTCTATGTTGGTTGTTTCAGCAAAAACAATCTATTACGCTTTTCTGTGATAAGATTTTTGTTATTATCTATAGTAATGGTTGCTTCAGCAAAAAGAACACAAAATATTTCAATATGGCTGAAAAGAAAAGCAAACTCACGTGGCGTTGATCCGGGAGGATTTGAGGTCACTTCAGTGACAAGTGACGTTCGTCACTTGTCACTGAAGTGACCGTCAAGAAGGCAATGCAAGTCATAACTGACTTGCATTGAAGCAAAGCTGTGCTCTTTTTGTTGTCTACTTTATAATAATTATACTCTAGCTGTTATTTTTTTGAAAATTCTATATAAAGGTGACTTAACGGGACAAGTCACGAACGTGACTTGCACGAACGTTGCCGTCAAGAAGGCAAGTTATTAGTTGCATATTGCCGTCAAGAAGGCAAGTTATTAGTTGCATATTGCTTCAGTAAAGTCAGTTATGACTTGCATTGAAGCAGAAAAGCAAAGTTTTTAATTCCTAAAAAAAAACAATCGAACTATGTCATTAAAGAATCCTTTTAAATCTTTCTTTGAGTTATACAACTCAAAAAAAGACCTACTTATTTTAGCTACCCTTTTTTACGTGCCATCTGCTCAGTTTTTGTCAATGATTTTGAGATATTGTTTACAAAATTCATCGCTATATTCGAAAATTCCATATCTTTTCTTCTTACTTTGGCTTTTAATATTTTTGTGGGTTTTCTTTTCTAAAGAATCAAGACAAGCTGTAATCAATTTCTCGTTTAAAATTTTTAGCCTACAGGTTTTTCAATCTTGGTTATTTTATTGTATATTACTTGAGCTGTGGTTTAGAAAAGACCGCGTTGGCGCATATTTTGTCACAGTTGGTTGTTTTACTATTATTATTAATGCCTTGATATATCCGGATCCCCTTTTTGACACATATAGGATTTTACTTTGCTTTTTGTTGCTTTATTACAGAATTCGTCATAATTATGTTAATAAAAGGAAATTGGAACATGCTGGGGTGAAAGATGAAATAATCACGTGGGAAAATTTAATAGAAAATCTTCCTAAGGTGATCTTGTTCCATACGCAAAAACAGTCATCATCTGATTTGCTAGAGCAACCTGTTGCATCGATAAAGGGGCTCCCTTCAACAATATCTATACCCAATAAACTTCGTTTGCATAAAGAAGCCTCTAAAGCAATTTTCTTTCTTTCTCGAAAAATGCATAGTAGAGAGATTGCTGAGGCTGTTTTTAATCCGAGATCAAAACTTAACGCAATCAGTGCAATATTCACGGTTGTTATGGTTCCAGCTGTCATGACGTGGTATAATGGTCTAATCGAGCAAAAAAAAATTGAATCAAATGAAAAAATAGCACACAAAGATAGAGAAGTAGAAATCAGAAAAGTGGAAGCGCAAGAGGAGCAAAATAAACTGCTAAAAATCCAAATTTTTGAAAGAAAACATGAGATTAATTTGGAAAAATTTCAACAAGAAAAAAGCTCACTTTATGAACATAAACGTTATCTTCTGGGGCAGCTGGAAAAAAGCAAACCGAAAGATAAACCTATCTTAATAAATGATCTAGAAGACACAAATAGAAAGTTGGAGGAATTAGAAACAAATCGGAAATTAGAAAAACTATTTGAGGAGGAAGCAATCCATCTTAGAAACCCACTCATCCCTAAGGAGTTTCAAGATACTTTAATAAGCCCAAATATAGAGAGTTCGGGTAACGAGATCTCAAAATCTATCGGAAAGCTTTCTTTTCATTTCAGCGATTACAAGTTGTCTGATTTTGTATGTGATTTTGTTTAAAGTATGAAATAGCTTTTTTCTTTTCTTTTACAAAAAAGAAAAAACGTGATAAGTGACGAACGTCACTTGCACGAAGGTTGCCAAAGGCAACGTAACAAGTCAGTTATGACTTGCAATGCAATGCAAGTGACGTTAGTCACTTGTCACGTTTGCTGAAGCAACCTATAGGCCGAAGGTGCGAGTCACGTTGGTGACTCGCATTGAGCTTTAGCAAATTGAACTTAAGTGAAGCCAGGTTACGTTCGCAAAAAAGATTAAAGATTGTTTTTATCAATAGAAAAAAGCGCCGGATGTATAGTCCGGCGCGTTATACGATTATTAGTTGACTCACCCCGGACGTCTAGTCCGGGGTTTCCATTCTATGATTCATATAAAAAAAGAAGAGTAGGCTATACCAAAGGTACTTGTACTTTTTCTTGCTTACAGGTAAGCTAGTGACTTCTGTCACGTTCGCAAAGTTATGACTTGCATTGAGCTTCAGCAAACATACTGCTCCAAGGTTGTTTTAGCAAAACGTTACAAGACGAAGGTCACTTCAGTGACAAGTGACGTTCGTCACTTGCACGAAGGTCGCGAGTCACGAACGTCACTCGCATAGAGCTTCACAAAAAGATGGCAAAAAAGAGGTCACTTCAGTGACAAGTGACGAACGTCACTTGCACGAAGGTGCAAGTCAGTTATGACTTGCATTGAACTTCAGTGACAAGTGACGAACGTCACTTGCACTATGGCAATGCAAGTCAGTTATGACTTGCAATGCAAGTCAGTTATGACTTGCATTGAACTTCAGTGAAGCTTTGGTTACAAAAGTAACAAGTCACGTTCGTGACTTGCATAAACCTGAGGTAACAAGTCACGTTCGTGACTTGCTTAAACCTTCGGTAACAAGTGACGAACGTGACTTGCAACGCGAGCCCTTCTTGACGGTAACTACAGTGACAAGTGACGTTCGTAACTTGCATCGCATTGAGCTTCACAAAAAGATGGGAAGTTATGACTTGCATTGAAGCAAAGCTGTGCTCTTTTTGTTGTCTACTTTGTAAAAATTCTAGTAAAGCTATGTTGTTATTTTAAACAGGCCATACATAGAAAAAAGGTCACTTTTCACTTTTAGTTTTCTCATACTATTATATAATAATCATAGTAAAAAAAACACATAGACATGAATCATTTCTTTCAAATTTGATCTACTCATTTATTTGCTTATGCTCTGACTATAGCCGTAGGTAGTATTCTTATTTATTTGATAGAGAAATCGGATCGACCTAGTGAGAATATCCACAGAGATCTAAGGAGATCTATTCTTAATAATAACAATCTATCAACAAATCTTCAACAAATTCAAGAAGACTTAGAAAAGAACCTCCAGCGTTTGAGAAATGATTTAAACACTTTAGATACCAAGTATAATCAAAACATCATAAGTATGCTACCACAACGGGAAAATCTAGTTTGGGTATCCTCCAACATGAATAATCTTTCTAGTGTCGAAATAACTAATTTGCAGGAAAGATTACAAGAACTTGATGAGAAATTTTCAAATACAGGAATTTGAAAAAATGATGATTTAAAAGCTTTACGTGACAATATAGATGTCTTGTTGAATCAACTAAAGACCCAAGATCTGGAATCTTCTTCACAAAAAAACTCAGCCTCAGAAGAAGTTACGGAATCCTATTCACAAAGAACATCTACCTCATAATATGAAAGTGTTCCTGAAGAAAATTTGAGTAGCAATAGGACAGATAATAATTGTGAAAAAGCTGCTTCTTCTTCAACAAATCAAGAAAAGCAAACTTTTTCTGCAACTGAAGAGAACTTGGTTGGAGGTTCAGAGCGAATTCTACAAGATGAGTTCGTAAGAGCTCCAGTGGCAGCTGTCGATTCGGAAAACAATATTGCGAACTCAGGTTCTAGTAATTCCAATTTGGCTTCTTCTTCGCTAACTGGCCAAGAACCAAGTTCTTGAGTAACTCAAGAGAACTCCAGTGAAAATGCGGAGCAAAATCTAGTTGATCCGACATTCGTAAGAGCTGGAGCTGAAGGGAACTTGGTTTGAGGTGCACAGCCAACTGTAGTTGAACCAAATACCAAAATTATGGACACAATTCTTGAAGGTTTAAAAGAAGCGGCGGTCTTCTTTTAAAGTTTTCCCTAAGGCCAAAGGTTGTCCGCAAGCGCAAGTGACTAGCGTGACTTGTCACTATCGTGACCGTCAAGAAGGGCTCGCAGGAAGGTTGCGAACGCGACGTGACTCGCATAGAGCTTTACAAAAAGACGCGGAGTCGCTTCAGCGACGTAACAAGTCATAACTGACTTGCACGAAGGATGCAAGCGCAAGTCAATAGCGTGACTTGTCACTATCGTGACCGTCAAGAAGGGCTTGAATATTACTTCAGTAACAATTCATAACTGACTTGCATATTGCGTTCGTAAAGGTGCGAGCCTGAATCCGGTGCTATCCGACTCTGGCGTTATACAACTTCGGCGCTGTCGGACTCCGTGTTTTGAAGCATTCAATTTTTGAAGATTTCACGTTATGTACAGTTAAAATAATATATTATTTTGTTTTTTGAAACGTTTAAAAAATTAAAACCTGTAGCTGTTATTAAAAAGAAATGACTATATAAACAGTGATTATGCAGAAATGAATAAAAAAAGATTTGTTAAACTGTTAAAAATAGCAGCTAATAATCAGATTATTCTATAAAGAGTCATTCTGTTTTCCAAAAGGTTACTTGAGTAACAAGTGATAACTGACTTGCACGAAGGTTGCGACCCTTCTTGACGGTCACGCTAGTGACTTGCGCTTGCATATTACTTGAGTAAAGTGACGTTCGTGACTTGTGACGTCACATTTGCTGAAGCAAGCTAGAGGTTACGTTCGTAAAGCGACGTAACAAGTGACGAAGGTGACTTGCATATTACAACACGTAACAAGTCATAACTGTACGAAAGTTTCGCAGAAAAGCAAAGCAGTCAAGTCATTTCTGACTTGCATTGAAGCAAAAAAGGAAGTTATGACTTGACTGGCATAGAGCTTCAGCGAAGAGGTTGCTCCAAACAAAAAGATGACAGGTAACTTGAGCGAGAGGCTGCTGCAAACAACAGAGCAAAAAAGCTATCAAATAAAAAAACAATAGAAAAAATGAGTTTGATCCTGGCTCAGAATGAACGCTAGCGATATGCTTAACACATGCAAGTCGAACGTTGTAACTGATTTGAAGTTTACAAAGTGGCGAACGGGTGCGTAACACGTGGGAATCTGCCAAAAAGTTGAGGTAAATCCTCAAAAAAGAAAGCTAGAAGGCGCTTTTTGATGAGCCCGCGTAGTATTATGGTAGTTGGTAGGGTAAAGGCCTACCAAGCCGATGATGCTTAGCTGGTCTTTTCGGATGATCAGCCACACTGGGACTGAAACACGGCCCAGACTCCTACGGGAGGCTGCAGTGGGGAATTTTGGGCAATGGGCGAAAGCCTGACCCAGCAATATCGCGTGAGTGAAGAAGGGCAGTTTAGCTTGTAAAACTCTGTCATTGAGTTAAAGATAATGACAAAACTCAAAAAGGAAGCCCCGTCTAATTACGTGCCAGCAGACGCGGTAACGTTTTGCCGCCGTGAAAAGCAATTTTCATGAAAAATCCGGCTCATAACGGTGAAAACCTTTGATATCGCTTCTTAAAAATTAGGAAGACTTCTTGGCAATACCGTGGGAAGGTTTCTTCTTTGGAAGAAACCCCCGTAACGACTGATTCGAAAGAGGATAGTTTTCTTGTAAATCAAAAGAAAGCAAGACAAGATGAACTAAAACGCCGGCATTCCCAAGAAGAGCTAGAAAAAAAGGATTCAACTGCAAAAATGGGTAGGTTAGTTCAGTAACCTTTTCTTTTGGAAAGACGCACAGGGCAGCAAAAGCAAGTCGTGAATATTGAGTAGGTTGGTTTCTGAAAAACCGATGGTTGTTTTCAAATCTTTTTAAAAAAAGATCCGACTATGCAACTAGGTTGCTAACGCAATTCAAGAAAAGGTTACAAAAGTAACAAGTGACGAACGTCACTTGCACGGAAGGTTGCCGTCAAGAAGGCAATGCAAGTCAGTTATGACTTGCATAAACCTGAGGTAACAAGTGATAACTGACTTGCATTGAACTTCACTTTGTGAAGAAAATGGGAATTGAAAGTATAGTCTAAACCGAAAAGGAATTTTCGGAGTTTTTTGAAGACGTGAGGGGCTAGTGTTATTCGGAATGACTAGGCGTAAAGGGCATGTAGGCGGTTAGTTAGGCTGAAAGTGAAAGTCACCAGCTTAACTGGTGAAATACTTTCAACACCGATTAACTAGAGTAAGATAGAGGAGGGTGGAATTTCGTGTGTAGAGATAAAATTCACAGATATACGAAGGAACGCCTAAAGCGAAGGCAACTTTCTGGGTCTTTACTGACGCTGAGGTGCGAAAGCATGGGGAGCAAACAGGATTAGATAAATCCGGCCAAGCTCTGAAAAAAAATGGCCAAAGGTGTCCCCTTGCTAAGTGATTAGTAAGTGCGAATCTAGCTATTTCGGGGAAACTGGCATTGCATCATTGCTTTTCTAAACAAGCAAAGCAAAGCAAAGCAAAGCAAACATTGGCAAAGCAGCGGTTGATTTCAAAAGAAGAACAACGATAAGAACAAGAAGTGCTGCGACGCCGCATTTTAGAAGAGTAATGCAGCTTTTTGCTGAAGCAACCACAATCCCGAGGGAAGTACATATACAATAGAGTACCCCGTAGAGACTATGAAAGTAAGAAGATAGAAGATATGAAAAAGAAATTATTATCACAATTATCTTTGTCGGATCAAAGTAAATCGATTATACTGGGCACACTTCTTGGTGACGGTTGTTTACAATTAACTAAAAAGTATAAAAATGCAAGACTTTCTATTCGTCACAGTACTCCCCAAAAGGAATATTTTTTTTGGAAGGCTACTATGCTAAAAGAAATAGCTTCTGCAAAGTCTGTACAACTTCAAACCCCAGATGTAGAAAGTTACAGTAAGAAGAAAAAATTGCTTTTTCAGAGTCGAGCTACTGAAGATATCACATCGCTATACAATATTCTATACAAAGAAAAAGCTTTGCGTATTCAACGCCGATGGTTGAACCATTTAACACCGCTCTCTCTAGCTGTTTGGTGGTGCGATGATGGATCTATTATCGGTTCACCAGCTCGCAGAGGAGTTCTTTGTACAGATGGTTTTGATCAAAAATCTGTTTTCTTAATTGCGCGATATCTTCAAAAAGTTTGGAATATTTATGTACATGTTGGATCAATAAGACGAGACCGTAAAAACGGCAATTATTCTAAAAAAGAATACTATCGACTTTGGTTTTGCACGGAAGAACTGAAAAAGTGGCTTCGGATTATAACCCCTCATATTCCTGTAGCTTCTATGGTGTATAAAAGTATAATAGTTTACAAAGATTCCCAATTTCAACAACGCTGGATCTCTGAACTGAAAGAAGCTTTGCCTCAATTTCACGAACAAATAGATGAAGCATTGCGAAAAAAAACTAAACAGAGAATGATATAGTCCAATTTTGAGAAAGTTTTGAATACATCAAATGGTTATGGCTATTAGATGGCTTTAGACATGCTGGTGCAAAACTTTGTCATTTTGACCCTGGTAGTCCATGCCGTAAACGATGAGTGTTCGTTCTTGGTTTTCGCCCTAAAAGGCTGATCAGGGGCCAAGCTAACGCGTTAAACACTCCGCCTGGGGAGTACGGTCGCAAGACTGAAACTCAAAGGAATAGACGGGGGCCCACACAAGCGGTGGAGCATGTGGTTTAATTCGATACAACGCGCAAAACCTTACCAGCTCTTGACATATGAGCATATGTTTATCTTTAATTGGATATCATCCAAAACTCATACAGGTGCTGCATGGCTGTCGTCAGCTCGTGTCGTGAGATGTAGGGTTAAGTCCTATAACGAGCGCAACCCTCATTTTGTGTTGCTAAATGAAAACTTTTTTTCATTGCACTCACAAAAAACTGCCAGTGATATATTGGAGGAAGGTGAGGATGACGTCAAGTCCGCATGGCCCTTATGGGCTGGGCTACACACGTGCTACAATGGCAATTACAATAGGAAGCAAGGCTGTAAAGCGGAGCGAATCCTCAAAAGTTGTCTTAGTTCGGATTGTTCTCTGCAACTCGAGAACATGAAGTTGGAATCGCTAGTAATCGCGGATCAGCATGCCGCGGTGAATATGTACCTGGGCCTTGTATTTACCGCCCGTCACGCCCTGGGAATGAACTTCGCCCGAAGGATGTGAAGTGCTTTTTTGCATGTTACTCTTTGGCTACCAAAGCTAGAGGAAATTCAAGAAATACCACTTTGTATACCACGGTGGGGTTCGTGACTGAGGCGAAGTCGTAACAAGGTAGCCGTAGGGGAACCTGCGGCTGGATTGACTCTTTTTTTTTCAAACCACTCTAGTATATCTAAAAAAAAGCCCCTAACCTAAAAGAATTGTGGGCAGATTTGGCAGAAAAGCAAACAAAAGCTTTGTTTCCGCGAATATGCTCTGTTAAGAAGAAACAAGTTCAGAAAGTTTAGCTTATAATGGTTGTAACGTTCGTAATAAACAAAAAGCAGACAATAGCGAAGCAATGTCTCACAACGGTGGGTACAGCTATTATCTTGAAAAGGTCACTTCAGTGACCGTCAAGAAGGCAAGTTATGACTTGCATAAACCTGAAGTCACTATCGTGACCGTCAAGAAGGTCACGATAGTGACAAGTCACGCTAGTGACTTGCGCTTGCATTGAGCTTCACAAAAAGATGGAAATTTCTCACTTGCATTGAGCTTCAGCGAAGATGCTGCGTTAGGCAGAATAGTTTAGTTGGTTAGAACAACGGAATCATACTCCGTATGTCGGGGGTTCAAGTCCCTCTTCTGTCAAAGCGACAGAATGACTAAGCAGTACATACTTTGCTCAAGCAACCAATACATTTCTTATGCTTTTTCTAGTGTTTTTTCTCTTTGCGTTACCAAAATGCAATTCAAGTCACTAGCGTCACTTCGTGACCTAATATCTGCGAGAACTTTGTCCATTTTGTCTTCGCTCTTGATTAATGCCATCCAAGTCACGTTGCCAACGCAACCTAAAAAAAGAATGTTAGGAACGTAACTTCTAAAAAATCTTGATTTTTAGATAACAAAAACAGCAGCATCTTAATATAACAAAAAGAAAAAACCGGGCTTCTTTGTAAAACCTTATAACACCCGAACCCTTTTTGATCTCGAAAAGTGAAATCGTTTTACACCATATGTACTAATTTGTGAATTTTGGGAGACTTGGTCGAAGCCCGGTTTCTTTTTCTCTATAAAAAATTTTGAGTTGTAGACTGCTATAGCAAAAGGTTGCTTTACCCAATGTCAGGCCGCAATGTAACAAGCCTAGAAGCTTGCGTTGGCAACGTGACTTGCATTGCTTTGGTCAAAAGCAAAGACAAGCAAACAATAGCAATTTTTTTAATACACAACTATCAACTAAAAAACCAATCAATTATTCATCCGTCCGACCAAAATCTAGACCGGGAGCTCTTTGCATGACTTTTGCTCCATGCGGCGGCTTCTAGGTCACGTTCGTGACGTGACAAGTCACGCTAGTGACTTGCATGGCATGTTTGCTGAAGCAAACATGCAGCTGCAAAAAAGCAAAGAAAAAGCAATTTTGAAAAGTATAGACACAAAAAACGCGGGATAGAGTAATTGGTAACTCGTCAGGCTCATAATCTGAACATTGTAGGTTCGAATCCTACTTCCGCTAGAAAAAAAGTTGGTGGAGCTTTGTTGCTCTAGTCAATTTCATGGGATAAACCTACGTCCCGCACAAAAGAATAAACAGATATTCTTTGAGCAAAAGAACAATTAGGTAACTAATTGCATCCGTCAGTTTTTCTCGAGAAAGGTCACTGAAGTGACCTATGGCAAGAAGGCAATGCAAGTCAGTTATGACTTGCAATGCAAGTCAGTTATGACTTGCATTGAACTTCAGTGAAGCAAAGAAAACTGTTAGGGTGAGGAGTAGCCAGCAAGACCTAAAAACAAGATGTCTTTGCTCTAATATGCAAGGTTCCCTTTGGCTGTGACAAGCCGAAAGTCACGAAGGTGACAAGTCATAACTGACTTGCATTGAGCTAACGCGAAGCTGCCGTAACTTTAGACATACTGCATCAAAAGCAAAGGTTACGTTCGTAAAGCGACGTAAAGCGACGTAAAGCGACGTAACAAGCCCTTCTTGACGGTTACTGAAGTAAACTCTTTTTGGCCGAAGTCACGGCGAAAAACCCGGAGGTAACGCTAGTGACAAGTCACGCTAGTGACTTGCGCTTGGATATGACTGAGGTAACAAGTCACGAACGTGACTTGCATAAACCTTCAGTAAAGTCATTGATGACTTGCATTGAGCTTCAGCGACGTAACTCTGGGAATTGATGACTTGCATTGATGCAGAAAAGCAAGCAAAGAAAATCAAAGTTTGTTTGGTTGCTATTTGCAAATTTTGAGTTGTTCTGTTTTTTGAGGTGCTAAAAAAATGCATTGAACGAATGCCTTGGCTTTAAGAAAAAAGGACGCGCAAATGCGAAAGGCCAGAGTGAGAGAAAATCTGTAAACTTTGGATCTCCTATCGGGAAACCAAGAAGAAAAATACAGTGCGAATTGAAACATCTTAATAGCACTAGGAAAAGACATCAACCGAGACTCCGTTAGTAGTGGCGAGCGAACGCGGATCAGGCTAGCTAGTTAGCTGAAAAAAGAAAGAGTTCGGAAAGCTGTGCCATAGAAGGTGAAAGCCCTGTATATTTTGTATTAGCTAACTAGTAAAGAGAGTAAAACACACTGAATGTGTTTGAATAAGGAAAGTTGCTTATTGGAACTTCGAAGGGGGACCGCCCTCTAAGCCTAAGTACATCTTAAAGACCGATAGTGAACAAGTACCGTGAGGGAAAGGTGAAAAGAACCCTAAGGTTGGGAGTGAAATAGAAAACCTGAAATTCGATGCAAACAATCAGTCGGAGTACCTCTTCGTCAGAAGTGGTGTATGTACGGCGTACCTTTTGTATAATGGGTCAGCGAGTTAATGGATACAGCAAGCTTAAGCTGTTAAGCGTAGGCGTAACGAAGTTGTAAGAAAGTTGTGTTCATTGGACCCGAAGTCGAACGATCTAGGCATGGACAGGTTGAAGGGAGTTCTAACGAACCTTGGAGGACCGAACCCACGTATGTGGCAAAATACGGGGACGATCTGTGCCTAGGGGTGAAAGGCCAATCAAGTTCGAATAGCTGGTTTTCCGCGACATCTGTTTTGGCAGAGCGTATAAAGTCAATGGTCCGAGGTAGAGCACTCGATGGATTAGGGTGGCCCAAAGCTTAACCGACTCCAAGGAAACTCCGAATGCGGTCTCATGAGAAGTTTATACAGACAGACTTTGGGTGATAAGATCCAAAGTCGAGAGGGAAACAGCCCAGATCGTACGCTAAGGTCCTTAAGCAATCACTTAGTGGTAAAGGTAGTGATCGAGCGTCGACAACCAGGAGGTGGGCTTGGAAGCAGCCATCCTTTCAAGATAGCGTAATAGCTCACTGGTCTAGCTTCATTGCACCAAAAATGTACCGGGGCTCAAGTGATTCACCGAAGCAACGAGATTTTTCAAATCGGTAGCGGAACGTTCTGTAAATTGAAGAAGACTATTGATAACAATGGTTGGAGATATCAGAAGTGAGAATGCTGACATGAGTAACGAGAAATCATGTGAAACACGTGATCGCCGAAAGTTCAAGGGTTTCTGCGTTCAGGAAATCTGCGCAGAGTGGATCGGCCCCTAAGTCTACTCCGAAAGGATGCGAGGCGATGGGTACACGACAGTGACGAAGTTCTATATATGAATCAAGATTTCTTATTGGATGAGTCGAGAATGTTAGAACTTCCAGGAAAAAACTTCGTGATAAGATCAGCTAAAACTGATCGCTAACCGTACCCCAAACCGACACAGGTGAACAAGTAGAGTATACTAAGGCGCTTGAGAGAACCATGTTGAAGGAACTCGGCAAAATGACCTCGTAACTTCGGGAGAAGAGGTACTTTTTTTTAAAGTGACACAAACCAGAGGGTAACGACTGTTTATTAAAAACACAGGACTCTGCTAAGTGGTAACACGATGTATAGAGTCTGACACCTGCCCGGTGCTGGAAGGTGAAAAGGAGAAGTCTTAACAGCTTTGAATTGAAGCCCCAGTAAACGGCGGCCGTAACTCTAACGGTCCTAAGGTCGCGAAACCAAACAAACAAGGAAACACGCTGCCTTACTTCTTTGGTAACAGAGAATATGCAACCTCACTATATGCGGGAATAACTCTTTCATTTGCTTTTTTTTCATCTTGCCAAGCAAAGCATAACAAAGAAAAGCAAAGCAAACCGATCCATACGGCATTTCTCAAAAAGATACCGTAAAAATTGGACGGATTTCCAGTCAATCCGCAGGAAACTTACACCATTTTCTTCTTGAAGAGATCATGGGGTTGGGATCTTCAGAGACCTTACGTGAGGCTACTTGTACCATTTTTTCTTTGCGTTAACAACCTTTCACAAGAAAAGAAAAAAAGCAAATTGCTAAAGAAGAACAACTTTACCAAAAAGCAGCATGTCTAAAGCCACCTATAAAGCTTTTCGATTTCTCATGGTCACTTCAGTGAAGCAAAACGTGAAAAAAAGAAAAAACAATAAAGATATGAAATTGACTGCAGATTGGATTGTGGGGTTTACGGATGCAGAAGGTTGTTTTAGTTTAATACGTTTGAATAATAGCCTACGTTGCCGTTTTCTGATTGCGCAAGATGTACGATCAGTACACGTTTTATACGACATCCAAGCCTTTTTTGGTGTTGGAGGTGTACACGCTGATGGAGGTTATATGCGGAATTAGACTGTGGGAAAGTTGGATGATCTTACATCTGTAATTATCCCCTTTTTTGAAAAACATAGGTCACTTCAGTGACAAGTGACGAACGTCACTTGCACTTTGGTGCAAGTCAGTTATGACTTGCATTGAACTTCAGTCACAAGTGACGAACGTCACTTGCACTTTGGTGCAAGTCAGTTATGACTTGCATTGAACTTCAGTGACAAGTGACGAACGTCACTTGCACGAAGGTGCAAGTCAGTTATGACTTGCATTGAACTTATGACTTGCATTGAACTTCAGTGAAGCAAACACAAAAAGATTACGACTGGATCAAATTTCAATATGCTGTTCAAGCAAAAAAAGAAAAAAGACCAGTTCAGATGCAAGACGTTCAGTTCTTCTTGGAAAATAGCAAAGAGTCTATTCCCTTTCCCGTAAAACCAATCACTGCTTCTTGGTTTCTTGGTTTTACGGATGGAGAGGGTTGTTTTACTCTTTCTATCGTCAACGGAGTTGTTCGTCCACAATTTTTGATAGGCTTACATGCTCGAGATATCGCTGTTTGTGAAAAGATCCAATCTTTTCTCGATTGTGGGATTCTTTAGTTGAGTAAAAGTCAAATCGTTGTTTTTCAATTCTCGATACGGGAAGATTTACTGAACAAGCTCTATCCATTATTCTACACGGACAGGAATTGTCACACTTTACGCACGCATATACGACGGCAAGTTTCTAATTTCTTTCGTATTCTTCATAGTATGAATAGTGGGAAACATCGAACTTCCAAAGCAATGGCTCAAATTCTAGAATGGAAAGAAAAAAGGCGTATCCAAAAAACAAAAACAAGTAGAAGATCAGGTCCGATCTTTAACGAGAGTTAAAAGTGGTTCTTTTGCAAAGAAAAAGAATCACATTATCAAGCGAAGTTCCTTGACGTATAAGTAACGTCCTGCATGAATGGTGTAACGATTGCCCTACTGTCTCCAACATGGACTCAGTGAAATTGAATTCTCCGTGAAGATGCGGAGTACCAGCGGCTAGACGGTAAGACCCCGTGCACCTTTACTATAACTTTGCAGTGATAGCCTTGATTGAATGTGTAGGATAGGTGGGAGGCCGCTTCACAAAAAGAAGCAACCAACCTTGAAATACCACCCTTTCGTCATAGGATATCTAACAGCTACGGCTGGACCCTGCATGGTGGGTAGTTTATCTGGGGCGGATGCCTGCTAAAGAGTAACGGAGGCGCGCGAAGGTAGGCTCTGGTTGGTGAAAAGCCAGCTTTAGAATGCAATGGTATAAGCCTGCCTGACTGTGAGACTGACTAGTCGAACAGAGACGAAAGTCGGCCATAGTGATCCGGGAGTCCCGTGCGGAAGGGCTCTCGCTCAACGGATCAAAGGTACGCCGGGGATAACAGGCTGATGACTCCCAAGAGCTCATATCGACGGAGTCGTTTGGCACCTCGATGTCGACTCATCACATCCTGAAGCTGAAGAAGGTTTCAAGGGTTCGGTTGTTCGCCGATGAAAGTGGTACGTGAGTTGGGTTTAGAACGTCGTGAGACAGTTCGGTTCCTATCTACCGTTGGTAGAATTTTTGAGAATTGAGAGAGACTAACCTTAGTACGAGAGGACCGGGTTGGATCAACCTATGGTGTATCGGTTGTAATGCCATTTGCAACGCCGAGTAGCTACGTTGGTACAGGAGAACTGCTGAAAGCATCTAAGCGGGAAATCTACCTCAAAACAAATTTTCGAGAAAAAAGGTGAAAGACTATCACTTTGATAGGCGGGGTGTAAAAGCATTGTAAGATGTTTAGCTTGCCCGTACTAATTTCTTTTTTTTGTTACGCCGAAGTAACGTGAAGCGACGTAACAAGCCTCACTGAAGTTCAATGCAAGTCATAACTGACTAGAAAGCATTGCAAGTCATAACTGACTTGCATTGCCTTCTTGACGGCCTCTTTTTTGCCGCAAGCCCTTCTTGACGGTCACGCTAGTGACAAGTCACGCTAGTGACTTGCGCTTGCGGACAACCTTCGTGCAAGTGACGTTCGTCACTTGTCACTGAAGTTCAATGCAAGTCATAACTGACTTGCACCTTCGGCCTAGGTCACTAACGTGAAGCCGATATGCAAGCTTAATAGCTCGCAATTTTCAAGTGGGATCCAAATGATTTTTTAAAAATTCTGTTGCTAAACAAGAAAAAAAAAACTTTATAATGACTTTTATCTTGGACTACATAAAATCTTATTTTTTTTTGAACGTGCAGACTATTCAATTCATTTTTAATAGCTCTTTTAGTTCTATCAAAAACGTTTTGGAGGTTTGGAGATTATCCCCTTTGAAAAAGAGTTTTTTATTGTTTTATCATTCACAACTCTTTTTTTTGAAACTTTCTCTTTATTTTTATTGCAATCTTTTTTTTCTTATAGTTTATAATCCTTTATCAGTGATCACATATCCTTTACTCGTACTTTTTGCTTTTGGTTTAATTGAACGAGATTTACCCTATTTCTTTATCTTTCTCTGGCTTTTTAACATTGAAGGCTTATTTCTACTCTTTTTGTGTTCCTTTTTTCCCTCGTTTTATGATTGGCTTAAAAAGTCATTGGGTTCAGAATTTCTTCGGTTTTTTTGTGGAAATACAGCGTTTAAAAAGGCTGTTTTTTCTTCACTTGGTCTTGTTTCCTATATTGGTGCTCGTCATGGTGACCAGGTTCTTACAGATGAACGAATAAAATCTTGGCATAACCATCTTCTGGAAAAAAGATCTCAAATGGCTAATTGGGAGAAAACTATTGAAAACCATGATAGAGCATTAAATGATGCTGTCAACATAGTTGGAAAGCCTATAACTCAACGAGTTGAAAGTGCTTTAGTTGAGGGCTTCGCAAAAGGTATCGCGGCTCTAGCTGAAGCTTTGGCCAAAAACAAGTAAAACATTCTGCTTCAGTGCAAGTCATAAATGACTTACACTGAAGCATAAAAGCAAAGGTTGCTAACGCAAGGCCGAAGGTGCAAGTCATAAATGACTTGCACCTTCGGCCATAGGTCACTTCAGTTAAGCAAATAAAACGCAAAGTGACAAGTCACGGTAGTGACTTGCATTGCATTGAGCTAATGCGAAGACAAGACAAGAAGCAAACAAAAGACAATTGCTAAAGCAACATCGATGTTCTTTCTGGGTTCTTTTTTAAAAGTTATAAAGCTCTTCTATTTATTCTTTTAAGTTAACAGCATCTTTTCATGATTTTTTTTATGAAAGAGGTAGAGCTATTTAAAAACTATTTATGATTGATTTAGCAAAGTTTAATTGGTTTTCTGCTTGTATTTTCAGCGAACACATGCTGCTGACAAAAAGCAAAGAAGAGCAACAACCCCCACGAAATTTTTTGAAATTCTCGGATTGTTTTATTTGCTTAAATAAGCAAACACAATAGATATTCCAAATTTTAGGAATATAAGGGGTAAACTAGATATTCCTAAAAAGTCTAACTTGTTTTCTAATAAACAATGCATCAAAGATGTAAAAGCTTTTCAACAAGCTAAATTGTTATCTTTTTTGCTTTTCTTTGAAGCAGCATCTTCGAAACCTAGATAGCTTGCTTGAGCAAAACTCACATCTAATGAAATGAAACCATTTGTAATGAATCTATTAAGATATATCGAACCATCTCTTGATTACTTATTGTCTTATTGTCTTCGAGTTAGCTCAAAGCAAGTCGCTTTTGCTCAATGCAAGTCATAAATTTGCGAACGTTACTGCTTTTGGCCCTTTCGAGCAGCATGTTCGTTGAAGCTCTATGCCATGGTTGGTAACTTTTTTAGGCCGAAGGTGCAGCCGAAGGTTGCCAAAGTTACTTCAGCAAATAACTTGTTACGTTAAGGTTGCTTTCTAGTAATTCTTTATAGAAATCAGAGTTTACCATGTTTATCTTACTTTATCTTACTTTATACTCAGCAACAGAATAAAAGCTTTTATGTTAATCTTTCTTTCTATATAATTTTTGTGGTTTTTCTCTTTCGATCTGTCCATTTAGACGTAATAAATAGCATAAAGGCCCCTTGGGGCCAAACAACGGGGGTTTCCTTTCTCGAAAAAGATCATATCCAATGGAATCATCAGAGCGCCCCCTATGATGGTTTGGCAAGCTTTCCAATTGGCTATATACTTCTTTCTTTATTTGCTATTATAGCAATAAGTTGGCTCATATCGGCGGGGCACGAAGCTGTTGTTACGAGCGTTTATTACGTGGCGTTTGTAGATATTAAAAAAAATAGTTTGTTTAGGTGCACTGCGAGTTGGAATGACGTTTCAAAACTATTTGAAACGTCAGAATGAACACACTTATGATAAAGTAGATATAGCCATTCTCGTTCATAGATTGAGTAAGAATATTGAAGAATATTTAATTCATTTTAAGGATTTTCACGAACTATCCAGTCAAAAGAAAGATCTGATTACCAAGTATAAATCTAAACTTTTCTACGATTTGGAAAATCAGTTAGATATTCGTTGGCCTTTTCTAACAGAAAATTATACTACTATTATAGGTAATTCCTTTTCTTTTCTATTTTCACTATATGACTCTGCTCAAATTGAGGCGTGTCTTAATTATTTTATTAGTCAGCCAGATATTAATCAACAACATAGACTTTTGTACGCTTTAACGAGACATTCACAACTTCTGATTCACAAAATAGCCTATCCAAGGTCACATTAGTGAAACAAAGCGGTAGGTTTTAGTATTAAAAAACTATTTCACGGCAATTTGATTTGTTGCAACGTTGGGCAGCGCCGGATTCAGGCTTGCACCTTTGCGTGGCTGAAGTTACTGAAGTAATCTTTGTTGAAGCAACCTTCGTGCAAGTCATAAATGACTTTGCTTCACTGAAGTTCAATGCAAGTCATAACTGACTTGCATTGCAAGTCATAACTGACTTGCATTGCCTTCTTGACGGTCACTTGCCATCTTTTTGTGAAGCTCTATGCGAGTCACGTCGCGTTCGCTCTATTCACGTTTGCGTTAGCAACCTAACGGGCTCGCATCCTTCGTGCATGCCCTTCTTGACGGTCACGAACGTGACTGAAGTAATATGCAAGCGCAAGTCACGCTAGTGACTTGCGCTTGCGGACAACCTTCGTGCAAGTGACGTTCGTCACTTGTCACTGAAGTGACCTACGGGCTTATTACTGCGCTTTGCGCCTCTAGGCCGAAGGTGCGAGTCACCAACGTGACTCGCATTGAGCTTCACAAAAAGATGGCAAGTTATGACTTGCATTGCCAAAGGCAAAGCTGTGCTCTTTTTGTTGTCTACTTTATAATAATTATACTCTAGCTATGTTTTTATTATGAACAATATATAAAGCAAAAAAGGTCACCTTTCACTTTTAGTCTTATAATACTCTTTTTTTAATCATATAAATAAAAAAAGAAAAAAAACACAAATTATGAATAATATGACTCCAGATTCGTCTGTTGGTTTCTTTACAATTGTCGTAGCTGCCGCTATAGGAGCTATTATGGTTTCTTTTTTAAATAAAAGGGATAAAGCTAATGAAAAGATCATTTCTGATCTTTCGCGTTCTATTAATGAGAATAACAATCTATCCAAAGAGTTTCAAGAACGTTCTCTTAGCATACAGGACAATCTCAATCGTTTTATAGAGGATTTTAACACTTTATTTCGCGATAATAACCAAAACCTCGCAAGTTTGCGAGAACTTAAGCAAAATCTACTTACGGTATCTTCTGACCTTAATAATCTTTCTGATGTCGAAATAACAACTTTGCAAGAGACATTCCAAGAAATTCATTTAAAATTCCAAAGTACAGTAATTGGACAAAATGAGAATTTTAATAATTTACGTGACCATTTAGATGTCTTGATGATGCAACTCAAAATCCTAAAAACCCAAGCTCGCTTTAGCAAAAATTCTTTGCAAAAAAACTCAGCCTCAGAACAAGGTGTTGAACCATCTTCGCAAAGAACATCAGCCTCAGAACAAGGTGTTGAACCATCTTCGCAAAGAACATCAGCCTCAGAATATGAAAGTTTTAGTGAAGAAGATACTAGTAGCACAATGCCCGCTAAAAAAAGTGAAAATCTTGCTTCCACGAAGCAACAAGAGCAACCTTGTTCCTCAACAGAAGGGAGGTCGGATGAAGGTGCGGAGCAAGCTCTACAAGATTCGATATTACCAACTCCAGGTAACTTGGATGAAAATCTGGAACAACCTGTAGATGAAGCAAATTCCGGAATTATGGGGGAAATTCTCGAAACTTTTACTTCGGGAGTCTTGTAAGAATTTTTTAGGTAAACTGACTTCAGTAAAGTCAGTTATGACTTGGATTGAGGCAGATAAGGTTGCCGTCAAGAAGGCAAGACTTGCGTTTAACTTTAATTCTTTTCGTCTTTTAAAAAGTTGCTTTTTTCTTATCTATGTTGGCATAGCCTTTTTTATTACTTGCATCTTCGCTTCGGCGAAGATGCTGCTTTGTTCGAGAAAGTTTTAGGTTTCGTAGAAAAGGAAGTTTACGTTAATAATAAGTCATAACTGACTTGCACGAAGTTTACAACACGTAACAAGCCCTTCTTTACGGTTGCCGTCAAGAAGGCAAGTGAAGCGACGTAACAAGTCAGTTATGACTTGCATCGCAATGCAAGTGACGTTCGTCACTTGTCACTGAAGTTCAATGCAAGTCATAACTGACTTGCATTGCAAGTCATAACTGACTTGCATTGCCATAGGCAACCTTCGTGCAAGTGACGTTCGTCACTTGTCACTGAAGTGACCTCTTTTTTGCCGCAAGCCCTTCTTGACGGTCACGCTAGTGACAAGTCACGCTAGTGACTTGCGCTTGCGGACAACCTTCCGTGCAAGTGACGTTCGTCACTTGTCACGTTTGCTGAAGCAACCTATAGGTCGCTAACGCGCCGCAAAGCAAAGCAATTTGAACTAACGTAAATTGAAGCAAAGCTGTGCTCTTTTTGTGGTCTACTTTATAATGATTCTTCTCAAGCTTTGTTTCTTTTTTAAAATTTTGTGACAATACAAAAGGCCTCTTTTTGTGAAGCAGCCGAAGGCCGCTTCACAAAAAGATGGCAACGTAACTTGTCACAACGGTCTTGGTTACTTATCTACGTGTAAACGTAAGCTTTTATGCTAGCCTTGCTTTATGATTATGACTTCTTATAGACATATTATAAGAATGTTGCTATTACCACTTATTCTCTCTTTATTACGTTTAATCTATACATTTATAAATGGTTTGCTTTTTTTTTACTGTCGCTTTTACAACTTACACTTTTTACACTTTTCACTTTTTTGCTACTCCAGGTGTTTAGACAACGGGTCACCTTTTCACTTTTAGTTTTCTCATACTCTTTTTGTAAACGTATAAATCAACATAGAAAAATACACGTTCACATATGAATAATTTGATTCAATTTTCGTCTACTGATTTATTTGGTTCTTTATTAGCTTTAGGTATTACTATTACCGTCGGAGCTGTTTTATCTCTTTACGGATCTGAAACCATTGTTGTTAAAAAGGATGACTTATTAAACCACATTTCGAAATGTTATGAGGAAAAAGCTTTACTACGGAAGAATCTTTCTTTCCTGTCGGGGCTAGATCAAAAATTCCAAGAATTTTTAGTAGTTACAAACCGTTATCGTGGTAGAAATTCTCAATTGAAAGATATGATAAATGAAATTAGGCAAGATATAACTAATGTCAATGCTTCTGTTCAAAATGTTTCCAGTTTTAATATAGTAAGTTTTAAGGAAAAATTAAAAAATCTTGACTTATATATAGACCAAGTTAATGATAATCAATCATCTAACTTTATGGTGTTATTTGATAAGTTATATGTTGAAACAACTCAACTAAAGACCGAAAGTGCGGAAAAATCTTCATTAGCAACCATTTCAGATAGTCAATTAAATTTGGCTTCTTCTTCCAAAACAGCGCAAGAATCCACTACATCAGTAGCTGAAGGTAACTTCGTTGGAGGTAGTGATATAGTGGAACCGAATACCGATATTGTTTCCACAATTATTGAAGGTTTCAACGAAGCGACCAACTTTTTATAAAGTTTTTCGTAAGGTCACGAACGTGACAAGTGACTAACGTCACTTGCACCAAGGTTGCCGTCAAGAAGGCAAAGCCGACGGTCACGATAGTTACAAGTCACGAACGTGACTTGCGCTTGCGGACAACCTTCAGCCATGTTTTCTCTTTTTCTTTCTAATCTTTCTTTATATGAATCATATAATGCCTGCGCCGGACTAAACAGCCGGCGCGTTATACGATTCTTAGTTCACTCACGCCGGACTAAACATCCCGCGTGAGTGCTTTTGAGAAAAACATTAATCTTCTTTGCGAACGCAACCTTATTTACCATATTTTGTTTTGAAATTTTTCTAAAGAAATGTTAGCAGCATCTTCGCTGAAGCAAAGATGCAAGTTATCAAAAGAAAAGCCTTTCTTTTCATAATGAAAAGAAAGGCTAAAGGCAACATAGTTTATAAAAAAAGCAACTTCATAAAACACGAAAAGATTTTCAATTTAATGCAATGCAAGTCAGTTATGACTTGCTTTTCTGCAAAAGAAAAGAAAAAAGCTTTAAATAAAATCACTTAGAAAATTTAAAAAAGACCACAGCTTCTGACTCAAAGTCAAAGAAACCTTTTCAATTTGAGAGAAATTTTCTACATTTTGACTTGGACTGACTAAACTATTTGGCCTAACCAGAGTTTCTTTAAACACCTTAGGAATCAACGAATTGACAGAAAAGGTTTCATCCAATTTCGCGTCTTCTTCCGGAAAATCTCTATGGATAATTCGCGAGAGTTCCGCTAACTTTACATTCGTGTGATCTAAATCTTGAAGCCAGACAGCTTTATCTTTTGAAGAGCAAGTTTTTGAATTCTCCATAAGAAAACGTTTATGGTCGGAGTATTCCCGGAACAAATCCAACATTGTTTCCTTTTTCATTTTCTCTTTGGCAATGGAAATATTCTCTTTGGCAATGGAAATATTCTCTTTGGCAATGGAAATTTGCTCTTTGGCAATGGAAATTTGCTCTTTGGCAATTTTCTCATTTGATTCAATTTGTTTTAATCCGGTCCATGTATCCATGCCTATTTTCAAAGCGCCCATAAACCCAACGGTAATTCCTGTCCATTTTGCAGTAAATTTAAAACCTTTTTGGCTCAAAGTCTTAGTGAAAGTCACATCAAAATGACCGTCGCCGCTGGCGCTTCGAGAAAGAAAGAAAATTGGATAATAAGACATTTCTTGTAAATTCAGCTTATTCTGAATGGGGCTTAAAAAAGGAAGCCGATTTGTCGATGCAAGAGGTTGCTTTTGTAAATTAGATGATGTACTTTTTTGCATATGAAAAAAAATAACCTTTGGCAGCATATCAAGTATTGAAATCCACGAAACATTTTCAAATTGTAAACCAGCAATTTGGAATGAATTTGGGTTCAGAATATTTTTTCTTAGTTTGTAGTACAAAATGATAAGAAAAAACCCAATTCGGTAGGGTATACAAAAAGCATCATTTATAAGAATGGAATATAAAATAGTGGTGTAGCAGATAATTGAGACAATCAAGCAGCCACGTTGTTCCCTTCTTGCCCAATCCTCCAATCTGATGCATAAAAACAAATAAGCTTGAAAATACTTTTCGTTCATCATTTTAAAGGAAAAATCGATTAAAGTATTTTCAGCGTTGTTTGAAAACAACATCCAAAAGATGATTAAAAGAAAAACTAAAATAAAAATAGAAGAAGAAGGCAAAGGCATATAAGAACTAGTTCCAGAATATCTCAAAATTGCTGCCAAAGCTTGAATAAAAGGCAATACAAAAAGCCCATATAATAAAAAAATACCTTTTTTTGCTTCATAAATTTCAAAAATAGGTTTCAAACGAGCGGTTAACCATGTTTTCATTTTGCCTTTTTTTGCTTCATAAATGACAAAACCTTTAAAAAACGGTTTTGTAAAAGTGGACGATCGAAACCAGTATATTATGCTTTCCTTTTTATAATAAAACAAAGAAAATAATAACACCAATAATAAGACAAAGAAAGTTATGCTTTGTATATTTGTTTCAAAATTGTTCATATTTTTGATAACTGTTATCCGTTAAAAGCAAAAAAGATTCTATTAATTTTTGCAGCAGCATGTATAAAGCGACGATTAAGTATGCAGCGCATTGAGAATGCGCTGCAGTAACCTAATTGTGCAAACCAAGACTGTTCGTTCCCTGTTCACAAAAGTTCAATGCAAGTCATAACGTGACTTGCATTGCAAGTGATAACTGACTTGCATAGCCTTCTTGACGGCAATATGCAAGTCATAACTTGCCATCTTTTTGTAAAGCTCTATGCGAATCACGAACGTGACTTGTTACGTTGCCTTTGGCAACCTTCGTCTTGTCACGTTTTGTTAAAACAACCTTGGAGCAGCAAGTCGCTTTTGCTCAATGCAATGCAAGTCATAAATTTGCGAACGTTACTGCCTTCGGTTCTTTCCAGCAGCATGTTCGCTGAAGCTCAATGCAATGGTTGGTAACTTTTTTAGGCTGAAGTTACTTTGCTCAAGCAACCCATTTTTTAAGCTTTGCGTTTTTCGCAGAAAAACAAGTTTACGATTGAGCTTCAGCAAAGCAAAGCTAACGCGATGACAAAAAACAAACAAACTAAAAAAACAAAATTGTAGGTATGGAATGTCATTTGGTTTTTATAGTTTGCGTTTGGTAAGCAATATGGAAAGCTCGGGTGCCCATAGGGACCCGAAGAAATTATACTGTTTCTTTGATAGCTGGGATTTCCTCAAATGTATGAAAAGCCGGAGGACTTTGAACCATCCACTCTAAAGTGGTAGTATCTTCTTCAGCAGCCCATGGACTTGGCGCACACTTATTATTGCTTGTCAGAGTAAAATAAACAACAGCAAAGAAAACAAGAATGCCTAAAACTGACACATAAGATCCGTAACTACAGATAGCATTCCAACCAGCAAAAGCATCTGGATAATCTGGAATACGTCGTGGCATACCCGAAAGACCTAGAAAATGCATTGGGAAGAAAGTCAAATTAACGCCAATAAAGGTTATCCAAAAATGAATTTGACCTAAAGTTTCTGGATATGGAAGTCCAGATATTTTTCCAATCCAATAATAAAAACCAGCAAAAAGCGCAAAAACCGCGCCCATAGATAACACGTAATGGAAGTGAGCTACTACATAGTAAGTATCATGTAAGGCAATATCAAGTCCAGAGTTAGCTATAATGATTCCGGTAATGCCTCCGACAGTAAATAAAAAAAGAAAACCAACAGCAAATAACATGGGTGTTTTTAATTCAATAGAACCACCCCACATAGTAGCGATCCAACTGAAAATTTTAATACCAGTAGGCACAGCAATTATCATAGTTGCTGCGGTAAAGTATGCACGTGTATCTACGTCTAGACCTACAGTAAACATGTGATGAGCCCAAACAATAAAACCAAGAACACCAATACTAATCATAGCATAGACCATACCAAGATAACCAAAAACGGGTTTTCTTGAAAAAGTTGATACAATATGACTTATGATTCCAAAACCTGGAAGAATTAAAATGTACACCTCTGGATGACCAAAAAACCAGAATAAATGTTGATACAAGATAGGATCTCCACCTCCGGCTGGATCAAAAAAAGTTGTATTAAAATTTCGATCTGTTAATAACATTGTAATTGCACCAGCTAGAACAGGTAATGATAACAACAACAAGAATGCTGTAACTAGTACAGACCAAACAAAAAGTGGCAATCTATGCATTGTCATACCAGGTCCACGCATATTAAAAATAGTTGTAATAAAATTGATAGCACCTAAAATGGATGATATACCTGATAAATGAAGGCTGAAAATGGCTAAGTCTACAGAACCGCCTGAATGACTAGTAATGGCACTTAAAGGTGGATAAACCGTCCATCCAGTACCAGCACCTACTTCAACTAAAGCTGAACTTAATAATAATAGAAGTGAAGGTGGTAGTAACCAAAAACTAATATTATTCAAACGTGGAAAAGCCATCAATGATATTACCCTGAAATTTCATTCAGTTCTTCCTATCGCTAGAAAGTTTAGACTATGTCTTCTGACCTAAATGGCCAGTCGGGCTTTCATGGGAGGTTTATTGTTAGCACGACTCACCTCCTAGTCGTTGAGCGTTCTTAATCCTAGAATAGGTTGTTCGTCTTTTTGTCTTCGCGTTAGCTTTTTGTTTGCTTTTGTTGGTTACGTTGGTAACAAGTCATTTGCAACAGCATTTTGGCTTTTGCAACATGCAAGTCAGAAATTTGCTTTGCTGAAGCGACCTTTTCTGCGAAACCATTGGTCGCGTGAGCGAACTAAAGTTACTTCAGAGATCATCGGTCAAGTTTTTTTGGCTTTTCGGAGACTCAAAGAAAGTCTTTTGTGTTCGCTTAAGCTCAATTCACGTGAGTTCAATGCAAGTCATAACTGACTTGGACCTTGGTGCAAGTGACGTTCGTCACTTGTCACGAACGTGACCGTCAAGAAGGGTCGCGAACCTTCCGTAAGACCTTTGGGCAAAAAGAGCGTCCGCGACTTTGCATTTTGAAATCGCGTTAGCAACCATAGAGATCATATTGGTGATCTCCAAAGAGAATATGCTGAATTAAGCTTCGCTGCAAATAGTCTTCTTTTAGATTAAAAGAAGAGTTCCTTGCATTTAACCCGATTTACCATTAAAAAGTTGTTTTAATGGGGACTATATGTTGTGACTCCAATCTTGCGTCTTTTTGTGAAGCTCAATGCGAGCCCGTCAAGAAGGGCTCGCGTTGCAAGTCATAACTGACTAGAAAGCATCTTAGATTTCATATCAAAGATTTTGTTACGGATTCTGTGAGATTTTTATTAGCTTTCACTAAAAGAAAATCTTTTTGGGTAAAAGTTATAGCTAAATAAGGTTACTTCTGTAACTTCAGCAAATGACTTGCATGTTGCAAAAGCCAAGACAAAAAGCAAAGCAACTAGCTTTTAACGCGTTAGCTAGCACTGCTTCAATTGCTTTGCTGAAGCAATTTTGCTAACGTTGGTGTGATTGTGAGTTCCTGTTGGATAATCCGGGGCTCCTATTAAAATAGGTACAAACCAATTTCCAAAACCGCCGATCAAAGCAGGCATAACCATAAAGAAAATCATCAAAAAGGCATGAGCTGTGATTAAAACATTGTATAACTGATGATTGCCACCCAGTATTTGATTTCCGGGTTGAGCTAATTCCATACGAATCAAAACAGACATACAAGTTCCCATAATCCCAGCAATAGCACCAAATATTAAATAAAGAGTACCTATATCTTTATGATTTGTGGAAAATAACCATCTTTGTGCAAAATTGTTCATATTTTTGATAAATGTTATCCGGTAAAAGCAAAAAAGATTCTATGAATTTTTGCAGCAGCATGTATAAAGCGACGATTAAGTATGCAGCGCATTGAGAAAGATTTAAAAGGATTCTAACATGACATAGTTCGATTGTTTTTTTTTAGGAAGCCTTTTCCGAACGTTACTTTTCTGCTTCAATGCAAATCAGAAATTTGCGAACGCAATATGCAAGTCATAACTGACTTGTTAATGAAATGACCTAAAAGCTTCTTTTACAAAGTGGCCTATTCGCTTCAGCGAATAGGCCTTTAATACGAAAAAGCAACATAATTAAAAAAAAGCAAGTTCATAAAAAAACAAATTGTTTTTTTATGAAATGGATTCTGACTAAATTCCTCAAGCAACCTTGCGAACGCAACCTTCGTGCAAGTGACGTTAGTCACTTGTCACGTTCGTGACTTGCACGAAGGTTGCCGTCAAGAAGGCAAGTTATGACTTGCATATTACTTCAGTAAAGTCAGTTATGACTTGCAACGCAAGTCACCATAGTGACTTGCGCTCGCATAGAGCTTCACAAAAAGAAGGCAACCGGTAAAAGATTTTTCTTTTACCGGTTGGGAGAGCGGTGATAAATTTCTATAGACATTTTTCGAGAATATTTTTCAATTACCTTTTTGAGAGTTAGCAACATTGTATTTACACTAATACTAAGAGATAGAACATCAAGTTGAATAGCCTCGTCGATGTTCTCAAATTCATAACTAATATTTAATACCATTGATTTACAGTCATCAAAACCAATATCTAACATCTCTTGAAAATCGTCCAAAGTTTGTATAATGAAAGGATGGGAGCTTTCATTATAGCTATTAACCACCAAAAAAGAAGTGAAATCAAAATGAAATTCGTAGTTTTTTTGTTGAGAAGTCTCAAACAAAAAGTAAAAAACATAAGAAAGTAAGCTTATACACAAGTTAATATCGTCTTTCTCATTATAGCTACCCTTTTTAATTTTGTTTAAATTTTCAATAAAACTAAAAAAAAAAAAGTCACTTTCACTTTTGTAAATCATAATCAATTTTCTTTTTTTTTTTCTTTTAATAAGGCTATACTTTGTTTAACAAGTTTTGATTGATGTTTCCGTAATTTAGAAAAACGAAATTGATCACAAACAATTTGTCGAAAACAACTCACTATCTTGTTTTGAAAATGGAAACGAGAATATTCTTGAACAGCTAACAAGGTCCTTAATTTTTGTTCATATTGTTGAGACAGAAGAGTTTGAACTGTTTGTTTACACAAAGGTGCACAATGTGTAATGATATCATTTATACAAGAATCTCCAATCATCTGTGTACTTGAACGTAAACTAACACTACGTACTTGATGTTGCTTTATTAATTCAGATAAAAGATCCTCTTGCGAACTCATAAATTGCTGTAATTCTTTTAAAATAGCAAGTTGTCGCTCATCGAGAGTAGCTTTGACAGTATCTCCAAAGAACCTTTGGGTAAAAAAAACAAAACCAACAAAACTCAAAGCTACAATAATCTCTTCGTTAAATATGAAGATTTTTTTTGAACTAAAAACGCTCAATACTAAGATAGCTATAATGAAGAATTCACGCATTATGATTTTTTCTTTTTTCTTGTCTGTTTACCGAAGCCACCTAGAAGACTTTTTTGTACGCGTAACATGTAAATTTGAATCAAATTTATACTACGTAAGTTCGAATCCATAAAAGTTATAGGACTGATGCTATCCAATGCACTATTTTTTAAAACTTGAGAAAGACTCATCTCTCCTAAAGAGCGAACATAAGACTTATTCATTGTTTTCAGTTGATTAGTATTTATACTAGTAAGCATATTACTACACCACTTGGATGCTGCTGAAACACTAGAGTATAAATAAGAAACACTGCTGTTCAATGTTGATGGGAACACAACATCTTGCTCTACATTTTGACTTTTAGCTAGAGTGTCTCCAACTTGTTGAGAAACTAAATGTTTTCGTAGCTTGAAAATTCTACTAACTTTAGGCAATCCATCATTAAATAATAAAACATAAAAACTCATATAAAATACGCATAACCAAACAAATTGTGTAAGATAGGTAAATTGATCTAATTGAGGCATTTGTTGTCTACTCGTTTCCTTTAAGAAAAACTTTTCGAAAATGTTTTGCAAAGCGTTTTTAAGAGATCACAAAGTGAGCTCAAAGCAATATGCAAGCCCTTCTTGACGGTCACGCTAGTGACAAGTCACGCTAGTGACAAGTCACGCTAGTGACTTGCGCTTGCGGACAACCTTCCGTGCAAGTCACGTTCGTGACTTGTTCCGTGTTGTCACCTTTATATAGAATTAAAAAAAAAAACATAGCTAGAGTATAATTATTATAAAGTAGACAAAAAAAAGAGCACAGCTTCGTGCAAGTGACGTTCGTCACTTGTCACTGAAGTGACCTTACATTGCTTCAGCAACCATCAGCTGATAGCAGAAAACTTCCAAAATATTCAAAGAAGCTAATGTTATTTAGAAGCTATCTTTCTTGCTTGCAAATCTATTGAATTTTTTTGAAGTTTGATTTAAAATAGCAGATTTAACTCTATTTTATATGGAAAATGAATTTCACTTGGTTCAAATAATAGAATAGCATTTAGTGTTTTATAGTTAACCTCAAAATGATAAGCACGTTCACCAAAACCAGCCCAATTTCGACTCTTGTCTTGATGTTGTTTTATAAGAAATTTGACAAAATTCAGATCACTACGCATTACAGATATAACATCACCATTTCTCACAGAAAATCCCGGAATATCCACTTTGTTAAAATTTACGCAAATTTTTCCATGTGTAATCAGTTGTCTTGCTGTGTAAAGAGTAGAACAAAAATGAATACGAACGAGAATAACGTCTAACCTTGTTTCCAGATTCATTAATAAACTCTTTTGTTTATCTAAATAAGTATATGTTAGATTATCCTTCATTCTATTGATGGGTAAATTCCCGTAGAAAATTGAGAACTTTCTTAGGTTTTGTAGCTTTATCGAAAAATCAGATTGTTTTCGATTGATATTTTTTTTCAATTTCCTAATTAAATTGTTTTGTTTCGGAGTTAACTTTTTAGCTTGCCATACATTCTCTGAAATTCGACGACAAACCTTAAATTTCGAGTAGGTCATATATCCAATTTTGTTAAAATTTTTAGTGAATTTCTTTCTCTTTTCATTTAAGAAGCAAAACGATTAACAATTAAGAAAAAAAAAGAAATTCAATGTATTTTACTTCAGGCACTTTTGCGGATAAGGGGAATCGAACCCATATCCTCTGCTTGGAAGGCAGACAATTTACCATTAATCTATATCCGCTTTGTTTTTTTTCTTTTCTCCGAAACAAAGCACGTCATTTGCAGCAGTATGTTCGCTGATGCTCAATGCAAGACCAAAGGTCACGAACGTGAAAAAAAGAGGTCACTTCAGTGACAAGTGACGAACGTCACTTGCACGAAGGTGCAAGTCAGTTATGACTTGCATTGAACTTCAGTGACAAGTGACGAACGTCACTTGCACGAAGGCAAAGCCCTTCTTGACGGTCACGATAGTGACAAGTCACGCTAGTGACTTGCGCTTGCGAAAACCTTCGGTAACAAGTCACGAACGTGACTTGCACTTGCAGAAGCATCTTTTCTGGGAAAGAATGCAAGTCATTTTACGAACGTAACCAACGTTTGGTAAAGCAACCTTTAGGTTACTTCAGTTTTGGATAGCTTGAGCGAGGTTGCTTCTTAAAAGATGGACAGCCGTCTTGATAGCGGGTAAAATCAAAGTCGATGAAGAATATTAAAATTTGTATAAGAAAATCAAGATTTGTGACTGGATAGACCGGTTGCTTCAGCAAATTAACTTCAGCGAAGATGCTGCAGCAAATGACTTGCATTCTTTCGCAGAAACGTAACGTTCGCAAATGCAAGTGACGTTAGGCACTTGTCACCTTCGTGACCTAAAAGGTCTCGCTGAAAAGTCATAACTGACTTGCGTTGCATATAACGCAGAAAAGTCACGTTCATTTTTTAGACTTGCTTTGTTTCGCAGAAAAGAAGCTACTGCAAAGAAAAGCAAGCGGAGATAATAAGCAAACAATAGAACTTATTATTCTGAGTTTTCAAACTATTTCGGACGGAGAGGGATTCGAACCCCCGGTATCGAAAATCGATACTTCAGTTTTCAAGACTGACACCTTAACCCACTCAGACATCCATCCAAAATCAAATAACAAAGCGCCTAAAAAAGTTGTGTTAGTTAAGAGTTTGCTTCAGCAATGATAGCGGAAAAAACAAAAAGCAATCGTTGCTGAAGCAACAAGGAAAAGCAATGCAAGTCACCAACCTTACTTGTCACGTTGCGGCCTCACGTTACTTCATCGAAGACAAATAGCAAACAAAATACAAATGGTGGCTTTAGATAAAAACAAATTTCACCAAATGACTTGCATTCTTTCGCAGAAAAGACAAAAAACAAGGCGGATACAACATTGTCAAAGTGAGAGCAGAAATGAAGTTTGCATTGAACTTTCATGTTGACAAAAAGCAAAGCATTTTTTTTACAAAGTAACGTTGTAATTGTTTCCAAACGCAGTAACAAACAAACTCTTAACTAGTCTAACGTTAAAGTGGCTAAATAGAAGGCAAGTTTCATGTATCTAAAGATGAAACTTGCCTTCTATTGTTAAGAAGATTTTGAACACTTCTTTTGCTCTTTTTGTTTTTCTATTCTGTTTGCCTTTTTTTACGGCTAGAGGGATTTGAACCCACAAAGTCAAAGACCGCCACATCCTAAGTGTGGTGCGTTTACCAATTTCACCATAGCCGTATACTAAAACTAAATTCTTCAAGATTCAATGGCTATTTGTGTTTGCTTTTGCTCCATGCTGGCCAAAGCTTTTTGTCTTCGCTTCAGCTCAATGCAAGTCATTTGCTCAAGTTCTTTTTATGCTTCAATGCAAGTCAGTTATTGCCAGAGTTCCTTACTTTTCTGCTTCAATTCACGTTAGTTCAATGCAAGTCATAACTGTGGCTTCACTGAAGTGACCTTCGTTTACGTCGCAAAACGTCGCTGAAGCGCTGTTGTTTTAGATTTATGATATATATATAAGTCTAAATCATGATATGAATTGGGCGAACGAATAGATTAACATTCGCCCTTTTTAAAACAGCTACTAAAAACATTCGATTTGGTGAAAATGGTAAACAACGTAGCGTTAGCAACCAACGCATCTGTTTTCTGCAAGTTTTGAGCCCAAAGCAAAGTGACTAATAAAATATAACAGAAGGTTACTTCAGTAACAAGTGACGAACGTCACTTGCACTTTGGTGCAAGTCAGTTATGACTTGCATAAACCTTCGGTAACAAGTGACGAACGTCACTTGCACGGAAGGTGCAAGTCAGTTATGACTTGCATAAACCTGAGGTAACAAGTCACGAACGTCACTTGCATTGAGCTGAAGCGAAGACAAAAAGCAAATGACTTGCATTGAACTGAAGCGAAGATGCAATGTAAGGTCACTTCAGTGACAAGTGACCAACGTCACTTGCACGAAGGTCGCGAACGCGACGTGACTTGCATAAACCTGAGGTAACAAGTCACGAACGTGACTTGCACGAAGTAACGCGACCCTTCTTGACGGTCACGCTAGTGACAAGTCACGCTAGTGACAAGTCACGCTAGTGACTTGCGCTTGCATAAACCTGAGGTAACAAGTCACGAACATGACTTGCACGAAGGTTGCTTCAACAAATGACTTGCATTGAGCTGAAGCCGCGTAACGTTCTTTTTTTAGGCCGAAAGCCGAAAGTGCAAGTCATGTTCGTGACTTGTATTGAAGCAGAAAAGCAAAGTTTTGTATATTTACAACAAAACTAGCGAGCAACCTTTTACGCTATGCTTCCAAGCAAGTAAGATATGCAAAGCTATCGTTTACTATTTGTCTTCGCTTTTCCTTTGCTTATTCTATTATTCTTTTATTGTCTATTCTTTGCTTTTAGTCTAAAGGCGGCTTTAGCAAATTGGAGTTTTGTATCAATTTGGTTTCTAAAATTCCTAGAATAGGTAGTAGAGCAAAATAAACGAAAAATCCCAACGAAGCTATTTGGCCAATAGTTACATAAGGAGCTTCAACAGGTTGACATCCAATCCAACCTAAAAGCAAGCAATCGGCAACAAGTAACCAAAAGAATTTTTTGTGAATCGGTCGAAAACTAGAACTGCGCACGTATGAAGTATTGAGAAAAGGTAAAGCAAATAAGGATACAAAGACTAATCCTATAGCAGCCACACCTCCTAGTTTATTAGGAATACTTCGAAGAATTGCATAGACAGGCAAGAAATACCACTCTGGTACAATATGAGCTGGTGTTGACATTGGGTTAGCGGGTATATAATTATCAGGGTGTCCTAAAGCATTAGGCGCGAAAAACACAAAAATAGAAAAAAAGAAGGCAAAAGCTACCCAACCAACTAAGTCTTTAACGAAAAAATAAGGATAGAAGCCTATTTTATCTACAGAAGCGTTAATACCCAATGGATTATTAGAACCATATTGATGTAGAGCAGCTAAATGAAGAAGAGTGACTCCAGCTATTAAAAAAGGGAGTAAATAATGAAGACTAAAAAATCGATTTAAAGTCGCATTATCCACAGAAAAACCACCCCATAACCAAGTTACTATACTATCACCTACTACAGGTATTGCACTAGCTAGGCTGGTTATAACAGTAGCTCCCCAAAAACTCATCTGCATCTCTCTAAAAACCAGGTCGCCGACATGGGCAAACTTGACCAGGAAACACTGTACTTTACCACCTAATAGCTTACTTCAGTAACAAGCCCGTTAGGTTACTTCAGTAAACGAAGGTTGTCTTGATTTAGCAAAAGGATTTACGTAAAGCCTTGGAAATAGAAAGTGCTTTTTCCAATTTGAGAAAACCAAATTCTATTAGAAAGTCCGACTGTACATTAAGCACCATTTCAGGCACCCACCGATGAGCCAGTCTGTAGCGATTGTGCACACAACCGACGGTCTTGAATACAAGTTTAGATTCTTTGACCGTTTTCATCAGTATCGCTTCATTGACGGTTCAACCGCCCCCAAATCTCTTCAAAGAAAGCAAACAAAGCCGATGGTTGCTTCAGTAACTAACTTTTAAGCTCTTTTTAAGCTTTGCTTTTGTTGTAGCTAAAGTTAAGTAAAGTCAACCAGACAAGCGGATTGAGAATTTGCTTTGTGGGCGAAGACTTTCATTTTTTTGTACAAATTACATGAAAATTCAATGAAACTATGATTGATTAATCAATAAAGTGCCTAAAGGTCACTTCAGTGACAAGTGACGAACGTCACTTGCACGAAGGTGCAAGTCAGTTATGACTTGCATTGAACTTCAGTGACAAGTGACGAACGTCACTTGCACGAAGGTTGCCGTCAAGAAGGCAATGCAAGTCAGTTATGACTTGCAATGCAAGTCAGTTATGACTTGCATATTACAAAAGTAACAAGCCCGTTAGGTCACGATAGTGACAAGTCACGATAGTGACTTGCGCTTGCACGAAGGTTGTCCGCAAGCCCGTCAAGAAGGTCACGATAGTGACAAGTCACGCTAGTGACTTGCGCTTGCGCCAAAGTGCAAGTGACGTTCGTCACTTGTCACTGAAGTGACCGTCAAGAAGGCAATGCAAGTCAGTTATGACTTGCAACGCGAGTCACGAACGTGACTCGCATTGAGCTTCACAAAAAGAAGGCAACTTGCATGGAGCTTCAGCTGCCGTAACGTTCGCAAATGACTTGCATTGAAGCAGAAAAGCTGCCGTAACTCTGCCAATAACTGACTTGCATTGAAGCAGAAAAGTCAGTTATGACTTGCATTGAAGCAGAAAAGTCAGTTATGACTTGCATTGCATTGAGCTAACGTTCGCAAATGACTTGCATTGAGCTTCAACGAACATGCTGCTGCAAGTAAGGTTTTACTATTTTTGAAAGTTGACTTTTTTGATGGCTTGGAATATAAAGAATCCACTTATCTCTGTGACGTTGAATGGTTGTTTTTAAAGCAAACCTTTGTTGTAGAACTTTTTGCAATAAGAAAATCTCTTCCAAATTGCAGGTAACATCCATTGAAATTTTGACTCCAGAACCGGAGATACCACCATCATTCATTAACCAAATTGCAATGGCTCTAGGGTTTAAGAGATGGAAAATTTCCTTTGGAATTTGCTTTTTGCCACATTGACTGTAAAAAGAATCATAAAGCCAATTAAGACTTGGAAAAGACCAAGTTCTAAATTGATAGGAAAAAGAAATTTTTCCATTCTTCCCGATTTGCTTCTTCTTCTTTGGGGAAGAAGTAGAGCAGTATCCACTTTCTTTAAAAAAATTGTGTAACCAAACAAGATACTCCACATTAGCGGAACAAGCATGTATATGAAACCTGGAACTACCCGATCTCATTTCACCCCAACTATCTCCTAAAAGGCATCCCACGAGTGTGTAAATCACATCTTCGTTTGCTTTGGTGAAAGAACCTGTTCTTTTGGAAGAAGGTTGCTTGACCAAAGTATAGAAACTTCTTTGAAAAAAGCCAAAGTTGAAGTCATTCTTCATACTGTTTAACTACTTGTTTCTATTTTGCCCGTGCTTTAGTTTATGATTAGATCAATCATTTGGGGCCAGTTAAACAAACCCCATGGTAAAACATAACCAATAAAAGCTGTCACGATCATCAACAACAAAATAACAACTCCAAGACACCAAACTAATTCTCTCGGACTTGCATAACTGCCATAATAAAGGCCACGGAATATGTGCAGATAGACCACAATAAAGAACATACTTGCACCATTAGCATGCATATAACGAAGTAACCAACCTCCAGTAACATCTCGCATAATATGCTCTACACTAAGAAAAGCTAGATCAACATGAGGTGTGTAATGCATAGCCAAGAAAACACCTGTTATTATCTGTATAACTAAGCAAATACCTGCAGTAGAACCAAACCCCCACCAATAACTTAAATTACTAGGAGTTGGGTAATCAATTAAATGATCGTTGACAGTAGATAGAATAGGTTGCTTTAAAATCGAAAGTCGTCTTGTCATAAAGAAATAAGATTTTTTTTGCGTTGCTTCACTGAAGTTCAATGCAAGTCAGTTATGACTTGCATTGCAAGTCAGTTATGACTTGCATTGCCTTCTTGACGGTCACTTCAGTGACCTCTTTTTTTTACTGAAGTAACCATAGGTCACGCTAGTGACTTGCGCTTGCGTATTCCTTTTAGTTTGCGAACGCAACCGTCAAGAAGGTCACGATAGTGACAAGTCACGCTAGTGACTTGCGCTTGCACGAAGGTCGCGAACGCGACGTGACTTGCATATTTCTTTCAGTAACAAGTCATAACTGACTTGCATATTGCTTTGGCAAATAACTGACTTGCATTGAAGCTGAAAAGTCATAACTGACTTGCATTGAGCTTCAACGATCAAGTTTTGAAAGCAAACTTAGGCAGGCAGCCAATCAAAAGCTACTAAAACACCAGACACGAACACTACCCAAGCCAGTGACAAAGGTAGGAAAACTTTCCAGCCAAGCCTCATTAGTTGATCATAACGATATCTCGGGAAAGCTGCTCGGACCCATATATAAGTAAATAGAAAAAAAAGCACTTTAGTACTAAACCAAACAGATCCTGGAATAATATTACTTAAGACAGGTATATCCAGAATTGGCAACCACCCACCAAGAAAAAGTAATGTACATAAACTACTCATTAAGATCATATTAGCGTACTCCCCCAAAAAGAAAAGTGCAAAACCCATAGCTGAGTATTCTACATTATAGCCAGCTACTAATTCAGCTTCTGCTTCAGGCAAATCAAAAGGGGCCCGGTTGGTTTCAGCTAGGCAAGAAATAAAAAACATGAAACATAAAGGAAACAGAGGAATGCCGAACCATATTTGCTTTTGTGCTAATACAATTTCACTAAAATTGCAAGATCCTACACAAATTAAAACAGTAATAATAATTAAACCAATCGAGACTTCATAAGAAACCATTTGAGCCGCAGATCTTAAAGCGCCTAAGAAGGCATATTTAGAATTACTTGACCAACCCGCGGTTATAATACCATAAACACCAAGTGAAGATATAGCAAAAATATAAAGTATACCAACATTTAAATCTGAGAGTACCATCCCATAGTCAAAAGGTATTACAGCCCAGGAAACTAAGCTTAACATAAAAGTTATTACTGGAGCCATGAGAAATAGAAAAACGTTGGCACTACTTGGTAGAATCGGTTCTTTAATCATTAATTTTAGACCATCGGCTATTGGTTGTAACAATCCAAAAACGCCAACAACATTAGGACCTTTCCTACGCTGCATTGAAGCCATAACTTTTCGTTCAGCCAGCACTAAAAAGGCTACACCAAGTAAAAGAGGAACAATTATTCCCAGTATTTTTATAAGCACACCTAGTCTGTATACAGTCATTTTTAGAGTTCTTTAGTTTATTAAGATTTTTAGTTTGCGAACGCAACCATGTAAAAAGTTGCCACCTTCGATGCAAGTGATAACTGACTTGTTACTTCGCTTTTGCTCAATGCAAGTCAGTTATCACTTTACTGAAGCGCCATGCAAGTCATAACTGACTTGCATTGCGTTAGCAACCTGCATTGAGCAAAAGCGAATCGAACTCGGTTCCGCCAGATAGGTCTGGCAGAACCATTTTTTAAAGCTTTTGTTTTAGACTTTTGCTTGCGTTAGCAATATGCAAGTCACGTCGCGTTCGCGACCTTCGTGCAAGTCACGTTCGTGACTTGTTACGTGTTGTAACCTACTCGGTTACTAACATGATGTTAATTACCACCCCACCAGTAAATAGACACGAATAAAAACAACCAAACAACATCTACAAAATGCCAATACCAAGCAGCAGCTTCAAAACCAAAATGATGTTTTGAGGTAAAATGACCCAAATATTGGCGTACACAGCATATTATCAAGAAAATAGTACCGATAATTACATGAAAACCATGAAAACCGGTAGCTAGAAAAAAAGTAGAACCGTAAATACCATCAGATATAGTAAAAGGAGCTTCCACATACTCCATAGCTTGAAAGCCTGTAAATATGATAGCTAGAAAGATAGTAGCAACAAGTCCATAAATAGCTTGCTGTCTCAAACCAGCTAAAATAGCATGATGTGCCCAAGTAACAGCAAATCCAGATGACAGTAGTATGATAGTATTGTTGGCTGGGATATCCCAAGGGTTTAATACCTCAATTCCTTTTGGGGGCCAAACAGCACCTATCTCTACAGTAGGTGCCAGAGAAGAGTGAAAAAAAGCCCAAAAAAAGGCGACAAAAAACATAACCTCTGAAACTATGAAGAAAATCATACCATAGCGAAGACCTAATTGAACTACAGAAGTATGATGGCCTTCAAACGTAGATTCTCGGATAACGTCACGCCACCATACAAACATTGTATAGAATATCATAGTGTTGCCTAAACTCAGAAGTGTACCACCTCCAGTAAAAGAGTGCATGTACATAACACCTCCTAAGGTGCTAGCCAAAGCTCCCAGTGAGCCAACAATAGGCCATGGGCTTGGATCTAATTGGGATAGGTAAGCCTGAGAAGGCTGTCCCCCCCTAAGAACCGTACGTGACTCTTTCTAGTCATACGGCTCCAGCCATTTTTTTTTAGATCTCTTGCTTATTTGCTTTTCTGCGAAACCATTTATACAGTTGTTAGCTAAAAAAAGAAATTTTCATTTGGTTTGAATGCATTGCTTTGCTTTTGTTTGCTTTTGCTTACTTCAGCTATGATGACAGAAATTCCAAATAGCAAAGAAACCTAAAAATGGCCTTTGTCAAGTCTGCTTAGAATAAAAGCTTCTTGAACATTTCTTCTACCTCGACAGCATGATAGCTTTGCTTTTGTTTGTAGCAGCATCTTCGCTGAAGTTACGGCAGCTTTTCTGCAAAATCTTCAGTAACTATATGCTGTAGAGGTTTACCAAGTTCCGTGCAAATCACTTTTTACGACATGTGACGAAACCGAACATAACCCCGCATCAAAAAAAAATGTGCCAACTTAGGAAACACATGGTTGCTTTAGAACATTTGCTTTTCTGCTTCAATGCAAGTCATAACTTGCCTTCTTGACGGCCACCAAAGTGCAAGTCAGTTATGACTTGCATAAACCTGAAGTAACAATGCAAGTGACGTTCGTCACTTGCACGAAGTAAGGGCGAAAAACCCAGAGGTTGTCACGATAGTGACAAGTCACGAACGTGACTTGCGCTTGCGGACAACCTAAAGGTTGCCGTCAAGAAGGCAAAGCCCGTTAGGTTACTTCAGTAAACGAAGGTTGCCGTCAAGAAGGCAAAGCCCTGCCGGCGCTTCAGCGACGTAAAGCGACGTAAAGCGACGTAAAGCGACGTAAAGCGACGTAAAGCGACGTAAAGCGACGTAAACTCTTTTTGGCCGAAGCTTGCCGTCAAGAAGGCAAGTTATGACTTGCATTGAAGGAACGTCACAAATTGAAGCAGAAAAACAAATAAGACGTTCGTAACACGAGAAATCACGTTACTATAAACGAGGCCTTGACTATTCGTTAACTTCAGTTGTTCGTACATATCTAACTCTAGCATAAGCCTACAAGAATGGCTTGATTACATTGTCTCTGAAGCTTCAAACTACCCTATAAACATGTAGCTTGCTCAGATAGAGTAGAGTTTTAAAGCTCTGTGGTTGCGTTCGCAAATTTGCTTTTTTTTTGTTACTGAAGCAAGCATTGCTTTAAATCGTTGCTTCACCAAACAAAAAAGCAACATTCTTACCACATTAATTTGTCCGGCAGCAAGCAGAAGACAGCTTGCATCTTGTCGCACCTAAGTGATAAGGATGCTTTTGAGAAAGACTCATAAAAGTATATAGATTTTTTAGTCTAATTTATTAGAAACCCAAGATACATAATCGTCTAATGAAACAGCTTCAATAACTATAGGCATAAAAGCGTGATTAGTACCACAAATTTCACTACACTGACCATAATAAACACCTTCTCGTTTAATATAAATCGCAGTTTGGTTTAAACGACCAGGTACAGCATCACATTTAACACCTAGAGAAGGTACTGCCCAACTATGAAGCACGTCAGCAGATGTTATAATAAAGCGTAAATGAGTGTTGACTGGTACAACTACTCTATTGTCTACTTCTAATAATCGCAATTGACCTAATTCTAGGTCATCTTCTGCAATCATATAACTATCAAAAGCCAATGATTGTTCATCTGATGTGTTGTAATCTGAATAATAGAGTGAATAGTCGATCACATATTATCTTTTCACAAAAAAAAATTCTCAACACGTTAGCTTTGCAAAGAAACAATTTTTGAAAGAAAACATGCAAATATCGAAAGTCCTCTCCGAACCGTGCTAGATAGTCTCCCATCACACGGCTCTCCAACTCGGTTTAGCTTTATAAATTGAAACAACCTTTGCTACCAACGTAGTACAAGCAAGATAGAAAATCACAAATCTTTTCAATTTGATGACACTGTCGCGTTAGAGACGTATTCTAGCTAAACTAGAAACTAATCTAACAAGACTCGTAGATGCTTGCACGCAAGATAGACGGCGCAAGACCATAGGTCACGATAGTGACTTGCGCTTGCGCCGTCTATCTTCAGTAAACGAAGGTTGTCCGCAAGCGCAAGTCACGTTCGTGACTTGTCACTATCGTGACAACCTCTGGGTTTTTCGCCCTTACTTCGTGCAAGTGACGTTCGTCACTTGTCACTCAAGTGACCGTCAAGAAGGCAAGTTATGACTTGCATAAACCTGAGGTAACAAGTCACGAACGTGACTTGCATTGAACTTCAGTGAAGCAAACAAAAGCAAACAAAAGCAAACAAAAGCAAACAAAAGCAAGTCAGTTATGACTTGCTTGGAGCTTCCGCAAAGGAACTCTGGCAATAACTGACTTGCATTGAAGCAGAGAAGTCATAACGTTCTTGCATTGCATTGAGCAAAAGCGAAGACAAAAAGCAAATAAGACAAAAAGCTTTGTAATAATCGAATCAAAACGAAGATGCTGCTGCAAACAAAAAGCAATGTGGCTTTAGACAATGGTTGCTTCAGCAAAGCAAAAAAAGCTATGATTTAAATCTGAGAGGAACTTTCTTGTTTATAGATGATAAACATACCAAATTGATTTGAAACTTTGCTGAAGTAACCTAATGCGAAGCAAATGGTTTTTTTCTCTTTTTAGACAATAAAGGATTCGTAAGATTTCTACCGGCTAAAGCAAAAACTTTAGCACGCGTTCCAAGCTTGAATTTAGCAGCAAACATCATGGCTATTGAGTGAGTTAAAATATAAGAGCATCTGGAAAGGCAACGACGCTTTGATTCAGCTAATTGATAATAATTAGTAACTCCACGCAATATTGCGGCAACACGTGAAACAGTTTGATTCTGTGAGTGTTGAAAGTAATGAAAATTTGGTTTTGGATTTCCTGATCGATCACAAAATCCTTTGTCAGCTAGAGATTCTATTACTTTCGGCATGTTTACAAGCAAACGAATCTTTGAGTGAGACCGCTTTAGCAATCTTTTTTTAGATTTTTTGATCAAGAACTTTGTGAAGTTTTTCTCTTTTAGTGCACCTTTTCTGCGAAACCATTGGGATGTTTTGAACTGCAGCGCCATGCAAGTCATTTGCTGAAGCAACCTTCGTTTACTGAAGTAACCTCCGGGCTTGTTACTGAAGTAACCTGAAATTTTGTTTGCTGAAGCAACCTTATCTATCAAGTAACCTAAAAAGGGTATTCGTTGTTTACCTGATTTAAATAATAAAATAGCATCTTTGTTTAACCGTAGATGAAATTTCATTTCAATAAACCGTTTAACCAGCCTATTTACTCTGCAGGCTAGCCGTTTGCTAAAGTAACCCGTTAAACCAATTAAAAAAGAATTAGAAAAACGCACATATTGTAAACTTGCCTTGGAAAAAATTGGCTTCTTTTTCAAAAATTTCTTTTTTTTCAAATAAGCTTGCTTCAACAAAAAGATGGTTCGCTTTCTATATAGCGGCTTGGCCGAGGATTGCTGTGATATTTCAGCGATATAACCACTTCTTCTAGGTTCTATCATCTGCTTCAGCAAACGGTTGTTCCAAAAACAACTTTGTTCGGTTGCGTTAGCAACCTTTTGGTGTGAAAAAGCACATAGTAAACTGTCTGATTGAGAAAAAAAATCGATTTTTTTTTGAAGTTCCGAAGGCTGCTTTAGCAAATTGGATTTAACAGATTGGCAAATTTTTTGCCTTAAATGTGCAACGAATTTATCCAAATCGAGGCCGAAGGTGCAAGTCCTAACTGACTTGCAACGCGCAGGAACAAAAAAGATTTCGGAGAACAATTGTCTGTTAGAGTTTGCTCGTGTATTGCATCTATAGATGTTTGGTGGAGCAGATATAGGTTGCTTCATCCAAGTAAGCTTACTTTGACTAAAGTCACCTATTCTATCTAAAGATTGTTTTCTTTCTGGGGAACCATTGTATATTCGATTTGAAAAAGTTTGCTTTTCTTTGCTTTTCTTTGCTTTGCTGAGGCTGAATTCACTAAAGTGACCTGTAGGCTCGTTACTGAAGTAATTCGCAAGCCCATAGGGCTTGCGCCTTCGGCCTTGATGTTTTTTTCCGATGAAATCTTTGATCTTTGAAAGATCTCCAACTAGAAACCAATTTGTTTCTTGAAACTTTCGTTTTATTTCTTTTAAACAAGCATGCTGAGACTTGGTGGGCTGGAATTCGTGAGATGTCTGCTTGAAATTTTCACGTTGAGAGCAAATTTGACTAAAGCCACCTCTGTCAAAGCATTTTACTAGCTTACTTTGACTACAGTCACCAGCGGGATCATGGCTTTGCAGAAGTTCAATGCAAGCCCTGTGGGTCGCGTGAGCTCTATGCGAGCCTAGAGGGCTCGCGTTGCAAGTCATAAATGACTTGTTACAACGTAACCTTTTGCAAATTTTAAACGCTTCGCTTGCTTTAACAAAGCCACCTTTTTCTAACGTGCCGTCTCTCAAATTGGCTGAAGAAAGTTTGTACATTTTTAGTATCTATATCAGTATTTTTAGATCTTACTACTTTTAAACTTCGCTTCTGTTCTATTAAATGGCCTGTCTTAGCCTAACAAAACAACCTCGCCACTTTAACCAAAAAGCGGTTCATTCGCTAAACCAATATCGAAGTCTTCTTGTCAGCAGCATGTCTAGAGTCACCAACGCTTTGCTCAAGCAACCATTGTTACTTCTTGTCTTCTTGTGTTCGCTGAAGCTCAATGCAAGTCATTTGGCTTGCATTTTCGCTGAAGCTCAATGCAAGTCAGAAATTTGCTTTGCTGAAGCAACCTTTTCTTTGCATCAGCATCTTCGCTGAAGCTCCATGGAATGCAAGTGACGTTGGTCACTGGCATGGCTACCGTTGGTTTATGCAAGTCATAATTGTGGCTTCACTGAAGTTCAATGCAAGTCATAACTGACTTGCACCTTCGTGCAAGTGACGTTCGTCACTTGTTACTTTTGTAATATGCAAGTCATAACTGACTTGCATTGCAAGTCATAACTGACTTGCATTGCCATAGGCAACCTTCGTGCAAGTGACGTTCGTCACTTGTTACTGAAGTAACCTTCGTGCAAGTGACGTTCGTGACTTGTTACGTGTTGTAACCTTGCTTCCTGTTTACAACATCTAAGAGGTCAAGTTGTCAAAAGAAAAACCGAGTATGCAATGGGCCTTTTGACTCATTGATTTAGGCTCCTTACCTGAAAACCAAATTCATGTTGCTTTTCCATTACAGAATCTCTTTCGAGTTAGCTGGTACTATGAGCCCTCTGTCCCAAACAAGCTAGTTGCTCTTTTCCAGAAAATGCTTGAATGGTTCACCGTTTCTACCAAGTTTTCCTATCCCAAAAGAATTTTGAGATAAAGCATAAATACAGTTTTTTTTTCAGTAGCTATTAGATTTTCATGTTGTTTTTTTCTTTGCTTCTACTTTAGCCTGTCGGGTAGTTTACAGCAGCATCTTTGCTGAAGCTCAACGCAAGTCATAAATTTGCAACATGCAAGTCATAAATGACTTTACTGAAGCGCCATGCAAGTCATTTGCGAACGCAATATGCAAGTCAGTTTTGACTTGTTCAGTTATGACCTTGCTTTTCTGCTTCAATGCAAGTCATAACTGACTTTACTGAAGTAACCTTACTTTCTAGCAGGATCTTCGCGGAAGCTCAATGCAAGACACGTTTTGCTAAAGCAACCAACAACATGGGTGCGCTTTTGAAATTGAATTCACATGCACGTAAAAAAAACGTTGCATAAGCAAATTGAAAAAGCGAGCAAGACTCGCTTTTTTGCGAACGCAATATGCAAAGTATGTAAAAAGCAAGCTTTTTGCTAAAGCAATTTTGTTGTACACGATACGAATCATCAGTACAATAGAAAAAAAAGAAAGTTATGGTCTACAATCTAATAAAGCCTTTTACTGTTTTTTGCAGATACGAATAAAACATGCTATGGTCATTCTTATAAAAGAACTAGTTAAATCCGTAAAAATATAGGTCGCTTAAATGAAGACAAAATGTTTGCTTCAGCAAACAAAACGCAAACAAAAGCGACGCAGAAAAGCAAACAAAAGCTTTGCTTGAGCGAAGTGTTTAACTTCGTAATTGCATTTCTTTAACTTGGTAACTAAAAAACGGTCGCCCTTCGTAAGACCAATACCATTGATGTCCAATAGCTTTTATTGTTATTGCTGGATCAACAACCTCATCCATTGAATATAATAAAGTGAATGAAGGTAAGGCAATAACCATAAGAATAATACTGGGTATAATTGTCCAAATAATTTCTATAGTAGTTCCATGTACAATTCTTTCAGGAATTGGATTTTTTTTGTAATGAAAATGCCATAGAACACGAACAAGCATCCATAATACAAAAATTAAAATAATAACCAAAAAGAACATAATGTCATGATGTAAATCAATAATACCTTGCATAATAGGAGTTGCCGCATCCTGAAAACCCAATTGCCAAGGTTCCGCAGCATCACAATAAGCGATTTGAAAAATCCATTTCATATTCATAAATGACCTTGTGTTTTTCTATTTTATTAATTGACGAGAACTTAAAAAGATTGCTTGTCTAAAGCAAACTTTTTACCCATAATGAGTTGGCTAACTCAATCAAAATCTAAAAGAAAATCAACTCTTTGCCAAAGATTTTACGTTATAAGGTTACAAAAGTAACAAGTCATAACTGACTTGCACGAAGTAACTTGAAAAACCCGGAGGTCACGATAGTGACAAGTCACGCTAGTGACTTGCGCTTGCATATGACTGAGGTAACAAGTCACGTTCGTGACTTGCATATGACTGAGGTAACAAGTCACGTTCGTGACTTGCATATGACTGAGGTAAACTCTTTTTGGCGCTTCAGCGACGTAACAAGCCCGTTAGGTTACTTCAGTAAACTCTTTTTGGCCGAAGGTGCAAGTCAGTTATGACTTGCATAAACCTTCGGTAACAAGTGACGAACGTCACTTGCACTTTGGTGCAAGTCAGTTATGACTTGCATATTACGGAAGGTTCAACAAAAACCCTTCTTGACGGTCACGATAGTGACAAGTCACGTTCGTGACTTGCGCTTGCGGACAACCTTCCGTGCAAGTGACGTTCGTCACTTGTCACTGAAGTGACCTTTGGCAAAACGTGACTCGCATAGAGCTTCACAAAAAGATGGCAAGTTATGACTTGCATAAACCTGAAGTAACAAGTCAGTTATGACTTGCATATTGCTTCAGCAAAGTTATGAATTGTTACTGAAAGGAACCTTCGTGGCTTTAGCCAACTAAAAGAAGTTGGCATGTGCGAAACACTTCGAGGACTCACTTTACGCGATTGCGTTAGCAACCTTCTTTTTATCAAGTTAATATTCTCTCTAGGTTGGATTCGAACCAACGACCCAATAGATAGAGTTAGTCTTTTTTTAATCAAGATTTTGATTTTTTATTGAAAAACTCTCCGAACCGTGCTTGCAGACTTTTTCAGCACACGGCTCTTCATCAGTCAAAATATTCTTATTTAAAACTAATTTGTTTCCCTTCCATTGGCTTCTCTGCGAAACTTGTACTATGGAAACTCTTACACCATAAAAGAAATCACTGATCGAGGTTACTTCAGTAACAAGTGACGAACGTCACTTGCACGAAGGTTGTCCGCAAGCGCAAGTCACTAGCGTGACTTGTCACTATCGTGACCTTCTTGACGGGCTTGCGCCTTCGGCCTATGGCAATGCAAGTCAGTTATGACTTGCAATGCAAGTCAGTTATGACTTGCATTGAACTAACGTGAAGCAAAAAATGTCAAGTAAAAAAGAAGCTTTATTAAGAACACTCATAAGTTTACTTGACATAAAGCCAAACAATCAAATTAGATTTTATACTCTAAGTTGCACTGCTAAATGAAAGTTGCTACGCAACTTTTTTCGATCTCAGAGCTTGATCTTAGAGATTCTTAATGAAAATTTAGGTGTTCCTAAATTTTGTTGAGAAAGGTTACAACACGTAACAAGCCCGTTAGGTCACGATAGTGACAAGTCACGATAGTGACTTGCGCTTGCACGAAGGTGCGAGTCACGAACGTGACTCGCATAGATCTTTACGTAGGATTGCTAAAAAAAGAACGTTGCTTTTTGTCTTTTTGTACGCTTTTGCAACATGCAAGTCATTTGCGAAAGGAATTTTGCTTTTTGTCTTGGCTTTTGCTCAATGCAAGTCATAAATTTGCGAACGCAACCTTCGTGCAAGTCAGTTATGAATTATTCCTTTTGTAACCTTGTATAGTTATTATAATTCTCCTGTTAACCACAAAAATTATATACGTTGGTTACTTCAGTAAAGTCAGTTATGACTTGCATTGAAGCAGAAAAGCAAATTCAACGAACGTGACAAGCTTAAAGGTTGCTAACGCAACGTGACAAGTCATTTATGACTTGCATTGCTTTGAGCTAACTTTTTTGAGACAAAAAGCAAAGAAAAGCAAAGTAATAAATGACTTGCATGTTGCAAAAGCCAAGAAAAAGTTTGTGCTCTAAAGCCATAAATGAGAAAGTTTTAGGTTTCGCAGAAAATCCGAAATTTTTCGAAAATTTGACGAGTTTATCTAAAATCATAACCAATTTATGAGGTTACTTGAGTAACAAGCGCAAGTCACTAGCGTGACTTGTCACTATCGTGACCTTCTTGACGGTTACGTTCGTAAAGCGACGTAACAAGTCATAACTGACTTGCATTGAACTTCAGTGAAGCAAAGGTTGCCGTCAAGAAGGCAAGTTATGACTTGCATATTGCGTTCGCAAAGAAAAAAAGCAACAATATGACCAGAATAGTTTTGAAAAAAGCATTCAACCCTTTGGTTTATCCATATAAAGCCTTACGTGAAGAGTTGCAAAGCAACTTCTCACGTTCCACCATGCTTTTGTCACGTAAGAAGTTTCCCTCTAACGATAAGGTGGTGTTTTAGACATATTTATTTAACCAATGTCAAAGTATATAACTTTTACCTTAATCAACAAAATCAACGCACTTAACAGCCATTTGCTCTAACCACTGAGCTACTAGAGATTGGGGTTACGTTCGTAACAAGTCAGTTATGACTTGCACGAAGTTTCAGTAAGAAGTCATAACTGACTTGCACGAAGGTTGTCCGCAAGCGCAAGTGACGTTCGTCACTTGTCACTATCGTGACCGTCAAGAAGGGTCGCGTTACTTCGTGCAAGTGACGTTCGTCACTTGTCACTATCGTGACCGTCAAGAAGGCAAGTTATGACTTGCGTATGGATTTAGCAAATAACTGACTTCCATTGAAGCAGCTTTTGCTTTTGTTTGCTTTTCTGTGATCATGACTGAAGTGAGCTTCATCTAAGATGCTGCTGCAAAGGAACTTAAGCAACCTTCTCGGATGAAGGTTGCTAACGCAATGCAAGTCATAACTGACTTGCATTGAAGGTTGCTTCAGCAAAGTGACGTTCGTCACTTGTCACGTAACATTTGCTCTTGCAACCTGTAGGCTGCTTCAGCAAATGTGAATTGATGCAGAAAAGTCATAACTGACTTGCATTGCATTGAGATTCAGCGAAGATGCAATCCAAAGAAAGGTTGGCAAATGACTTGCATTGAGGAAAAGCGAAGATGTTGCTAGACATGCTGCTGACAAAAAGGCAATAAGCAAAACAGCACAAAAAAAAGCAAAAAAAGAAAAGAGTGCCACGTCTAAAATTGTCATAGTATGGTCATTCTAGGGCTAGCTCCGCACCTTCTAACCACACAGGTGCGAAGCGTTATAACTACATAGATACTTGAGTTTTTCGTATCTTTTTTATAGTTGTTTGAAAATCTATAGAATTTTGTTGAAAAACATCTTGTCTTTTAACTCGGGCTGTTTTGTGCATAGTTAATACAATAGCACCAATCATGGCAACTAATAATATAAGACTAGATAATAAAAACAAAATAAAGTAGGTAGTATATAGTAAATTTCCTACACTTTCAATATTAGTCCAACTTTGTATTTTGCCGGCGTAAGCAGTATACGTTAAATAATTAGTACAACATATTGTAGGCTCAAAAAGCGGAATATAATCATTATCTACAATTAAAAAGATTTCTAATAAAAAAATAAGCCCAATAATTCCTCCAACAGGTAAATATCGTAAAACATTTTCATGAATTTCTGCTATCTTGATATTTAGCATCATTACAACAAATAAGAACAAAACAGCAATAGCGCCTACATAAACAACCAACAAAATCATGGCAAAAAAATCCAGACCCAGTAAAACAAGCAACCCAGAAGTGTTGCAAAAAACCAAAATCAAAAAAAGAACCGAATGTACTGGATTTTTGGCTCGTATAACCATAACACCTGAAACTAGAGCAATACTAGAAAAAATAGAAAACAAAATCATTTTGATTTTACTTAACTTTTGGCTGCCTTCGGCAAATCGAGCAACCCTTTCCTTTTCAGCTGAGATTTTTGCTTTTTGTCTTTTCTACGAAACCAAGCAAGTCATAAATGACTTTTTGTCCGCTGAAGCTCAATGGAATGCAAGTCAGTTATGACTTTTCTGCTTCAATGCAAGTCACGAACGTGACTTGTTACCTCAGGTTTATGCAAGTCACGTCGCGTTCGCGACCTTCGTGCAAGTGACGTTCGTCACTTGTTACTTTTGTAACCGGTAAAAGATGGCATAGCTTATTTGGCTTCGCACGTGGTTGCTTCAGCAACACGAGCTCACCATTCGCTGAAACGACCATTAGTGAAGATTGATAGCATCATTTAAATAAATGCAAATTAAAATAGTAAAAACGTAAGCTTGTAATATAGCAACGCCTAATTCTAATCCAGTTAAAGCAAAAACAATCAAAAAAGGTGCAAGATGAGCTAAATACATTATACCTCCCATAGATAACATGGTCCAAGCAAAACCACTTAAAATTTTTACTAGACTATGACCAGCCATCATATTAGCAAATAAACGAATACCTAAACTTAAGGCACGAAAACAATAAGAAATTAATTCTAAAAGTACTAAAAAAGGGGCTAAAGGTAAAGGTACTCCTTGAGGTAATAAGAAACTGAAAAAATGAAGTCCATGTGTCTGAAATCCAACAATAGTAACTCCTATAAACAATGAGAATGAAAGTCCTAGCGTTACTATAAAATGACTAGTTACTGTAAAACTATATGGAATCATACCTATGAGATTACAAAATAACAGGAAACTAAATGTAACAAAAATGAAAGGAAAAAAACGTTGTTTAACTGAAGATGGACCACTTATTTGCTCATTCACTAAGTTCAGTACAAAATCATAGAGAATTTCGAGAAAAGATTGCCAAGCATTAGGTACTAAATATCCTCCATTTAAGGTTACAAAATAAAACAAAAGTAACACAAAACTAATAGAACATAACATAAATAAAGAAGAATTTGTGAATGAAAGATAAAAATTTCCTAGATGAAATGGAATCAATGATATAATAGCAAATTGTTCCAATGGACTATAAAGCATGCTTATTATTGTTTTTTAAAAGAAGTTTATGAAAAAGCACTGAGAGCAAGCTTGCTTTAGCTAGCTTGGATGCACGCAAAGCTTTTAAAGAGCTTTATTTGCTTATTGTGTTCGCTTTTGCTCAATGCAATGCAAGTCACGTTGCGGCCTCACGAACGTGACCTAAAAAAAGTTAACAGCCAACGCAGCTGGTGCAAATCTTCTTCTTTATAGCGACTATGTCCCTTACGGGATTCGAACCCGTGTCGGCGCCATGAAAAAGCGATGTCCTAACCCCTAGACGAAAGGGACTAATACAAACTGTAAAAGTTCTAAGCTTTCAACGTGGACTTTTGTGCGAGACCTCACGGAATGATGGTTACTTGACCAACTTCAGCAAACTTGTGACTTGCATTCAGCAAAAGCGAAGTAATGGTGGCAAAAGCAAAGGTTTCGGAGAAAAGCAAATAACTGACTTCCATTGAGGAAAAGCGAACACGATAAGCAAAGAAAAGAACGTAAGGCAAATGACTTGCTTTGAGCTCACGCGAAATCGATGGTCGAGATTTTTGTTTCAAATGCTTGTAGCTCAACAGGATAGAGCACCAAACTACGGATTTGGGGGTTGAGAGTTCAAATCTTTCCAAGCATGTGTTCAAACTCTACAGCTTAAAAAAAGATTGCTGTGGTAAAAACTTACACCTGGAGCCATAGATCCGTTTACAGATAACTAAAAAATTGACGTCGCAAAAACTCAAAGCAAGTCACAAGTTTGCTTCACTGAAGTGACCTTTTTGTCTTGGCTTTTGCTCAATGCAAGTCATTTGCCTTACGTTCTTTTCTGCTTCAATTTGCTTTTCTGCTTCAATGCAAGTCAATTTTTGAAGTTACTGAAGCGCCATGCAAGTCATAACTGACTTGCATGGCCAGTCATAACTGACTTGCATTGCCAGTCATAACTGACTTGCATTGCCTTCTTGACGGTCACTTCAGTGACAAGTGACGAACGTCACTTGCACGAAGGTTGCCTTTGGCAATGGAAGTCAGTTATGACTTCCAACGCAAGCGCAAGTCACTAGCGTGACTTGTCACTATCGTGACCTTCTTGACGGTCACGCTAGTGACCTTCTTGACGGTTGCGTTCGCAAACTAAAAGCGCCATGCAAGTCATAACTGACTTGCACCTCAGTAATATCTGAGTCACGTTTTGCCAAAGGGGTTTTTCGCCGAACGCGACCTTCGTGCAAAGCCACGTTAGAGCTAACTTGAAGCAATGGTGGTTGGTAACGCAACAAAAGCAAAAAAATTGTGGTTGCTGAAGCAACCAAGAAGCTTTGTAACGTTCTTTTGTTAGGTCACGAACGTGACTTGCATTGCATTGAGCAAAAGCCAATACAAAAAACAAAGAATAGCAAAAATGCTTCGCACTTTGTTTCAGCAAAACAGTTGTTTACAAACACAGCTACGCGCCACAGCAAAGCAATAACTCGATGATGAAAACAGCGGAAGAAGGGATTCGAACCCTCAACCCTAGCCTTGGCAAGGCTATACTCTACCATTAAGCTACTTCCGCTCCATTCCAATCGCTCTTGTCTTTTTGTATTCTTATTTGCTTCTTGTTTGCTTTTCAGCGATCGCGAACGCAACATGCAAGTCATTGGCTTCGCGAACGCAACCTAGAACGCTTGTTACTTATTGTCTTTTTGTCCGCTTTTGCTCAAAGCAAGTCAGTTATGATTTTACTGAAGCTCAATGCAAGGAATAACTTGCCTTCTTGACGGTCACTTCAGTGACAAGTGACGAACGTCACTTGCACGAAGGCCTTACGGAAGGTTCAGCAACCATTACTTTTATGGGAAACTTTCCGACTTAGTCTTCATTCAAAGAGCAAAGCTAGCGAGCTAAAGAGTGGGCTGTAAAAATGCTTTGCTCTTTGATCATTTGGTTAAGCATTTGAACGTTTCATTGTTGCAGATCTAAGAGAAAATTACCACCATCGATAATGCGCAAATCCACGATTAGACTCAGCTAATTTATGAAGATCATCTCTTCTTTTTCGAACAGTACCTATTTGATTAGTTGCGTCCAATAATTCAGCAAACAAACATTCATCTAAGCCTAAACTTTTTTTCGTTAAACGTCGCTTACAAGCAGCCTCCAAAATCCACCGAATGGCTAAACTTTCCTGGCGTTTTTTTGGTATAACAGAGGGTACCAGTTGAGTGCTCCCAGCTATTCGAACTTTTTTTACTTCTATAATGGGTTTCACATTTTCAACAGCTTTGATTAAAAAGGTAATAACATCACCATGACGTTGTAATCGGTAAAGAGTGTTTATTAAAATTTTTTGAGATTTGTTTTTTTTTCCATCTACCATACACAAATTAATGAATTTTTGTAAGCATCGTTGTTCAGCAACATTCAAATTACGGACAAAAGCAAATGGTTTCGCAGAAAAGGTTGGTTCAGCAAACATTTCTAACGTTTTGGTTCCAGTGTATTTTCTTTCGGAATATTTCGCAAACCTCGCAGAAGCCACCTCAAAATCGCTAGAATTGTCGCGTTCGCTACCAAACCAATTAGAGAAGGTTGCTCTAGCAAATTGTGAAGGTTGCTCTAGCAAGTTGCCAAAGGCAAAGCCTTCTAGGTCACGAACGTGACTTGTCACGTTCGTGACTTGCATTGCATTGAGCTTCAGCGAGCTGAACCCAACTTCAGCAACCTTTCGACCAACTTTTCGTCTAACACTATTTTGAAAAATTGGAAACGATTTTGAATCATGATAACAAGAATACATAAAATGTTTATGAGGTTTTTTTAAAAAGAAGTTATTTCTATGTTTCAATCCAAAACTTAGTAGTTTGAACATATTGACTTTAGGGTTTTTTAGTACCATATTTAGATCTCGCCCGACGCCGAGTGGGTATTCCTTGTAAATCTTTTACTCCTCTTATACAATGATATTTCACACCTGGGAGGTCTTGACTCCTACCTCCTCTAATTAGAACAACCGAATGTTCTTGTAAATTGTGACCCTCTCCCGGAATATAAGCTAATACTTCATATTTGTTCGTTAACCGCACTTTTGCAATCTTCCGTAGAGCTGAATTTGGCTTTTTAGGTGTTCTTGTATAAACACGAAGACAAACTCCTTGCTTTTGAGGGTTTTGATCCAAAGCTCTAGTTGGTAGTGTACGTTGCTTTGATTTCCTACCACATCGAATTAATTGGTTTATTGTAGGCATTCCTTTCCTTTATAATTTTTTGGCTTTTTTATTTAACTTTTGCTCAATTCACGTTAGTTCAATGCAAGTCAGTTATGACTTGCATTGCCTTCTTGACGGCCACCTTCGTGCAAGTCACGTTCCTGACTTCTTACATTGCCTTCTTGACGGCAACCTCCGGGTTTTTCAAGTTAGCTCTATGCGATGCAAGTGACGTTCGTCACTTGTCACGAACGTCACTTGCGCTTGCGGACAACCTTCGTGCAAGTGACGTTCGTCACTTGTCACTGAAGTGACCTTGATTACGAACATTTAGCTTTTTGGCATTCTTTTCTTTATTTGCTTCACTGAAGTGACCAACCTTCAAATTGCTGAAGCAATATGCAAGCGCAAGTCACTAGCGTGACCTTCAAGAAGGGTCGCGTTCGCGACCTTCGTTTACTGAAGTAATACGCAAGCCCACAGGTTGCTTCACTGAAGTGACCTTCGTGCAAGTCATAACTGACTGGCATTGAAGCAGAGAAAGCAACCTGAAGTTGCGTCGCGTTAGCTCAATGCAATGCAAGTCATTCGCCAACCTTTCTTTCCAGCAGCATTTTCTCTGAAGCTCAATGCAAGTCATAAATTTGCTTTTATTCGAAACCTGAAGTAACCTCTTACGTGGGCGGGTAAAATGCCTTTAGACAAGCTGCTCAAAGCAAAGTGATTATCGCAGAAAAGCAAACAAGAAGCAAATAAGAATACAAAAACACAACAAGCAAAGAGAAAAGGGACTCCGGGCTTGAAAAAACCCGGAGGTTGCTTCAGCAAGCACAACTACGCTTGAGATCAATGGTGCCTAAAAACAAAAAGCATACGCTTACTGTCTTGAAGTTTTTGATACAGAAATCAAGCCACTTCTTTCAACTACCAGAATCTGTCTAATTTGGTAAACTGAAGGTTACAAAAGTAACAAGTGACGAAGGTCACTTGCACGGAAGGTTGCCTATGGCAATGCAAGTCAGTTATGACTTGCATAAACCTTCGGTAACAAGTGACGAACGTCACTTGCACGGAAGGTGCAAGTCAGTTATGACTTGCATAAACCTTCGGTAACAAGTGACGAACGTCACTTGCACTTTGGTTGTCCGCAAGCGCTTCAGGAAAGTCATTTGTGACTTGCATTGCATTGAGCTTCAGCAAAGATGCAATGCAAAGTAACTTCAGCGGACATGCTGCTGGAAATTTGCGAAGGTTACTTTTTCTGCGAAACCATTGACCAACGTGAGTTTCTATTGTTAGACTTTTGTTCACGTTGGTTCAAGTCGGTTATTGTCTTTTTGTATTTTTGTCTTCGCTCAAGCTTTTGTTTGCTTTTCTGTGATCATGACTGAAGTGAGCTTTGCGTCATAAACTTGAGTATTAGAACATAGCGTTGGTAAAGCAAGCTGCGCAGCAACAAAGCAATGAAGCTACGCAGCAGCAAATGAACAAAAAGGTGAGAAATGTAGCGAACCATCTAGTGAAGCATTATAAGCACAAACTGAGCGCCATTTTATGTGTAACTAAGAAAAGAGGTGAAGGATATAGAAAAAAAAAAGTGATACAGAATAATGTAAATCCAAGCAAAATTGATTTTTCACGATCCATTGGCTTGTAAAGTATCCATGTTTTAGGAGTATCAAAATACATTATCTTGACAAATCGTATATAATAAAAACAACTAATAACACTAGTTAAAATTCCTACAAAGGCTACAAGGTAGGCTCCACAACCCAAAGCTGCAAAAAACAAATAAAATTTACTACAAAACCCAGCTAAAGGTGGAATACCCGCATAGGAAAACATAGTTATAGACATAGTTAAAGCTAATACAGGATTTGTTTTGGCTAAAGCCCCAAAATCTGAAATGTATTTCAGACGATTTTCTCTCAATGCTAGAACTATAGCAAAAACGTTAATAGTCATTAAGACATATATGAACAAAGCTATTAACAAAGATTGAATACCTTCTATAGTACCACAAGAGAAACCAATTAATAGGTAACCGACATGACCAATAGAGCTATATGCTAATAGTCGTTTTACTTTCTTTTGTGAGAGAGCTGCAAAAGCACCTAAAATCATAGAAGCTATACTACAAAAAACAAATAACTGTTGCCAAGTTGGATCATAGAAACTATAAATAAATACACGCAACATAATGGCTATTAATGCTATCTTAGGAACTATTGAGAAAAAGGCAGTAACATACGTAGGAGAACCTTCGTATACATCTGGTGCCCACATATGAAAAGGTACTGCAGTAATTTTAAATAAAAATCCTACAGCTATAAAGAGAATTCCTAAAAAAACACCACTTGAATGAGATTCAAAGAAAAGCTGAGTTGTTTGTAGAAAATTTGGTTCTAACGAAACATTCGAAGATGGTCCAAAGGCTTGAATAGTAAAAATTTTGGCTAATTCTTCTAAATTAGTAACCCCGGTAAAACCATAAATCATGGAGCAACCAAATAATAAGATTCCCGAAGAAAAAGCACCTAAAAGAAAATATTTTAATCCGGCTTCTGTAGAAAACTCAGAATTTCGTTTAGATGCCGCTATTACATAGAAGCATAAACTTTGTAATTCTATAGCCAAGTACATTGCAATCAAATCATAAGCTGATATCAAAAACATCATACTGCATGTAGACATTAAAATTAAGATAATGGACTCGAAAGGCGTACCAGCTTCTTGTTGAAAATATTGCAGACACATTAAAATTGTACATATAGTGCTTATTAATAAGCCAACTTTAAAAGAAAATGTAAAATTATCTAGAATGAAATTATTATAGCACAAATTTGCTGTTGTTATAGGCTGAGTTACAAGTAAAATAAGTGTAATGAATATACAACACAAACCTAGCCAAGCTATATTTCGTACGTTGGGTTGCGCAGCATGCTGTTTAGACGTGCTATACACTACTCCATAAATTAACAATAGAATCGTGGCACTAACTAAGAACGTCTCTGGCAACAGTGCTAGAAAATCATTGTCAAACATAGTTATTATCTTTTCTTATCTTTTTTGTTTGCGTTGTGAACACTGTTCACTGAAAATTTCTGTACTTTCTTCGACAAAAAAGTTCTTGCTTTCTCGAATTCTCTTGTAGCAATATGCAAGTCATAGCTTTGCTGAAGCAATATGCAAGTCATAACTTGCCATCTTTTTGTTAAGCTCTATGCGAGTCACGTTTTGCCAAAGGGGTTTTTGTTGAACCTTCCGTAAGACCTTCGGCCAAGAAAGAGTTTACGTCGCAAAACGTCGCAAAACGTCGCAAAACGTCGCAAAACGTCGCAAAACGTCGCAAAACGTCGCAAAACGAACGTAACCAAAGGTTGCTTCTGTTTGCTTTTGTTTGGTGAAGCAACGTGGTTGCTTCGCTCAAGCTTAATGCAATGCAAGTCAGTTATGACTTTTCTGCTTCAATGCAAGCGCAAGTCACGAACGTGACTTGCGCTTGCGGACAACCTTCGTGCAAGTAACGAACGTGACTTGTTACTGAAGTAACCTAAAAGTTTAGCGCTGAAGCTAAATGCCAGTCAGTTATGACTTGCATAGAGCGTTCGAATATGCTATCGATTAATTAATTAGCGAGCTTTTCGGGAAAAATGACGTTCTTTTAATGGAGCTTTGCTCAAATCGCTTAAAGAAAAAGCTCGCTTGCTTTGCATCTTTGGTGCGAAGCTCGCAAGTTTACTTCGTGAGTCACTAAAGTGACCATCCTTTTTAAGTTCTCTGACTACAATGTTTCCTATTTTTTGATTCATATTGAGAATTTCTACAAATCTCCATTGACCATGAAATACTTTTCTATCCAAACGTAAACTTCTAGGAAGAAAGGCTATGTGACCACCTATAGCTACGGCATAACCTCCATTCACAGAATTAAGAATGAAAGCTCTTAAACGATTATGTCCACTACGCCAAACTTTAGTTAATTCTGTCCACACCAATTTACGTTTCCATATTTTTTGTAAGAATTTTGGGTAAATTAATTTGGGTTCTCCGTAAAGCTCTCCACTTTCAAAACCAACAAGACAGTATTTCTTTTCATGCTGCGCACCAGTTGAAAGACTATTGGAAAAAGGTTTCGTAGAAAAGTCATAACTGACTTGCATTGAAGCAGAAAACGAAGCTTGCTTTAGCAAATCAAAACTATCGCGACTTATCAGTTCGTTTTCTTTGCCGAAGGCAACCATGCTTTTCTTTGCTGAAGCAAGCTTACGTTTCAGGTTACTTCGCGATAGGAGTTGTTTCTCTGTAAAGTTCTCGCTTGTTAAAAGGAGGTGCGCAGCAACAAGTTGAGAACGAAAAATCGTTTGCTCTCCATCTAAACCCATATTGCTAAAGCAACCTTTTTTTTTTCCCGATAAAAGACTTAATTCACTTTGAAAACAAACAGACAGAGACTTTAATCCTGTATCTATTACCACGGCATCACCGCGAATTCTCTCGATGGAAGATTTTAGAACACTTCCCTCTAGTTGGTCTAAACTTGAATTGGATTTTTTTAACAACTCTGCAAAACTCATTCTTTTCATTCTTTTTTTTCATTTTAATTAAAAGTAAGCGATCTAAAAAATTTTGAAAAAACTGACTCTCGTTTTTTAAGCCAGATGTTATGTCGCGTTAGCTCAATGCAAGTCAGTTATTGGCTTTTCTTTACTTTGCAGCAGCATCTTCGCTGAAGCTCACTAACGCGAAGTAAGTTTAAAACTGGATCTATTTCTACTTTTTGTGAAAAAGGTTACAAAAGTAACAAGCGCAAGTCACTAGCGTGACTTGTCACTATCGTGACCTTCTTGACGGCGCTTCAGCGACGTAAAGCGACGTAACAAGTCATAACTGACTTGCACGAAGGTCGCGAACGCGACGTGACTTGCATAAACCTGAGGTAACAAGTCAGTTATGACTTGCATATTGCTTCAGTAAAGTTATGACTTGCATTGAAGCAGAAAAGCAAATGACTTGCATTGAAGCAGAAAAGCAATGGTTGCTTCAGCAAAGGAACTTTAGACATGCTGCTGCAAATGACTTCCATGGAGCAAAAGCGAACACAAAAAGCAACACAAGCTCAAAAAGTTCACTTTTTTTTTGCTTCAGCTAAGTCAATGAACTCATAACTTTTGATTCAATACTTTGACGTGCGAAGCAATGCAATTTCTGCAGCAAAAAAAAGAAATCTACAACGGGCTAAGTAACATAAGGGTAATGTATTGGATTGCAAATCCTAGAATGATGGTTCGAATCCGTCCTTAGCCTACCCAAAAGAAATGATCGATCGCATTAGCGAAGCAAACGAAATGCTTCTAAACGTTAGAAGTCTCTTTCGAAACGCAGCTTTTGATAAGGCAAGTGTTTTTTCTTGACTATAGTCAAGATGCTGCTCTTTGCAACGCTTTTTTTGCGTTGCATAAAAAGGTTACAACACGTAATAAGCCCTTCTTGACGGTTACTTCAGTAACCTTAGAAAAGCAAATTTCTGACTTGCATTGAGCAAAAGCGAACATGCTGCTGTAAGATGGCCTTTGGCAATTTGACTAAAGTAACGCAGTTTTCTATGCGATCTTTCTTTGCTTTTCTGCGTCGCGTTTGAGAAAGCAACCAGGGTTTATATAAAGCTCACTTTGGGGTTAATATCTCTTTGTGTTTAGAAGTGGCTTCGAACCACTGACACAAGGATTTTCAGTCCTTTGCTCTAACCAACTGAGCTATCTAAACAAAATGAAATGAAATTTATGTTTCTTTACAAACTGTTAATCATACAAAAATTGATAAAAGCTAAGACTCATTTAGGTTGCTTTAGGAAAGCAACATTTGCTGAAGCAACGATCGTTTATGGATTTAGAAATAATATGGCTATAATTGATTTAGAAAAAACCCTTATTTGTTTAAGAAGAGCTTGTAATCTAATTGATTTAATTATTCGATCAAAAGGTCATTTCCTTTTTGTGAATACTAATCCAGAGTATAATAAAATTGTTCAACAAACGGCAATAAGTGCAAATCAAAGTTTTTTAAACCATAAGTGGATTGGCGGGTTCTTAACTAATTGGAATCATATGCAAAATGTCCAAAAACACTTTCAAGATTTTTCAACAGATTCTTTATATAACAGCAATCTGAATCAATTAAATAATTCAGGTGGCTTTACCAATTTGCGCGATTTGGGTTACAATAATAATAAAGTTGATTCAGCAAAGCAAATGACTGTGGAAACTTCTCTATCTAATTCATTCACTAAAGTCATGAACGTTTTACTAAAGCAACCTAGGTTTAAAAAAATGCAAAAATCTTTTGAAGGTTGCTTCAGCAAAGAAAATAGAGACCGAGCCTTGCGACCTGATTGTATTATTATTTTGAATGCTAAGAAAAATTCAACAGCTATACTAGAAGCTAGTTTATTGCAAATACCTATTATTTCAGTTGTTGATTCAAATACCCCTAGCAAATTACACAAATTGATATCTTATCCAATACCAGCAAATACTGATTCTATAGAGTTTATTCATTTAATTTGTAATTGTTTTTTGAAAACTATTTTATCATCTCAGACATCGCAGAAAAAGGAAGCGCCGAAGGCAGTTTGCGAACGCAACCTGTCAAGAAGGGCTCGCGTTGCAAGTCATAACTGACTTGCATGGCGCTTCAGGTTTCGCAGAAAAGCAAATGACTTGCTTTGAGCTAACGCGAAGACAAAAAGTCATAACTGACTTGCATTGCATTGAGCTTCAGCGAAGATGCTGCTGCAAAGTATCTTGGTTGCGTTCGCAAATTTGCTTTAGCAAAAGAAAAAAAGTTAAGTAGCGTGGTGAAATTCTTTTTTCTTGAAATCAGACTGAAATTGTTTTCAATTGCAATAACTTTTTCTTTATTCTTTTTATACATTATAATGATACCCTTATTTATTGGTTTTTGGCCAGAATTATTATATATAAATCATTTAGGTATTATATGGACGTCCATATTGTTCTCGTTTCTTTCAGAAAGATTTTATGAGCAAGATTTGGAAGATGGTACACTTGAATTATACTTTTTAAGTGCTATGCCTAGCCATCGAATCTTTTTGTCTAAATTGTTTGGAAATTGGTTGCTAAAAGGAAGTGGCATTTTATGCAGTTACCCACTTTTAGCTTTAATTTATCATTTTGAGCCTTCAGCATATGTTGCTTTTACTTTGCTTTTAGGAAGTTTCATTTTTATGCTCATTTCAGGGCTTCATTCTTGTTTAACTATCGGTTTGAATTCAAATGATTGGAATAGCTTACAGTATTTGACAACATTACCGACATTTTTGCCCTTAATCATGTTATGCACATATATTCAAAGGTGCGAATCACTCCATTTCTTGTTCTTAATAGGCTACTGTTCTTTCTTTTTTTTTCTTTCCTTTTTCCTAGTTTCACTAACATTACGAAATGTTTTAAGTAAATAGTAAGAAAAAAAGTTCTTGAATAATGTATTTTGAAGTTTTACGACCTTATTACTTTATGTTAGCCTCTCTTCGGTTAACACCATTTATTCTAGGGATGGCCTATTTCCTTATGGCCATTGCTTTGTATTTATGTATTTGGGTAGCGCCATCGGATTTTCAGCAAGGAGAAAACTACCGAATCATTTACGTACATGTTCCAGCAGCTTGGATGAGTCTTTTTCTATATATAATTATAAGTATAACCAGCTTTATTTACTTAATAACTAAACATCCGATTTTGAATTTCTTTTCACAAACAGGTGCGTTATTAGGCCTTGCTTGGACATTCTTAACTTTATTAACTGGATGTTTTTGGGGTAAACCTATGTGGGGTACTTTTTGGGTTTGGGATGCTCGTTTAACTTCTGTCCTTATTCTCTTTTTTATCTACTTGGGTGCTCTACGCCTTTTTGAATTTTCTGCTGAAATTGGATCTATTTTTATATGCATCGGTTTAATCAATATACCCATTATTAAATTTTCTGTTAAATGGTGGAATACTTTGCACCAACCCTCAAGTATCAGTCAATTCGGCACGTCGATTCATATTTCAATGCTAGTACCTCTTTTGTTCATGTTTTTTAGTTTTTTTTTATTTAGTTTAGTCTTTGTATCCTTAGATACACGTAAGTTTATTCTTAGTTCTTATACCCTTTCTTTAAAAAAATTAATAAACCATACGCAAGCGCAAGTCACTAGCGTGACCTCAAGAAGGGCTTGAACACTAACGGCTTGCGTATTCCTTTCAGTAACAAGTCATTTTTGACTTGCATATTGCGTTCGCAAATGACTTGCATGGAGCTAACTTTTTTTAGGCTGTAACGTTCGCAAGTGACTCGCATTGAAGCAGAGCAGAAAAGCAAAGGTTACGTGTTGGAACAAGTCACGAACGTGACTTGCACGGAAGGTTGTCCGCAAGCGCAAGTCACTAGCGTGACTTGTCTCTAGCGTGACTTGTCTCTAGCGTGACCTCAAGAAGGGCTGTCAAGAAGGCAAGTTATGACTTGCATAGAGCTTCACAAAAAGAAGACATGCTGCAGCAAATGACCTGCATAGAGCTTCACAAAAAGAAGCCACAAAGAAAAGCAAAGCTTCGCAAAAAGACGCTAAATAGCTAACGTGGTGGCTTCAACAAAGAAAAGCATAGAATAGCGATGATAGCAGAAAACACAAAAAAGGAAGACAAAACGCTTCTTTTAGACAATGAACTACTATGATTTCTACTAAAAAAAAACAACTAAAAAAAATCTAGAGTTTAAATGTACACCGAATTCAGTCATTACTTATTATTCCTAGCTATCTTTACAATTTTAAGCTTTTCGATTTCAATTTGCTTAAAACGATTTCTTTTACTATTTTATCTAATATTTACAAGTAGTTTATTTGGAATATTATCTGGCTATGTTTGTTCTGATTTTGGTATTTACAATATTTTTACTAATTCTAACATAAATACACCTTTCTTTTTTAAAATCTCAGCAACTTGGTCTAATCATGAGGGCAGTCTTCTATTATGGTGTTGGCTCTTAAGTTTTTCTGGATTTTTGTTTTGTTTGCTAAAGCAACCTGTGGGGTTGCACCTTCGGCCTATAGGATTGTTGCTAAAGCTCAATGCGAGCCCTCTAGGCTCGCACCTTCGTGCAAGCCCGGAGGTCACGCTAGTGACAAGTCACGCTAGTGACTTGCGCTTGTTGCTGAAGCAACCTATAACAAGAAAATTAAGCCACTCAGGTTGGTTTAGCAAATCATCCGAAAGGTTACGTTGTAACAAGTCATTTATGACTTGCACGAAGGTGCAAGGTTGTCCGCAAGCCCAGAGGGCTTGCGCCTTCGTGCAAGTGACGTTCGTCACTTGTCACTCAAGTGACCTTTGGCAACCTCGCATTGAGCTTCAGCGAACATCGTTAGCCCATAGTTTGTTTCAGCAAAGCTATTTTAGAGCGAACTTTCTCTTTTTTTTTAAAGAAAGAAGTCAATTTGAAAGAGCAGAAGCAAAACCAACCTTGCCCTATAACGTTTATAGCCTTATAATAATGTTTTTCGCCACTTTTTTAGTTTACACTTCAAATCCTTTTTTGAAAATCCCTTTTGCTTCTAGTTATTCTATTGCCGAATTAAATCCTGTTCTACAAGATCCAGTTTTAGCTATTCATCCTCCATGCATTTACGCCGGATATGTGGCAAGCGCGATTTGTTTTAGTTTATCTTTGTCTATAATGTTTTGGGTTCAACGCCGCTTACGTCTGAAAAATTCTCTGGAGTCCAAAAAGGACCAGATTAGCTTATGTTATGATAACAATGTTCAGCCGCAATTGAAAGTTTTGTATTCAAGTTGCTTTAGCTACGCTGAAAATGGTTGGAAACTTCTTCGAATTTGGATTTTAGCCTCTTGGTCTTTTTTAACTTTTGGTATTCTGTTAGGTAGTTGGTGGGCCTATCATGAACTAGGATGGGGTGGTTGGTGGTTTTGGGATCCTGTTGAAAACGCTTCTCTAGAACCTTGGTTAATGGCTACAGCATGTATTCACTCAATAACTCAGCAAAAATTGACTTATTGGACTTTAATTCTTAGTTCAAGTGCTTTTGTGCTCAGTGTTCTGGGAACCTTTTTTGTTCGATCGGGTTTATTAGCATCTGTTCACAGTTTTGCTACAGATTCAACAAGGGGTTTGTATTTGTTATTTTTTTTAGTTTTAACTTTTTTTGTTTTCTTATATCTATTCTTGAAATTTGCAGAAGCAACCACGTCGCTTGATCGAAAAAAGCTTGCTGAAGCAAGCTTTAGCCACTTTAGCAAGCTAAAAGATAGCTTTAAAGTAAGTTCTGTTGATTTTTTTTTGTTGGTTGCTAACGCAAATCTCATTCGACTAAAAAATAATAGATTTTTTTTTTCTTCTCAAATTGAACAAATTTTGTGTTTGCAAAACTTCTTTTTCTGTATTATTAGTGTTGTTGTGTTGTGTGGTACATCTGCGCCTATATTATTTCAATGGATATGGTCCCGAGATGTTTCTACGGGAGCACCTTTTTATAACGGTATGCTTATCCCACTCTTTACTAGTCTATTGGTTGTCCTGGTTTATACACATTATACTCAATTAAAACCAAAAAGTGGTTGGTTGAATCAGCTTAAAATTTTTGAGTGGTTAAAGCAACCTTTTTCATTTATTGATATCATTTTTCTTTGTTGTACTTTTCTTAATTTTTTCTTTTTCTATTCTTTTTTTAGATTTTCTTTATTAGAATCAACTTATGGTACCATAAGTTTTCTTTTCATTTTGAGTTTCTTTTTATTAAAAAATAACATATTTCTCTATGAAAAAAGAGATAGAGAATCCAAGTTTCAACCTAGTCGATTAATAGCGCATAAAGTAGGCAATTTTCAAAAGTCTATGAAGATAGCTCACTCCGCTATTGTTGTATTTCTAACGGGTATTCTTTTTTCAAATACTAATAAAATACAATTTACTCAACTCATGCAAAAAGGTTCCCAAATCCGCCTAGGTCAGCAGCACCTTTGTTGCTTAAGAAGTATAGACCAAAATTATGGACCAACTTTTCATTCGATTTGTGGAAATCTTTTAGTATATCAAAAAAGTGACTCTAGTACAGAACAAGGTTGCTTTAGCAAAGCGAGGCAACTTCAGCAACCTTCGTGCAAGCCGAAAGGGGTTGTTACTGAAGTAACCTCTAGGCTTGCATTGAACTTTCGTGACAAAAGCAAAGCCATAAAATTGGCTTCTAAAGCTAGCGATCAACCTAGCAGCATGTCTGAAGCCATCTTGCCCGAAAATATGCAAAGGCCGAACGTCACGAACGTTACAGGAAAAGACCACTTCTCTATGGATCTGCTGCTCAGTAAAGTGACCTCTACTTATCCGTCCGATCTTCATCATCTTTGTATGTTTCCTGAGAAAAGATTTTTTTTCACCAATCAAAATTTCACTACGACTAAAGTTGCTATACACACTAATTTTTTTACTGATTTTTATAGTCTAATAGGAACAGGAAGTTTTGAAACTGGATGGTTTACTACTATTATGAAATTACCTTTCATTTTTTGCATTTGGCTTGGATTTTTTCTTGCAACTATTGGAGGTGTTGAACAATTAAAAAGATTACTTCAAAAATCTAAGCTTGAATGGATTTAATTTTTAGAGAGAGTAGATAGATAGAAACTCAAGATTAACTCGTGTTGCAGAACCAACCACTACGTTGCTAGCCTAAAAAGAAGGCTAGCAACCTAGCTCAGACTCGCATCGAGTCAAGTTTTACAATGCAGTGGTCGCTTAACCAAACAATAGCAAACAAAAAGCAAACATCAGACAATAAGCTTGAGCCAAAACAAGAAATCTTTGCTGTTGCGAATACAATAAGATAATTAAGACAATAAGCCATTTATTGGTCTTGCATTGCAGCAGCATCTTTTCTTAGCCGAAGGCAACCATGCAAGTCATTTGGAGCAGCATGGCTTCTTTTTGTGAAGCTCAAAGCCTGTCAGAAATTGCCTTCTTGACGGCGATCTTCGTGCAATGCAAGTGACGTTCGTCACTTGTCACGTTCGTGACCTTCGGGGCTTGTTACTCAAGTAATACGCAAGTCACGAACGTGACTTGCATCCTTCGTGCAAGTCACGTTCGTGACTTGTTACTTCGCTGAAGCGCCTTTCCAGCAGCATCTTCGCTTTTGCTCAATGCCAGTTATTTGCAGCAGCATATCTAAAGCAACCTTGCAGCAGCATGCTCGCTGAAGCTCCATGCAAGTCATAAATGACTTGTTACCTCAGGTTTATGCAAGCGCAAGTCACTAGCGTGACTTGTTACTTCGCTGAAGCGCCTTGCAACTGTAATTTTTAGAGATTTTACTACAAAACATGCTTGGAAAGATTTGAACTCTCAGCCCCCAAATCCGAAGTTTGGTGCTCTATCCTGTTGAGCTACAAGCATTATAATAAATTCATTTTGATTTTGTGTCTATTTCTCTCATTCTTATGGCGAGCTTTTTTTTAGTACTTTTAAAAATCTTGGTTTTCTGTTAAATTGGCTTTTCTGCGAAACCTGAAGTAATACGCAAGCGCAAGTCACGTTCGTGACCGTCAAGAAGGGTTTTTGTTGAACCTTCCGTAATATGCAAGTCATAACTGACTTGCACCTTCCGTGCAAGTGACGTTCGTCACTTGTTACTTTTGTAACCTTCGTGCAAGTGACGAACGTGACTTGTTACGTGTTGTAACCTTTTATGCGAGACGACAATAAATGAATTCTGAATCAAGGTGTAGCGCAGTCTGGTAGCGCATCTGTTTTGGGTACAGAGGGTCATAGGTTCGAATCCTGTCACCTTGAATCAAAAATTAGACAAAAAAAGTATACATGAAGATCAATCGACCATTATCACCACATCTTACTATATACAAGCCACAACTAACGTCTACTTTGTCCATTTTTCATAGAATAGCAGGAGGTTTTCTAGCTTTTTTAATACTGTCTCTTATCTTGTGTTTTAAATTATGTGATCTTAGTCTTAGTTTTTATGAAATTTATTTGTGCCTTTTTTCTTTTCTGCAAATTTCTGATTGGCTTTTCTTGAGTTTAGCTAATTTGGCTTTATTCGCGCTTTGTTATCATATGAGTAATGGGATTCGTCATTTACTTTGGGATTTTGGATTTTTTTTAGACTTACCTAAAGTTTACCAAACAGGTTTTCTTGTTCTATTTAGTGCAATTTTGTTAATTGTTCTAAATTTTCTACGGATTTATTTCTCTTAAAAAAATAAGTACAAAATCATGAAAACCTATAATAAAGAAACATTGGCACATTGGCTTTTTCAGAGAGCTACTGCAATATTGTTATTGCCCACTATAGTTCTAGCAAATCCAGCAACTTTTTTTTTGTTAATTGTTTTGGTTTCTTTACATCTTTTCTTAGGACTAGAGGAGATTCTAGCTGATTATGTTCATCATGAGGTTACACGAAATTTCATTTTGAAACTTCTAAGAATTTTTCTTTTAATTATTATTAAATATGCTATTGTACTTTTCATTTTGTAATGAGATTTTTATAGAAAGACATCTCTAGGTTACAACACGTAACAAGTCACGTTCGTGACCGTCAAGAAGGTCACGCTAGTGACAAGTCACGCTAGTGACTTGCGCTTGCATTGAAGCAGCAATGCTTGCTTCAGCAAAGGTTTCTGCTTCAATGCAAATGACTTGCATTGAAGCAGAAAAGCAAACTTCGCTTTTTGTCTTGGCTTTTCTGCGAAACCTTTATGCTTTTGTTTGCTTTGGTGGCAGCAGCATGTTCGCTGAAGCTCAATGCAAGTCTTTAATTTGCAACCTTCGTGCAAGTCATAACTGACTTTACTGAAGCGCCATGCAAGTCATTTGCGAACGCAACATGCAAGTCAGTTATGACTTGTTATTGAAAGTAAGCTTCGTTTACGTCGCTTTACGTCGCTTTACGTCGCTTTACGTCGCTTTACGTCGCTGAAGCGCCGGCAGGGCTTGTTACCTTCGTGCAAGCGCAAGTCACTAGCGTGACTTGTCACTATCGTGACCTTCTTGACGGTTGCGTTCGCAAACTAAAAGGAACCTAACTTTCCAGCAGCATGTCTTCGCCTTAGCTCAATGCAACGCAAGTCAGTTATGACTTTTTGCCTTGGCTCAAGCTCAATGCAAGTCATTTGCTGAAGCAAGCTTCGTGCAAGTCACGTTCGTGACTTGTTACGTGTTGTAACCTAGCAGCATGTTCGTGGAAGCTGAGCAAGTCATTTGCCTTGCATTAGCATGTCTAAAGTTACGGCAGCTTTTCTGCGAAACCTGAAGCTTTTGTTTGCTTCGCTTTTCCATAAATACAATAAGACAAAAAGCAACGTGAAGCCGTATGATCTTATGAGGTTGCTTCAGCAAAGTAACTTAAGCAAATGACTCGCATTGGGCAAAAGGTTGCGTTCGCAAAGCTTTCTAGTCAGCCACCATGTTGCTATGAGAAGGTTGCGTTCGCAAATGTTTGTAAAGAAATAAAAAGAGTTAAATAAAAAACAAAAAAGAACACTTCTTTATGGATCTAGTCAAGTATTTAACCTTCTCAATGATTCTTTTTTTATTGGGTATCTGGGGGATCTTTTTAAATCGTAAAAATATACTTATAATGTTAATGTCAATAGAATTAATGCTCTTGGCAGTTAATCTAAATTTCCTAGTGTTTTCTGTTTATTTAGATGATATGATGGGCCAATTATTTGCATTATTTATTTTAACTGTAGCTGCCGCTGAATCAGCTATTGGTCTTGCTATTTTAGTTATTACTTTTCGAATACGAGGCACTATCGCTGTCGAATTTAGGGCGACCGGACTTAAAAGTAACCTGTAGTTTGTTGCTGAAGCAACCTAATATTTTTTTATCGGAAAGCAACTCATCCATAACTCGTAAGGGGGTGGAGAAAATAGCATGTTGAAAATCTTTTCGACAGATAGGTGCGCAGCATCTTCGCTTGTTTTTTAGCGAAACCTACGTTTTGAGATGAGATACAACTATACGAATCATTGTACCTTTTGGCTAGACAAAGCCTTTTGCTCGGGATAGGTTAAAGCAAGACCAAAGCTTTCGCTTAAAAGTCAATGCAATGAGTTGCATGGAGCTTCAGCGAAAACAAAAAGACAATAAGCTTACTTCAGTAACAAGACCTTCGGTTACAACACGTAACAAGCCCGTTAGGTTACTTCAGTAAACTCTTTTTGGCCGAAGGTGCAAGTCAGTTATGACTTGCATAAACCTGAGGTAACAAGTGACGAACGTCACTTGCACGGAAGGTTGCCTATGGCAATGCAAGTCAGTTATGACTTGCAATGCAAGTCAGTTATGACTTGCATAAACCTGAGGTAACAAGTGACGAACGTCACTTGCACTTCGGTTGTCCGCAAGCGCAAGTCACTAGCGTGACTTGTCACTATCGTGACCTTCTTGACGGGCTTGCGCCTTCGGCCTATGGCAATGCAAGTCAGTTATGACTTGCAATGCAAGTCAGTTATGACTTGCAACGCGAGTCACGTTCGTGACTCGCATAGAGCTTCACAAAAAGATGGCAAGTTATGACTTGCATGGAGCTAACGCAAAGGTTGCTTTAGTAAGGCAGTAACGTTCGCAAATTTATGACTTGAATGGAGCTTCAGGTTTCGCAGAAAAGCAAAGACTTGCGTTGAGCTTCAGGGAAGACATGCTGATGGAACTGAAAAACCTAAAAAGCTTGCATATTTCGCATAAAAGACATGCGGCTGCAAAGCAAAAACCAAGACAAAAAGCAAAAGAAACTATTCACATCAACAATCAATTTAATCATTGGTTCATCAATTCGTTTCTTTAGAACAACCCAAATCATCTACTACCCAGGCTAATTTTGCTAAAGATCTTGTCTGGTATTGTCACGTTTGCTTTGCTTTTCTTCGAAACCTTGCAAAAAAGACACCCACCTAACGGTGATAAATAACGAACAGGTTTTAAAAGTTTCGCCAAAATCACGCATAGAATAGAAATGAACAACATGTGCATGTTCTATTTACATAATGCTTCGCCATGCAAGTCAGTTATGACTTGTTACTCAAGTAATACGCAAGCGCAAGTCACGCTAGTGACTTGCGCTTGCGGACAACCAAAGTGCAAGTCACGTTCGTGACTTGTTACTTCGCTTTACGAACGTAACCTTTGATTTTTCTTGTTAGTTATTATGGACAGCTTGAAATTGAAGACATTAAACTTAGGCGAAAAAAGATAGGGTTTCCAGATTACCTAGTTTTTTTAGGGACAGGGTACTTTTGACATCTCGAAGCAACATAACCTAGATTTGCTAATTTTCAACGCAAGCTAGCTTTGGCACTACAGGTTAAAACGGTGAGATCACTTGTGTTTTTTTTATACTAGTGAAGTCAGAGGATTTTTAGTACTAGCTTGCCCGAAAGGGACCTTGTATAAGGAAAGCGCTTGTTAGCTAATAGGAAGAAATCCAAGTGTCTAAGCTTTTTTTCAAGTCGGCGAGTTATTAAAAAATTGAATCAACGGTTGCGCATAAAAAAAAGTGAGCTCTTAAAATGTTTTGTTTTAAAAAGGAAAGCAAAACAAGCTTAAGAGCAAGCAACTTTTAGTTGCTTGCTCTGGAAAATTCTTCGTGATCGCAGCTTAGACTCGCTTAAAGCGAAGTATCACAACAATTTTTTCTTTTTGTGAAGTCAAACTTTTTCTTGTTTTTTTAAAGCGCTGCTTTTTTTGAGTTTCAAACTTGTTTGATTGCTTAATCTATTCTACGGAGGTTACAACACGTAACAAGTCACGTTCGTGACTTGCACGAACGTGCAAGTCAGTTATGATTTGCATTGAGCTTCAGCTGCCGTAACGTTCGCAAAGTAACTTCAGCGAAGATGCTGCTGCAAACAAAAGCAATTTTCTTTGGATCACACCAAGATTTTTTAGAACTTGCTGCGACATGCAAGCCTTCTAGGTCACGAATGTGACAAGTGACGAACGTCATTTGCATTGCACCTTCGTGACCTAAAGTAACCGTCAAGAAGGTCACGATAGTGACAAGTCACGCTAGTGACTTGCGCTTGTTACTTCGCTGAAGCGCCTTCATGCTCATAGAAAAAACCGTTAAGACTAACATAGCTCCACATTGAAAAACTTTCCCAAAGCTAGACTAGAGAGCCGTATGATGGGTGACTATCTTGTACGGTTCGGAGAGCACGTTCGTAACTATAAGAAAATTTGACTCTATTTAATTGTATGAAAGGCTAAGTATTTTCTTTTTTTTTCTTTGGCGGGAGAGCTAGGGTTCGATTTTCCTTTCTTTCATTTTCATCTTGAAATCTATATGAGCACTCGACCACTCTCCCATTTTTCTACATAACAGAAAACTAGTTACATAAGCTAACTAGTCATATCTAGAATTTCTCAATCGTACGTGCAGCAGCACGTGCAAAATCATTCAATGGCGTCACTTTAAAAAGTCAAAAGCAAGCTAATGCTTTCGCTGAAAAGAAAGGTTCGCGAAACAAAAGCCTTGCATTGAGCTTCAGCGAAGATGCTGGTAGGTGGCTTTAGACATGCCGCTACAAATGGAAAGCGAAGTCTCAAAATGGTTTGATCTGCTTAAAAGGCTGCTCAGGCTTTGGCAAAAAAACTCGCATTCTACAGGAATTGAACCCGTGACTTTCAACTTAGAAGGTTGTTGCTCTATCCATCTGAGCTAAGAATGCTTTTTTTTCTTTATTCTATTAGTCACAGAGATTTTGGGAGAGTGGCTGAGCGGTTAAAAGCGACAGACTGTAAATCTGTTGATGTTATCTACGTAGGTTCGAATCCTGCCTCTCCCAATCAAGAACTCAAGATGCGATACTTTAGAACTTTGCTGAAGCAACCTTTTCTTTGAAGCAGCATCTTCGCTGAAGCTCAATGCAATGCAAGTCATAAATGACTTGTCACGAACGTTACTACGTTAGTTCAATGCAAGTCAGTTATTTGCTTTTCTGCTTCAATGCAAGTCAGTTATGACTTGCATTGCGAGAGGCAACCTTTGTGCAAGTCACGTTCGTGACTTGTTACAACACGTAACCAAAGCTTTTTGTCTCAAAAAAGTTAGCTCAATGCAATGCAAGTCACGTTGCGTCGCTGAAGCTCAATGGAAGTCATAACTTACCAGAGTTTACGTCGCTTTACGTCGCAAAACGTCGCTTTACGTCGCTTTACGTCGCTTTACGTCGCAAAACGAACGTAACCAAAGGGCTTGTTACCTCAGGTTTATGCAAGCCCGTCAAGAAGGTCACGATAGTGACAAGTCACGCTAGTGACTTGCGCTTGCGGACAACCTTTGTGCAAGTCACGAACGTGACTTGTTACGAACGTGACTTGTTACGAACGTGACTTGTTACGAACGTGACTTGTTACGTGTTGTAACCTTGAGCTAAGTTATCTTTTTTTTGTTAATTTTTTTCGTGCTTTAGCATATTCAAGTTGGATTAATGCTGTAAAAAGAGTTAATTCTAATATGAAATAAATCGGTAACCAGGCAGCTAATTGACACCAAATATCGGGAGGTGTGACCAAAGCTGAAAACAAGACTGATAAAAAGACTGCGCTTTTTCGATGTTTGATACAATCTTCAAGAGAAATTTTTTTATATTCTAGAAAACAAATTAGTAGTACGGGAAGTTGAGAAAATATGGAAGCTAGCAAGAAGAAGCGTAACGTTAATTTAATAAAATCATATATCTTAGGTTGTAACTGAATTCTCAACATATTAGTTGATGTATTACTTAAGTTATATAAGAAAACCCAAATATTTGGCATTATCCACACAAATGTTAAAAAAAATACGAAAAAAAAAGCAAAAGCACTTAGATTACCATATTTGGCTAATTGGACTCTCTGACTTCCTTTACAGCTTGGTATGAAAAAACACCATAATTGATAAATTAAGTGTGGCATCCAAAAAAAAAAAGAAAGTATAAATGAAGTTGTTATTGTGGTGTTTAATGACTCTGTGAGCTGGGTACAGATAAAGAATGATTTTGGTTTTGCTACTTGAAGAAAGGGCTTGGTTAAAACAAACAAAAGTTCTTCAGAAAACAAAAAACAAAAAAAACATGTTAGAATAAAAGAAGTAATTATCCAATAAATACGGATTCTACCTTCTTTTATTATATAATTTAAAGAAGAAAGCATAGGTGGGTATAGAATTTAAGAACAAAGCAATGGTTGCTTCAGCAAAGTAACGTTCGCAAATGACTTGCATTGCATTGAGCTTCACCTAAAAACAAAAAGAAAAAAAGTCACGTTGGCAAATGACTTGCATTGAACTAACGTAAAGATGCTGCTAGACAATAAGCTTTGTAACGTTCTTTTGAAAGGTCACGTTCGTGAGGCCGCAACGTGACTTGCATTGCTTGGAGCTTCCGCGAAGTAACTTCAGCAAACAAAAAGCCATATTTTATTTCATCAATCGATATGTCAAATCGACTAAATGAAAGTTTTTTTTCTTTTTTTAGTTATATCATACCGACAAGAAAATGGTTGCGTAAGGTTACAACACGTAACAAGTCATTTATGACTTGCACGAAGGTTGTCCGCAAGCGCAAGTCACTAGCGTGACTTGTCACTAGCGTGACCTTCTTGACGGTCGCGTTACTTCGTGCAAGTGACGTTCGTGACTTGTCACTGAAGTGACCGTCAAGAAGGCAAGTTATGACTGGCATAAACCTGAGGTAAACGATGGTTCCCTCTGGCAAATTATGACTTGCATTGAAGCGGAAAAGTCAGTTATGACTTGCATTGAAGCAGAAAAGAGGTCGCTAACGCGAACTAATGTGACTTTTTTTCTTTTTGTTTTTAGGTGACAGACCGAAGGTCACTTCAGTGACAAGTGACGAACGTCACTTGCACTTCGGTTGTCCGCAAGCGCAAGTCACTAGCGTGACTTGTCACTATCGTGACCTTCTTGACGGGCTTGCGCCTTCGGCCTATGGCAATGCAAGTCAGTTATGACTTGCAATGCAAGTCAGTTATGACTTGCATTGAACTTCAGTGACAAGTCACGAACGTCACTTGCACGGAAGGTTGCCGTCAAGAAGGCAATGCAAGTCAGTTATGACTTGCTTTGATGCTGAAATCAGCGAAGCAAGCAAGAAAAGTCATCCAAGAAGCATTGCTTCTTGGATGACTACTCATAAACTAATCGAATGTAAAAATTTTGCTCTAAGTTTTAATGAAATTTGCCATGTTGAATTAAATTACTAACGGAAGTATGCATTGATTCTAAAAAGATTTCGGGATAAATACCCATCCAGAATACCCCCAGTATGAATGGCAAGAAAATGAAGACTTCTCTTCTATTTAAGTCTGAAAACTTTTTGATATAATTAGGTTTAAAATTACCAAAGACCACACGATTATATAACCATAGAGAATATGCTGCACCTAAAATCATACCAATAGCTGCTAAAGTAGCTATGGTGCTATTTCTTTGAAAAACACCTACAAGTATTAGAAATTCTCCAATAAAACTACTGGTACCTGGTAAACTCATATTAGCTAAGGTGAAAAACAAGAAGATCACTGAAAAGATGGGCATAGTGCTTACAAGACCACCGTAATATCTAACAAGTCTCGTCTTATGTCGATCATAGAGAGCCCCTACGCATAAGAAGAGAGCAGATGAAACTAGGCCATGGCTAAGCATTAGCAAGATACTACCCTCGATGCCTTGCATATTTAAGCTAAACATGCCAATAGTGACAAAGTTCATATGAGCTACAGAGGAATAAGCTATAATTTTCTTCAGATCAATTTGTCTAATAGTAGTCAATGAGGTATATAATATGGCCAAAACACTTAAGGTATAGATGAAAGGAGTAAAATAAAGAGTAGCTTCTGGAAACATGGGTATAGAAAATCTTAAAAATCCATAAGTTCCTAGTTTTAATAAAATTCCAGCTAATATAACAGAACCGGCTGTTGGAGCTTCTACATGAGCTTCCGGAAGCCATATATGAACAGGTATCATAGGAACTTTAACAGCAAAAGAAGCGAAAAAAGCAATCCATAACAAAATTTGACGCCGTTCGCTGAACTCAGTAGTTAATAAAATTTGTAAATCTGTCGTTCCAGTCTGAAAAAAGATCAATAAAATAGCTAAGAGCATGAATAAAGATCCAAGTAAGGTATATAGAAAAAACTGGTAAGCTGCTTGTATTTTTCTTTGTCTTGAGCCCCAAACTCCTATGATAATAAACATAGGTATTAATACACTTTCAAAAAAGACATAAAATAGTAAAAGATCAAGCATACAGAAAACAGCTATCATAAAAGATTCTAAAACCAAAAAAGCTATAATGTACTCTTTTTTATAATTTTTGATGTTAGACCAACCTACTAAAATACATATAGGAACCAGAAAAGTAGTCAAAATAACAAAAAAGACAGAAATTCCATCTAAACCTAAAACAAAATTGATGTTTGAGGTAGGCAACCAATCAATAGTTTCTAAGAACTGAAATAAGGCCGTAGAATTCTCAAATTGTAACCAAAAAAATAACGAATAAATGAAAGTAATTAAAGAAGTACAAAACCCTATAGCGTGTATAGTCCGTACTTTGGAATCAGGCACACAGGATAGAATAAGACTTCCAATTAAGGGCCATAATATCAAAGCACTCAAACTTAAACTTGAAAAAAATGGATTCAATATTTGTAACATAGCATTCAATACCTTTTTTTTTAGGCCACTTATTGCTTGATTGGCTTCATTCATAAAAGTGCTAAGCGAGTGAGCGATTAAACTCATTTTTTACTGCGCATCTCTTAGCTTCACGTTGCTTTTTGTCTTCGCTCAAGCTTTGCTTATTATGGCTACTAACGTTTGCGAACGTTACGGCAGCTTCACGTTAGTTCAATTCACATTTGCTGAAGCAACCTATAGGTTGCCGTCAAGAAGGCAAGTGACAAGTGACGAACGTCACTTTGCTGAAGCAACCTTCAAAGCAAGTCAGTTATGACTTGCATTGCGTCTTTTTGTGAAGCTCTATGCAAGTCACGTCGCGTTCGCGACCTTCGTGCAAGTCACGTTCGTGACTTGTTACTGAAGTAATATGCAAGTCACGAACGTGACTTGTTACGTGTTGTAACCTATTGCTTGGGATGAAAAGGGAGCATTGCTTGGCATGAAAAGCGAGCCCAAAGGGCTCGCCTTTTCATGCCAAGGAACCTCTTTTCAGCTAACCTGACAAAGCAAAATGCTTCGCACCATTAATTTGTACTTAACTGTCTATCTCGATTTAAGAAAAGAACACTAACAAATAAGATGAAATAAAGTCGATTATCAACCCAATAAGATATTAAATCATAGCGACCAATAATTGTCATAAAAACTGTTAAACCAATAAGCATGACGAAGGCATAATGAGCAATAAATCCAGTTTGAATTTTACTCATATCTGTAGCTAAATTGCGTAATGTGTAAGAAATACCACTTGGTCCTAAGATTTCAAAAACTCCTTTATCAAGTGTTTTAAAAGAAATTTCATAACCAAACCATAAACAAGGTTTGATAAGAAAATCGTTAAAAACTTTATCAAAAAGCCAACGCTTGTTTAGAAAAGAATAAATGAATTGACCATAAGAGCTGGTTTTGATTCTATAAAAGAATCGGGTTGACAGAAAATGTACATGATAAGCTACAAAAGCACCACACGAGCTAAAAATGAATGGTATTAATTTGATGCTTGTGGGGGTACCAAATTCGGATTCGGATAAGAGTTCATTTTTAGGTAATATAAAAATAGAATTAGCCCAAAAAGGAGTCCCCAATCCTATCATCATATCTTTAGCTAGAAACCCAACAAAAAGACTTCCAAAAGCTAAAAGAATCAAAGGAATGGCCATGTTTAGAGGAGCATCATGACATGCAGCTATATCGCGTTTAAACCCATGAACAGGCCCCAAGAAAGTTAAGAAAAGGAGACGAAACGAATAATAAGAGGTAAAAAAAACTGAAAGACTACCTAACCAGAAGGCAAAATTTCCGCTAATGGTGTATTTAGCATACGCAAGTTCTAAAATAACGTCCTTAGAATAAAAGCCAGTTAAAAAAGGGAAGCCGACTAATGACAAACTTCCTATTAGCATCATAGCGTAAGTAAAAGGTAAAATACTAGCAAGCCCACCCATTTTTCGCATGTCTTGCTCATCGGACATAGCGTGAATTACAGACCCAGCACTTAAGAAAAGTAAGGCCTTAAAAAAAGCATGATTCATTAAATGAAAAACGCTTACAGAATAGTTCGAGATACCACAAGCAAAAATCATGTAGCCTAATTGACTACATGTTGAGTAAGCTATAACTCTTTTCAGATCATTTTGCATAATTCCCGTAGTTGCCGCAAAAAAAGAAGTCATGGCTCCAACAAAGGTAATCACAATAAGAGCATTTGGCGAATATTCAAATAAAGGTGAACATCTTGCAATCATAAAGACACCAGCTGTTACCATAGTAGCAGCGTGAATTAAGGCAGATACTGGTGTAGGTCCTTCCATAGCGCAAGGTAACCAAGTATGTAAACCAATTTGTGCTGATTTTCCAATAGCCCCTATAAAGAAAAGTATGCAAATCACTGTAATAGCATGCACTTTTGTATTACAGAATAAGAAAGAATGTGTTGGATCAGCATATGTACTAGCACAAGCAAAAATGACTGAAAAGTCTACTGTTTGAAAAATCGAGAAACAACCCATAATACCGAGTGCTAAACCAAAGTCACCTACTCGATTAACAAGCATAGCTTTGATAGCGGCTTTATTTGCTTGAAGTCGTGTAAACCAAAAATTAATTAATAAATATGAAGCTAAACCAACTCCTTCCCATCCAAAAAAAAGTTGGAGAAAATTATCTCCAGTAACTAACATTAACATAAAAAAAGTAAAAATTGAAAGATAGCACAGAAATCGAGGACTATGCGGATCATGAGACATGTATGATATTGAATAGATATGAACTAAGCTACTAACAAAAGTAACAACAACTAACATTACAACAGTCAAACTATCAAATAAAAGCCCCCAAGAGGCATCAAACATATTGAGTCAAACAACCTTTTTGCGGTCAAAGTGCTCTCCGAACCGTACAAGACAGTCACCCGTCATACGGCTCACAAACCCGACTTGAAAAGTCGGGTTAAAAAAGACACGAAATTTCTTTGCTCTTAATTGAGTCCTAAAATCAGCATCAGCTAAACTATGCAATAACTGCGCTGTTTACGAAAAAACTTAACAAGCAAAGTGACTAGCAATACAACCATTGCTTCAATTCATGCCACTTTTTTTTTAGATCTCTTCCTGTCTGCTTAAAAAAAAAAAGCGCTTACCTTTTACAAGGAGCCTTTCGGCTAAGCAAGTACTAAAAATCCTCTGACTTCGTTTTTTTTACGATCTCACCGGTCTTGCCTATAAACCTAAATCTTGATTTTTGACACGTCGTTTCGTACCTACTATCCCAATCATTTTGGGTTTTCACCTATCCCTAATGTCGCTTCAGCGACGTCAAAAGCCTAGCCACTCTGAAACAACAGCAGGCGGATAGTAACATTGCTTTTCTCACGGCATTTTTAGAATCTTCTACATTGAGAATATCACAAGCAATAGGCTTAATTTAGCCGAAAGGCACTTCGATTCGATAGTTGAACTTCAAAAATCTCGTCTCAAAAATACAAGTCGCGAACGCGAACTAAAGTAACAAAAAAAAGCAAACAAATTCAAAAAAAGCTGAGGCCGATGGTTGCTGAAGCAATGTAACCCAAGGCGCAAAGCGCAGTAACAAGTCACGAACGTCACTTGCATAAACCTGAGGTAAAGTCAGTTATGACTTGCATTGAAGAAGAAAAGCAAATTGAGCTTCAGCGAAGTAACAAGTCATAAATGACTTGCGTTGAATCGGTCACGTTCGTGAAGCAAATGTTGCATGTTGAAGCTTTCAACATGCTATGGTCTCCAGCTACTTACGTAGCTTAGGATAGATAGAAAACTTCGAGACAGAAAAAAGCGATCTCTTTTTTTTTCTATTCTCTATAAGCAACAATAGAATATAGGCTAAAGTTTACGGTCGCCCTTCAGAAAATATCCAAGGAGCTATTTTGATATAACAAGGACTGGCGCCTAAAGCAACTTCATAAAAAGCAATACAGCTCAAAAGGCAACAGAGTATAACACATGTAGTGGTTATTACAGCAGCTCCTCGTGAACCAAGAAAACGTCCGAACAAACCTGACACAGCACTACCTAATAAAGGTAAAGTTACTATAAGTAAATACATACTAAATTTTGGTTTTTCACATCGGCAAGATTTAGACAAGCGAAGTCATGAACGTGCAAAGAACATCATGGTGGCTTCACCAAACAAACAGCTTTTGCTCAATGCAAGTCATTTGCAGCAGCATGTCTAAAGTTACTTTGCTGAAGCAACCATTGGTTACTTTGGAGCAGTATCTTAGCTGAAGCTCCATGCAAGTCATAACTTTGCTTTTCTGCTTCAATGCAAGTCATAAATTTGCGAACGCCACCTTAGTTCGCGATACAACAAAGCTTCTAAAAACGCACTTGGCGAAATTGGTATACGCTTGTGACTTAAAATCACATCCTTTTTGGTTATCGGTTCAAGTCCGATAGTGCGTATTTTTTTTTTAGCTTTTAAAAGTCTTTTGCTTTGCACGATAGAATACTCGTTATCGGACTCGAACCGATAACCTTTACCGGAACAGATTTTGAGTCTGTCGTGTCTACCTATTCCACCAAACGAGTCTCCCTATAAAAGAAAAAAGGCTATCTTTTCTTTAACTAGAGAAAATTTAGTCGATTTACGCAGTGCAAGTCACGTTCGTGACTTGTTACTGCGCTTTGCGCCTCTTTTTGCCCGAAGGTCTTACGGAAGGTTCGCGACCCGTCAAGAAGGTCACGATAGTGACAAGTCACTAGCGTGACTTGCGCTTGCATGGAACTTCAGTAACCTTCGGTTACAACACGTAACAAGCCCGTTAGGTCACGCTAGTGACCGTCAAGAAGGTCACGCTAGTGACAAGTCACGCTAGTGACTTGCGCTTGCGGACAACCTTTGTGCAAGTGACGTTCGTCACTTGTCACTGAAGTGACCGTCAAGAAGGCAATGCAAGTCAGTTATCACTTGCAATGCTTTCTAGTCAGTTATGACTTGCATTGAAGCAGAAAAGCAAGGTCATAACTGAACAAGTGATAACTGACTTGCATTGAAGCAGAAAAGAAGGTTTCGAAGAAAAGCAACGCAACGTGACTTGCATTGGATGGAACTTCAGCGAAGATGCTGCTGCAAATTTATGACTTTCATTCAGGCAAAAAACTATCAGGGTGGGTATAACTCAGTTGGTTAGAGTGTCAGATTGTGATTCTGAAAGCACGGGTTCAAATCCCGTTATTCGCCCCAATATTCTTTTTACATGCAAAGTTCTTTAAAACTTTGCTTTGTAGAAGGGACGCCGAAGATTTGGCAGAGAAGCAAACAAGATTCTCGTAGCAGAAAAAAGATGCTGCTAGACAATAAGCAATTTGTCAGCTGTGAAAAGGTCACGAATGTGACGTGACAAGTGACGTTGGTCACTTCCATTTGCTTGAAAAGCGAAGCAACACAAGCTATGCGAAATCTTGAGCTTGCGGTCATAAGTGAGCCAAGCTTCAATGCAAGTCATTGACGACTCGCGCTTGGCTTTTGTAAACTAGAAAAAGGTTGCTTCAGCTAATGTGACGTGACAAGTGACGTTGGTCACTTGCATTTGCAAGCATATTGTAAAGCTTCTTGTCTTTTTTTGCTACCATTATCTTGTTTGCTTTTTCTTTGTTCGCTTTTGCTCAATGCGAGTCAGTTATTTACTCAATGCAAGTCATTTGCTCAAGTTACTTTGCTGAAGCTCCATGCAAGTCATAACTGACTTTACTGAAGCACCATGCAAGTCATTTGCGAACGCAATATGCAAGTAATAAGTTGCCATCTTTTTGTGAAGCTCTATGCGAGTGACGTTCGTGACTCGCGTTGCAAGTCAGTTATGACTTGCATTGCCTTCTTGACGGTCACTTCAGTGACCTGAGTAATATGCAAGCGCAAGTCACTAGCGTGACCTCCGGGTTTTTCGCCGTTAGCTCAATGCGATGCAAGTCACGTTGGTCACTTGTCACTGAAGTTCAATGCAAGTCATAACTGACTTGCACCTTCGTGCAAGTGACGTTCGTCACTTGTCACTGAAGTGACCTTACTTTGCATTGCATTTTCGTTGAACTTCTAAATGAAGTAACAAAGAAATTATGATTTTCGATTTTCTTGAATTTGAAGAAAATTTTTTCTATTTTGATACAAAATTCTGTCTAAAAGCTGGAATGGATTCTCCATAAAGGTGCGAAGCATTTGATCATAAACAAATGTAGTTTCCAATTTGAAAGTTTCTTTTATATCAATGTGATTTAATTTTGTTGATTTGATTTGTCCATAAAGTAAAACTAAATTAGTGTTATATTCTAAGGTGCGCAGCATCTTGAAAATATGAGACAATTTCTTGTATGCCATAATGTCGGACGGCTGCTGGTTTAAAAAAAGAATACAATTAGGGCCTGACATAGAATTCAATTTGCTAAAGCAACCTTTAGCCGATTGATTGTGCTGAGCATGAGAAGAGTGAAAGAAGAAATTTCCTTCTGCTTTATATAAGAAATTTTTTAAAAGCCGCCATTGAGGATTTGATAAGCCACTGCAATGGTATATAAAAACATACTCATTTTGTTTTTCCAATTGTTGTATTTTAGCCTTTAGTATAAGTTTACGAATTTTCATAGAATTCTAAAGTTTTCTTTTTTTATTCGTGTTAGATTGTTCATTTTGGGACTTACTGGTTGCGTTGGCAAAGCCACCGATTGGTTGCTTCAGCAAAGTAACTTAAGCAAATGACTTGCATTGAGCTAACGCCAAGATGATGCTGCAAGGTTGCTTTAGCAAAACGTGAGAATGCAAGTGACGTTCGTCACTTGTCACGTCACGAACGTTCAATGCAAGTCAGTTATGACTTGTTACCTGAGTAATATGCAAGCGCAAGTCACTAGCGTGACCGTCAAGAAGGGTCGCGTTACTTCGTGCAAGTCACGAACGTGACTTGTTACCTCAGGTTTATGCAAGTCATAACTGACTTGCATCCAAAGTGCAAGTGACGTTCGTCACTTGTCACTGAAGTGACCTTCCTGCAAGACCAAAGGTGGCTAACGCAAACTAAAAGGAACCTGCAGGTCGCTTCAGCGACGTAACTTCAGCAAATGACTTGCATTGAAGCAGAAAAGCCAATGAAAGCAGAAAAGTCACTTCAGCAAATTTGCGAACGCAACTTTCGGTTACTTCAGTAACCTTAAATGGCGTTGCAATTTTTTGTTGCTAACCAACAACAAAAAAGAAGTCATTTGAATCAAGCAACAAATAATTGCTCAATGGAAGCTTTTTTAAGAACTTTAATTTATGTAAAAAACGCTAAATTATAACATTATCTTAATAATATAAATATTACAAAAAAAATTTTTTTCTTTATGCAAACGACATTTTTTTTTAAATCCTTGTTAGCTATGTGTGACCCGTTGAACTAGAAGTTCATTTTAAAATGAACAAACAGGTCAGAAAAAGAACTTAGACTAGATGCAGGTGTAATTCCTGCCTGTGGCGACGTCCCACAGACTCTTAGGTCTTTTAAAAGAGTTGGCAGCTCTCATAAAAGAGCAAAAAGATCTATGGAAGAAAACATGGGAAGAACGGTAAAAGGTGAATGAGTGTAAGCGTCAGTGCTCTATTGAGGGGAACCCATAAGGTAAAGAGCGAGAATTGGCGTAACAGTCAATCTATTGCATCGTTGTTTATGAAGAAGAGATTATCAAAAAAATGTACTTCTTAAATGCAAGTCATTTGCGAACGCAACCTTCGTGCAAGTCAGTTATGACTTGTTACTTTTGTAACCTGCTCTTCTTTCTGATCGCTTTTTTTGTTAGATCGAAAGAGATTTCATTAGATTCGCAGAAAGATTGCTTTCTATCTAAAAGCAAGAAAAGTAGGTCACTTCAGTGACAAGTGACGAACGTCACTTGCACGGAAGGTTGCCTATGGCAATGCAAGTCAGTTATGACTTGCAATGCAAGTCAGTTATGACTTGCATTGATGCATAAATTTCAGAGATGGTAGTAGATGACTATAGCTGCATCTGCTGACGTTTTTTTGCACAACTAAAAGTTAGCTCTAAAAAGGCTTTCAACAAATAGCTAATAACGGGCAGCTTTACATGCATTTAAGATGGCTTAAGACATGCTTCTGCAAGGTTACCGTAGTAACAAAGCAAATGACCTTGGTTTCGAAGAAAAGGTTGCTTCAGCAAAGTCAGTTATGACTTGTTACTTTTGTAACCTTGGAAAATCTAGATGCTTGGATTTTTTTTTAGTTCGTGTTATTCTGATTACGGCGTAAATCTCACTTACCCTTTTTTTCGGCAAAATCTAGACTAGGAACGGGATAACTGCCAGCGAACTCCTCAATTAACTTGGCTTCAGCAAAAAGCGAAAAAGCAAACTTGTGACTTGCATTGAGCTTCAGCGACGTAACTTCAGCAAATGACTTGCATTGAAGCAAAAAAGTCACGAATGAAGCTCAGTTTCTTGAAAGCTGAATGATTTGTTATATGTCATATATGGGGTAGGCTTGCCAAGCTAATGTTCGCTAGATTATGAAAAAAAATCTAAAGTAGGTTGCGTTCGCAATGCTTTCTAGTCAGTTATGACTTGCATTGAAGCAGAAAAGTCATTGTCAGCAAATTTGTGACTTGCATGAAGCTTCAGCGAAGATGTAATGCAAAGTAACTTCAGTGAAGTCACAAAGAAAAGCAGACCAAAAGCAAACTACGAAGGCAGCGGGATTCTTCAAGAAGCGACAACTAAAAATTATAGAGAAAGCTGACTTGAAGATTTAAGATTTTGTGTATAGTTAAATTCCAAGAATTTGGACATGATTACTTTGCTTTTCTGCTTCAATGCTTTCTAGTCAGTTATTTGCTTTTTTGCGAAACATGAAGCTTTGCGAACGCAACCGTCAAGAAGGTCACGCTAGTGACAAGTCACGCTAGTGACTTGCGCTTGCATATTACTTCAGTAAACGAAGGTGGCTTCAGCAAATGACTTGCATTGAAGCAGAAAATACATGCTGCTGCAAAGCAAACTCACGAAATTTTAAGAAGAGCCGTATGAGCCTTTTGGGCTCATGTACGGTTCGGGAGCCGAGTCATTGTCAGCAATGCGTGACTTAGGTTAACTTTACCGTTATGGATATATAAGTTTCATTATTCAAAAAAAGAAGCTATCTTTTTTGTTGAAGCAGATTATGTATTCCCATTATTATTGTTTTTAAAAAATCACACGTTTGCACGTTATCGAGTTTTAATTGATGTATGTGGAGTGGATTATCCTTCTCGAAAACAAAGATTTGAGGTTGTTTATAATCTACTAAGTATTCAATATAACTCACGTATTCGTGTACAAACTAGTGTAGATGAAATAACTCCGATGAATTCTGTAGGTTGCATCTTTCCATCAGCTGGTTGGTGGGAACGAGAAGTTTGGGATATGTTTGGTGTTTATTTTACAAATCATCCAGATCTGCGTCGTATTTTAACAGATTATGGATTTGAAGGCCACCCTTTACGAAAAGATTTTCCTTTGAGTGGATACTCAGAGGTTCGTTATGATGACTCTGAAAAACGTGTAGTGTCCGAACCACTAGAATTGGCTCAAGAATTTCGTTATTTTGATTTTACAAGCCCTTGGATACCGAAAAGTCCGAAGAAAAGTGCTTAAAATAGCGTTAGTCAACGCTAAGCTTTTGGTTTCTGATTTTGTGGGAGAAATAGCCTAATAAATCTAGTAAAAAAATCAAAGACAAATAAGTGCGCTGACGCGCTAGCTGGGGGTGTTTTTACGCGCAGTGCGCCTCTTCAAATCAAATAAGGATGAAGTTTTGAAAAAAAAAAAATTTTGTTATGAATCAATTTGCTGGTGCAGAACTTTCCTATTTATTAGAGCAGAGAATTACAAACTATTACACCAAGTTGCAAGTAGATGAGATTGGTCGAGTGGTTTCAGTCGGAGATGGTATTGCACGTGTTTATGGGTTAAAGAAAATTCAGGCTGGAGAGATGGTAGAGTTTTCAAACGGTGTCAAAGGTATGGCTTTGAACTTAGAAAATGAAAATGTAGGTATTGTGGTTTTTGGTAGTGACACAGCGATAAAAGAAGGAGATATTGTAAAACGAACTGGTTCTATTGTGGATGTACCTGTAGGACGTGAACTTTTAGGCCGTGTCGTTGATGCTTTAGGAGTACCTATAGATGGAAAAGGGCCCTTAGGTGCAGTAGAACGAAGACGTGTAGAAGTGAAAGCTCCTGGTATTATTTCTCGTAAATCAGTACATGAACCAATGCAAACTGGTTTAAAAGCTGTTGATAGCTTGGTTCCAATCGGTCGTGGTCAACGTGAACTTATTATTGGAGACAGACAAACAGGGAAAACAGCCATAGCTATTGATACAATATTAAATCAAAAACAAATTAATGCTGCATCTCGTACAGAAAGTGAGAAATTATATTGCGTTTATGTAGCGATTGGCCAGAAACGTTCAACTGTCGCACAGTTAGTGAAAATTTTGTCGGAAGCTGGTGCTTTAGAATATTCTATTATTGTGGCAGCAACTGCATCTGATCCAGCTCCTTTGCAATTTTTAGCGCCATATTCTGGATGTGCTATGGGAGAATATTTCCGAGATAACGGTATGCATGCACTTATTATTTATGATGATCTAAGTAAACAATCTGTAGCTTATCGTCAAATGTCATTACTTTTACGACGTCCTCCGGGTCGTGAAGCTTTTCCTGGAGATGTTTTTTATTTACATTCTCGTTTATTAGAAAGAGCTGCTAAAATGTCAGATGAAACAGGAGCTGGTAGTCTAACTGCTTTGCCTGTTATAGAAACACAAGCAGGAGATGTGTCTGCTTATATTCCAACTAACGTGATTTCTATTACTGATGGACAGATCTTCTTAGAAACTGAATTATTTTATCGTGGCATTCGACCTGCTATTAATGTTGGTTTATCTGTAAGTCGTGTTGGTTCAGCAGCGCAATTGAAAGCTATGAAACAAGTCTGTGGTAGCTTGAAACTAGAACTTGCGCAGTATCGTGAAGTTGCTGCTTTTGCTCAATTTGGTTCTGATTTAGATGCAGCTACTCAGTATTTGTTAAATCGTGGTGCTAGATTAACTGAAGTGTTAAAGCAACCACAATATACCCCAATTCCAATTGAAAAACAAATTGTGGTTATTTACGCTGCTGTTAAGGGTTATTTAGACCAAATTCCAATCTCTAGCATCAATCAATATGAGCAAGAATTAATGTTATCTATTGATCCAAATTTACTATCTACTATTATTCAACAGAAAACCTTAAGTGAACAAATTAATAGTCAACTGGCTGATTTCTGTCAAAAATTTACGCAGACTTTCTTATCAACCCATAACGTTTAAAAAATCAAGCCGAAAAGAACGATCGCTTAGCGATCGTTCTTTTTATTGAACAATTCCATTCTCTTAGAGGAGAATAGTTCCAAAGGTAGAACAATGGTCTCCAAAACCAAAGGTTAAGGGTTCGAATCCCTTTTCTCCTGAGACAAGTTCATTCAATTCGCTGGATCTTTTTTAAAGTTATTAAATAGCTTCATAGGTTACTGAAGTCACTATCCTGACCGTCAAGAAGAGCTTGCACGAAGATAGCCTCTCGCAAGTTATGACTTGCATAAACCTGAAGTCACTATCGTGACCTTCTTGACGGTTACGTTCGTAAAGCGACGTAAAGCGACGTAACAAGTCATAACTGACTTGTATAAACCTGAGGTAAACGAAGTAACGCGAACCGGAGGTCACGATAGTGACTTGCGCTTGCATATTGCGTTCGCAAATGACTTGCATGGCGCTTCAGTAAAGTCAGTTATGACTTGCATGGAGCGCCATGTTTCGCAGAAAAGCAAATAACTGACTTGCATGTTGCGTTCGCGAAGACATGCTGCTGCAAAACGAAGATGCAGCTGCAAATGACTTGCATTGAGCAAAAGCGAACTGATTAATTCTATTAAAACAGCTGTCCAATGAATTGAATAATCAAATAGAAAAAACAAAGTTTTTCAAATATGGAATTTGCTCCTATATCAGTATACTTAGTTATTAGTTTATTACTGTCTTTAATATTAGTTGGTGTGTCTTTCTTATTTGCTTCATCTTCGAATTTAGCTTATCCAGAAAAATTATCTGCTTACGAATGTGGGTTTGATCCATTTGATGATGCAAGAAGTCGATTTGACATACGATTTTATCTTGTGTCAATTTTATTTATTATATTCGGGGCGACCGTAAGTAACCAAGTGATTTGAGGTTGCTAACGCAACATGGAAATTTCTCCAGTTATAACTACAAAAAGAACAAATTTTTTAATAGAATGCTCTTTTATAGGAGACTAAGCGTAGGTTACTTCAGTAACAAGTGACGAACGTCACTTGCACGGAAGGTGCAAGTCAGTTATGACTTGCATAAACCTGAGGTAACAAGTGACGAACGTCACTTGCACGAAGATTACTTCAGTAACAAGTGACGAACGTCACTTGCTTCGCATTGAGCTAACTTGAAAAACCCGGAGGTCACGATAGTGACAAGTCACGATAGTGACTTGCGCTTGGATGGAGCTTCAGCCAACATGCTGTTGCAAATGACTTGCATGGGGCTTCAGCGAAGAAGCTGCGCAGCTAAAAGGTTTCGCAGAAAAGTCATCTATGACTTGCATTGCATTGAGCTTCAGCGGACAAAAAGGAACTTCAGCGGACATCCTTCTGCAAATTTGCTAAAGTTCCTTTGCAGCAGCATGTCTAAAGTCACCATGTTGGCTTTGGATGTAAAGCTTATGCTATCATGCAAAACAAAGTCTTTTGTCATTAGAGTATTTGTTCTTTTTGAGGTTGCTTTAGCAAATCAAAAGACCAAATCTTTTCCTTTAAGGGTTCAAGCATTTAATAAGACCATGGTGGCTTTAGACAAAAAAACAAAAAAGACAAGAAAAGAAAAAGAAAAACAAAGCAAAACCATTGGTCGAGAAATCCGTAGGTCGCTAACGCGAAGCTAACTTCTTTTCGGATTTTAACCCTTTTTGCAAACAACAGTTGAACAGGTCATTTGTAAATGTGAGGTGTTAATGGATTAATAAGCCAAAAAAAAGTCTTTAGCAATTCTTTCTGAAACTAGGTTGCTATATAGTAAAGCTTTTGTTTGTTGAAGCCACCATGGGTTTTTGTTTGTTTGCTTTTCTGGGATCATTGTAAAGCTTTTGTTTGCTTTTTGCTGAAGCCCTTTGGCGCTTCAGCCACGTAACAAGTCATTTATGACTTTCACGAAGGTTTGCTCAAGCAATCCACAAGACTTCCATTGAACTTCAGCAAACACAAGAAAACAACAAGAAAAAAGACAAGAAGCAAACAAAAGCAAACAAGAAAAATACAGAATCGTTAAATAATTCATTCTTTAACATCAAAGTCCATAGAGATGATTGTTAATTTCCTTTGCTCGAGTAAAATTCCATGCAAGTCAGTTATGACTTTTCTGCTTCAATGCAAGTTGCCAAAGGTCACTTCAGTGACAAGTGACGAACGTCACTTGCACGAAGGTTGCCGTCAAGAAGGCAATGCAAGTCAGTTATGACTTGCAATGCAAGTCAGTTATGACTTGCATTGAACTTCAGTGACAAGTGACGAACGTCACTTGCACGGAAGGTCTTACGGAAGGTTCAACAAAAACCCTTCTTGACGGTCACGCTAGTGACTTGCGCTTGCGGACAACCATCGTGCAAGTCAGTTATGACTTGTTACTTTTGTAATCTTTGCGAACGCAACCTTCGGATAGAATGTCGTCGTTCTTTTATCGAATAGAAGGATGAGTTCACACAAAAAGGCAGAATAGACTTCAAATTGAAGATTTAACACTCGAAGCACAACTGTACATGCATATCTATATTTATTACTTTAGATAATGGATAAAAGCACTTGGTTAAACCGGTGAACCACCTAAAAAATAGGTGGGACAGAGAGCTCATAATACCTGCTTTTGCTAACGCAACCCCGCAAGGGGCAAAGCACTGAAATCAAATCAGTTGTTGGGAAGGAGCTTAAATGGATGTAATTAGCAACGTAGGCTTTTAGTGATAACACAATTAGATCAAAAAAGTTGTTTTCAACTGGAAAAACAAGAGTTTCTTAACAAATAAACTAAAGTCATCTACATACATGTGATCTAATAGATTTGCTTATTGGTCTTGGCTGAAGCTCAATGCAAGTCAGTTATTGCCCTTTGCATTGCATCTTCGCTTTTGCTCAATGCTTTTCTTTGCTTTTCTGCTTCAATGCAAGTCATAACTGACTAGAAAGCATTGCGAACGCAACCTACTTTCAAATTGAACAAATTGCTTTGATCAAAGTGTCTTAGCCCGAAGGTCCAAGTCATTAATCACTTGCATTGTTGCAGAAAAGTCACTTTATTGGTTAGCTGAAAACCTGATTAGTTCACAAAGCATATAGCTTGGTTGAAACATTACATCTTAAATTCAAGTATTTGCAAGGAAATTTGCCGTATTCTTTAGAAAATTGACGAAGGTTACGTTCGTAATGTTCTTTTTATAGGTTGTTAACGCAAAGTGACTTGTCACGTTCGTGACTTGCATTGCATAAAGCTTCAACGAAGACAAGAAATATGCAAGTCATAACTGTTGCTTCACTGAAGTTCAATGCAAGTCATAACTGACTTGCATTGCAAGTCATAACTGACTTGTCACTATCGTGACCTTCTTGACGGGCTTGCGTTGGAAGTCATAACTGACTTCCATTGCCAAAGGCCGAAGGCGCAAGCCCGTCAAGAAGGGCTTGCGGACAACCTTCGTGCAAGTGACGTTCGTCACTTGTTACTGAAGTAACCTTCGTTTACGAACGTAATACGCAAGTCACGTTGCGTTCGCGACCTTCGTGCAAGTCACGTTCGTGACTTGTTACGTCGCTTTACGTCGCTTTACGAACGTAACCAAAAGGCTTGTTACTTTTGTAACCTTTTCTTGGATATGACGTTTATAGCAAAAAAATCGCACCAAATAACTTGAATTGGAGAGCCGTGTGATGGGCGACTATCTAGCACGGTTCGGAGAGAACTTCAGTACAAGAATACCTTTTGAAAAGCTCAACAGGTCTTTTCTGTACAGTTTTTACTCTATATTTAGAAGTTACTTTTTTGTTTCCTTGGGCAGTTTCTTTAAAGAAAATTGGCCTTTTTGGGTTTTGGTCTATGATGGTTTTTTTACTTATTTTAACCATCGGGTTTATATACGAGTGGAAAAAAGGAGCTTTAGATTGGGAATAAAATAGTAAGATTTGTTATGTTTTCCATTTATACTGGCAAAGACCCACTAACTTCTAACCAACTAACAGAGTTTTTCCTTTTGTAGCTAGTAAATAGAGTAAATTAAAGGGGGCAAGTGAGAACTTTTATATCTTGCAAAGCCCCCCCTTTTTTTATATGAATTGGCTAAGGCCTCTTTTTTGGCCAATGGTTTCGCAGAAAAGTAATGTTTCGAAGATGCTGCTTCAAAGATGCTGCTTCAAAGAAAAGCAAGGTTGCGTTCGCAATGCTTTCTAGTCATAACTGACTTGCATTGAAGCAGAAAAGCAAAGAAAAGCAAGTCAGTTATGACTTGCATTGAAGCAGAAAAGTCAGGCCTCTTTTTTTTACTGAAGTAACCATAGGTCACGATAGTGACCGTCAAGAAGGGTCGCGAACCTTCCGTAAGACCTTCCGTGCAAGTGACGTTCGTCACTTGTCACTGAAGTTCAATGCAAGTCAGTTATGACTTGCATTGCAAGTCAGTTATGACTTGCATTGCCGGCCATTTATGACTTGCATTGAGCAACTTTTTTTTTGCTTCAATGCCAAAATGCTTCGCTTTGTTTCAAACTTCGCTCAAGTCACGTTCGTGACTTGTTACGTGTTGGAACCTTTTTTAGCTTTGCCGATTCGTAGGTTGCTTATGCAAAGGGTAATTAGCTCAGCGGTAGAGTACCTCGTTTACACCGAGAGAGTCAGCGGTTCAAATCCGTTATTACCCATAGAAGAGACTAAATTTTTGTTAGCTTTGGAGAATCTTGACATCTGGTAAGTGGCCAACACGAAAGCTGCGCACTTTGTTAGTTGAGCTTCTATTTGTCTTCGGTTCAGCTCAATCGCAGTCATTTGCATTGCTGAAGCAACCTTTGCGTTAGCCACCGATCTAGAGGGCGCACCTAAACTTTAATCGAAGCTTGCTTTAGTTGTTAGAACATTATGGGGAAGTAGCTTAGCTGGTTAAAGCGCCAGCCTGTCACGCTGGAGATCACGGGTTCAAATCCCGCCTTTCTCGTAATTAGAATTTGCCTTTTGTTTGGAGTTCCTGTTTGTCTTTGCTTTTGCTCGATGCAATGCAAGTAACGAAGGTTCAATGCAAGTCAGTTATGACTTGCATATTACGGAAGGTTCAACAAAAACCCTTCTTGACGGTCACGCTAGTGACTTGCGCTTGCGGACAACCTTCGTGCAAGTCAGATATGACTTGTTACGTGTTGTAACCTATAAGGCTGCTTCAGCAACGTTGCTTTTCTGCTTCAATGCAAGTCATAACTGACTTGCATTGCCTTCTTGACGGCAACCTTCCGTGCAAGTGACGTTCGTCACTTGTCACTGAAGTGACCTTGTAGTTGCAATATTCTATTTCGATTGAGAAGGTTGCGAACGCAACCTTTGGCAATTTATTACTTGCATTGAAGCAGATAAAGCTTAAGAAAATGAGTTTACTTAGATAGAGCAAGCTTTGCTTGCTAAAACAAGCTTTTACAGGTCTGCACTTTTTTCAATCAAATTTAGTTGTTTTCTAATTCAAAAAAGCTATTACATTAATTGGAGGTATGGCTGAGAGGCTGAAGGCATTGGTTTGCTAAATCAGTGTGACAAGGAGACACATGGTATAATGGGGTGAAAGACCTTAGGGCTAAACCACGGCTCTATCCTATCACGACGTGTAATCATAAAAGATTGTACGGAGCTCGTGAGATTTCCAAAGTTAGCAAAGCTCATCTTTGTTGGATAATAAAGAATAGTAAAAGGTTACAAAAGTAACAAGCCCTTTGGTTACGTTCGTTTTGCGACGTAAAGCGACGTTTTGCGACGTAAACGAAGGTCGCGTTCGGCGAAAAACCCACAGGTTGTCACGATAGTGACAAGTCACGAACGTGACTTGCGCTTTGCCTCCGGCAAGGCAGTAACCGAAGGTGCAACCCTAAAAGGTTGCCGTCAAGAAGGCAAGTGACAAGTCACGCTAGTGACTTGCATTGCATTGAGCAAAAGCGAAGCAACCTTCATGCAAGCGCAAGTCACTAGCGTGACCTAACGGGCTTGTTATGTCGCTGAAGCGCCAAAAAGAGTTTACGTCGCTTTACGTCGCTGAAGCGCCGTCAAGAAGGGCTTGTTACCTCAGGTTTATGCAAGTCACGAACGTGAAAAAAAGAGGTCACTTCAGTGACAAGTGACGAACGTCACTTGCACGAAGGTGCAAGTCAGTTATGACTTGCATTGAACTTCAGTGACAAGTGACGAACGTCACTTGCACGGAAGGTGCAAGTCATAACTGACTTGCATTGAACTTCAGTGACAAGTGACGAACGTCACTTGCACGAAGTAACGGCGAAAAACCCATAGGTTGTCACGATAGTGACAAGTCACGCTAGTGACTTGCGCTTGCGTAAACCTTCGGTAACAAGTCACAAACGTGACTTGCACTTTTACTATAAAAATTCTTTTTTACAAATGAATAGTTAAAACGAATTAACATACAGGCCTCGTTACAAACATTTCAAAAGCTAAGCTTACTTCAGTAACAAGTCATTTATGACTTACATTGAAGCAGAAAAGGTTTCGCAGAAAAGCAAATGACTTGCATTGAGCTGAAGCGACGTTATTGCGACGTGGTAGACACTCCTGATTTTAGTGTCTTTGTGGTTCGTTTTAGTCGCCGGGGTGTTGTTAAATTCATAATGTTAAAAGATAATGTATACTGTGTGATACTTGGTAAACCTATAGCGTTACGTTGGTTGCTAATGCAAAGCAACGAACGTTATGACAAAATATACGACATAGGTTAGAGAGAACTTTATAAACTATTTATGACATCTTGTATAAATAGGTTCAAAGAATTTAGGCCCAAATTTCTTCTAGATCAACTAAAAAAGCGAAGGTTACGTTCGTTTTGCGACATTTTGCGACGTAAAGCGACGTTTTGCGACGTAACAAGCCCTAACGGGCTTGCACGAAGGCAGTAACAAGCCTGTAGGCGCTTCAGCGACGTAAACGAAGGTTGTCCGCAAGCGCAAGTCACGTTCGTGACTTGTCACTATCGTGACAACCTCTGGCAAGTTATGACTTGCATTGAAACAGTCAAACTGCTCTCGGAATTGCTTCACGTTAGTTCAATTTGCTGAAGCAAGCTTTACTGCAAGTCATAACTGACTTGCATTGGGTTAGCAACCTTCGTGCTAGTCTAGAACAAAAATCAAGAAAATAAAGTACAGGTAAGAAGTATTTCTAGACATTATTGTTTTGCTTTTATTGGGTGAAGTTACCATTTTTTTTGTCTGTTTAAAGCATTTTTAGAAATACAGAATACTTGAGCCGTATGCAAAGAAACTTGCAAGTACGGTTCTTAGGGGGGGACAGCTTTATGAAGCTTACCTATCCCAATACATACAATATTTTTGTATCATGGGTTCGAATCCCATTTCCTCCGAGAAAATCCAAATTTGACAAAATGTCAAATTTGGATTTTATACTCTTAAGTACTTCTTTGCTTATTAGGCGATGTGGCTTTTCTGCTTCAATGCAAGTCAGTTATGACTTGCATTGCGTTAGCAACCTAGTAATTATAGATAGATTTGTAAACAATCTATTTACTAAGGTTTGCTAGAAATTTTTAGAAATAGTTTTTTGGGGTCAAGTTGTAAAAAAATAGAAGAAGATAATTGATTTGATTTCTTTCAAGACAAAGATCATGGCTTTGAGGTTTCGCAGAAAAGCAACTTTCTAGGTTACTTCAGTAACAAGTCACGAACGTGACTTGCACGGAAGGTTGCCGTCAAGAAGGCCATAACTGACTTGCATTGAACGAAGGTGACTTGCATTGCATGGAGCTTCAGCGAATAAGCAAAGTAAGCTTCCTTTTTTTAGACTTGCATGGAGTAAAAGCGAAGATGGTGCTGCAATGGTGGTTAATGCGACTTCGGCAAACAAAAAGCAAACGAAAGCCACTCTTGTTTGCTTTTGCCACCATTCTAGTTTTTGATATTTTAAAGAGCTAGTTAGCCTTGTAGATATATAGGTTGTCTATAGAAAAGGCTAGCAACGCTTATGGGGGCGTAGTTCAATTGGTAGAGCACATGCTTTGCACGTATGAAGTTATCGGTTCGAGTCCGATCGTCTCCAAAAAAAGGGTTGCTTGAGAAATCTCAAAGCAGCTCACTTGCTTTGGATTTCATTTGTGGACTTATGCGATATCTTGTTTTCTTCAAAAAGAAATATCAGATAAAAAAAAATACGTTGAGAAGTTGGGTATAATAAAGAGTATTCAAGTGATAACAGAAAAGCAAAGTGAAGCCAATAAAGTTTCTAAAGTTCCTTTGCAGCAGCATCTTCGCTGAAGTTTGCGAACGCAACCAAAGGCAATGCCAGTCATTTGTAGGAGCATCTTCACTTTTGCTCAATGCAAGTCATTTGCTTTTCTGCGAAACCTTTGCTGAAGCAACGATCGGTTATTGCCTTGTTAAAGCAATATGCAAGTCATAACTTGCCTTCTTGACGGTCACTTCAGTGACAAGTGACGAACGTCACTTGCACGAAGTAACGCGACCCTTCTTGACGGTCACGCTAGTGACAAGTCACGCTAGTGACTTGCGCTTGCGGACAACCTTCGGTCAAAAAGAGGCCTGAAAACTTCGCAAAAGTATTCTTGTTTCGCTTTTAAAGAAAAGTTTTGATAGAGTTCACAAAATGATTTGCTGAAGCAACCATCGGATATCTGCATGAAAAGACTATGAAGATCTTAGCAAGCCCATGTAGCTCAGACGGTAGAGCATTCCCTTGGTAAGGGAAAGGTCTCCGGTTCAAGTCCGGTCGTAGGCTTTTTATGAGTTGCCTTCTTTTTGTGAAGCAACATGCGATTCATTTGCTTTTCTGCGATTGCGAACGTTACGTCGCTGAAGCGCCTTTGCGTCCTTCGTGCAAGTCACGAACGTGACTTGTTACGTGGCAAAACGTGGCAAAACGTGGCAAAACGTGGCAAAACGTCGCTTTACGAACGTAACCAAAGGGCTTGTTACCTCAGGTTTATGCAAGCCCGTCAAGAAGGTCACGATAGTGACAAGTCACGCTAGTGACTTGCGCTTGCGGACAACCGAAGTGCAAGTGACGTTCGTCACTTGTTACTTTTGTAACCTTCGGATATAGTTTGCTATTTAGAGTTCTAAATGAAAACTGTAAAAAAAGCATCTATTCATTTTCTGAAGCAACCTACAAAAAGCAAAATAGGACATGGCTAAAACAAAACAAATTAAAAATTTTACTTTAAATTTCGGACCACAACATCCAGCGGCTCACGGGGTTTTACGATTAGTTTTGGAAATGAATGGAGAAGTTGTAGAACGTGCAGAACCCCATATTGGTTTGCTTCATAGGGGTACAGAAAAATTAATTGAGTATAAGACTTATCTTCAAGCTTTGCCTTATTTTGATCGTTTAGATTATGTGTCTATGATGGCGCAAGAACATGCTTTTTCTTTAGGTGTGACAAGAAACAAGATAGCATCTTGTGACTGGATAATTCAATGTGGAGTAGTTCCACGAAGCTTTACCTAATGCTTCAACCTACCTAAGCATTTTCAAGTGAAGCCTTAGGTGCGCAGCCAGCTGCTGATTTTAGAAGCAGCTAATTAAAGGGTTAAACACATACGAACAAAAAAAATGAATAAACATAGAAGCCTCGTGAAAAGCGTAAAAACTGCTAAAAAGCGAAAAAAAGCTGATGACCTGTGTATTCTGAGGGTATACGGGTAGAGGGGCGTTGGTTGCGTTCGCAAAGCCATTTATGACTTGCATTGAGCAAAAGCCAAGACAATAAGGAAATCAGCCGGGGTAGTGTTCTGTTTGTCATGGGTTCAATATTATGAACTATCCAGAACTTGGTAAACCCGTAAACTAAAAGATTGGTTAGGGTAAAAGAACTGTTCAAGAAGCAAAAAAGAGAAAACGCTGCTTTTCGATATGCTGCTGCCAAGAAGCAAAGAGAAGCAGCGTCAAGCAAAGACAGCTGACTTGACAAAAGCTACTATTTTCTCAGTTTTATCTAAAAAGAACAAAAGGTTAGAAGATTCTCAAATGTTTTCTTTTGCTTTTTGTCTTTGCTTCACTGAAGTTCAATGCAAGTCATAACTGACTTGCATTGCAAGTGATAACTGACTTGCATTGCCTTCTTGACGGTCACTTCAGTGACAAGTGACGAACGTCACTTGCACGAAGGCGCAAGCCCTTCTTGACGGTCACGCTAGTGACAAGTCACGCTAGTGACTTGCGCTTGCGGACAACCTTTGTGCAAGTCACGTTCGTGACTTGTTACAACACGTAACCAAAGCTTTTCTGCTTCAATGCAAGTCATTTGCGTTAATTACTGAAGCGCCATGCAAGTCATTTGCGAACGCAATATGCAAATCAGTTATGATTTTGCTTCACTGAAGTGAGGCAACCTTCGTGCAAGCCCGTCAAGAAGGTCACGATAGTGACAAGTCACGCTAGTGACTTGCGCTTGCGGACAACCTTCGTGCAAGTGACGTTCGTCACTTGTCACTGAAGTTCAATGCAAGTCATAACTGACTTGCACCTTCGTGCAAGTGACGTTCGTCACTTGTCACTGAAGTGACCTCAGGTTTATGCAAGTCATAACGTGACTTGCACTTATGGTAATAACTGATCGTTGTATTAGTAGCTGGAGCCGTATGACTGGAAACAGTCAAGTACGGTTCTAAGGGGGGATGATGTGAAAAGTTAACCTATCCCAATCTGTTGAAAAATTATGTAATTGTGAGGTGCCTCTACGAGCTCAGTATATACGAGTTCTTTTTTGTGAAATTACCAGAATTTTAAACCATTTATTAGCTTTAACAACTCATGCTATGGATGTAGGTGCTTTAACTCCTTTTCTATGGGCTTTTGAAGAACGAGAGAAACTTTTAGAATTCTATGAGAGAGTTTCTGGTGCTAGAATGCATGCTAATTATATAAGACCCGGTGGCGTTGCTCAAGATATGCCGTTAGGTTTGAGTGAAGATATCTTTCGTTTTGCTGAACAATTTGCTTCTCGTATAGACGAACTAGAAGAAATGTTAACAAATAATCGTATTTGGAAACAACGATTAGTTGACATTGGAGTAGTAACGGCCCAACAAGCTTGTGATTGGGGGTTTAGTGGGGTTATGCTTCGAGGTTCTGGGATAAGATGGGATTTGCGCAAAGCAGCACCTTATGATGTATATGAGAAACTAGATTTTGACATCCCTGTCGGTACAAGAGGAGATTGTTATGATCGCTACTGTATTCGAGTTGAAGAGATGCGCCAAAGCATTCGAATTATTATACAGTGTCTGAACGCTATGCCCCAAGGAAACATAAAGGCTGACGATCGGAAAAATTGTGTTCCCCCTTCACGATCTCAAATGAAACAATCTATGGAATCTTTAATTCATCATTTCAAATTGTATACAGAAGGTGTTATTGTACCAGCCTCTTCAACTTATACAGCTGTTGAAGCCCCTAAGGGAGAGTTTGGTGTCTTTTTAGTTAGCAATGGTACAAATCGTCCTTATCGCTGTAAAATAAGAGCACCAGGTTTTGCTCATCTACAAGGACTGGATTTTATGTCTAAACATCATATGTTGGCTGATGTTGTTACTATAATAGGTACTCAAGATATTGTGTTTGGAGAAGTTGATAGATAATATTTCTTAGCTATCAAAAAAGATGCCTAGTGTTTGCTCTCAAAGAATTTTCTTAGAAATAGGCTTTTTGATAGCTAGCTTGATTTTTAGAATCTGCTTTTTTTAGAAAGTTTCGTTGCTTGGCTTTTGCTCAATGCAAGTCATTTGTTTTTTGTCTTGGCTTTTGCTCAATGCAAGTCATTTGCAGCAGCATGTCTAAAGTTATTTTGCTGAAGCAACCTAGAAGGTTGCTTCAGCGAAGCAATAAAGCAAACAAAAGCAAACAAATGGCCCAAGGTTACTTCAGTAACAAGTGACGAACGTCACTTGCACGAAGGTTGCCTATGGCAATGCAAGTCAGTTATGACTTGCAATGCAAGTCAGTTATGACTTGCATATTACGGAAGGTTCAACAAAAACCCTTCTTGACGGTCACGCTAGTGACTTGCGCTTGCATAAACCTGAGGCCGAAGGTGCAAGTCAGTTATGACTTGCATTGAACTTCAGTGACAAGTGACGAACGTCACTTGCACTTCGGTTGTCCGCAAGCCCTTCTTGACGGGCTTGCGCCTTCGGCCTATGGCAATGCAAGTCAGTTATGACTTGCAATGCAAGTCAGTTATGACTTGCATTGAACTTCAGTGAAGCAAAGCAAACAAAAAGGAAAGCAAACTTGCATAGAACTCTTAAAAAATTTTTTTTGTTACAAAATGAATGTAAAAATTTCAATAGTTATGAAATCTTTTGAAGCACCCAAATTGGGTTTTTTTAGTTGGCATTCCATTCGTTTACCGAGAAGACGTTCATTATATACAGTCTTACGATCGCCTCATATTGATAAAAAATCAAGAGAGCAGTTTGAATTGAAAACACATAAACAGTTAGTTATAATAAAGACCGATATAAGCCAATTGCGCGAAAAGCTATGTTACTTAAAATTTCACGAAATATCGGGAGTTCAGATGAAAGTTACTTTTCATTATAAAACTCGATTTGCTTTTTAAATAGAAGAATTTTTTGAATTGACAGAACAACTTTATAAAAATGAAGAAACAACAAATGAAAAATCTATGTTGGCGAGGTAAGGCTTTGAAGAAGCTAACTTTTGGTAAGAGATCTAATCGGGCTGGGCGAAATTCTACAGGCTCCATAACTATATTCCATCGTGGGGGTGGCTCAAAGAGATTACAACGAAGAATTGATTTTCGCAGAAACTCTTTTTCATCAGGGATTGTAGAAAGAATAGAATATGATCCTAATCGTTCTTCTCGAATAGCTCTAGTGCGTTGGTCTGATGAGAAATTCCCGTTTGCTGAAGCAACCCCGAATGAACATTGTGAAGATTTAAAAGTGTTAACTGGCTTAAAACACAACAATATTAAATCTGATACAAGATTAAATCTATTTAGTTATATTTTGGCTTCTGAGAAATTAAAGTCAGGAGATAAAATTAGAAATATACTACCCGATCTTACATCTAGTCTTAGCAAGAGCGTGAAAAGCTTAGACTCTTCTAGGATAGAAGTAACTACGGAAAAAAGCGAATTGGCCCAAGGCCGATGGCGCAAGCCTACAGGTCACTTTAGTGAATTGAACTTTAGTGACAACAACATCAAAAGTGATGATATAATGCTGTCAAACCCCCCAAGTTATGCGAGTAGTGCGCCTCTTGCGAAGGCAACCTTGGGTAGCTTTCTACATAATATTGAATTCTATCCAGGCCGCGGAGGGAAATTGGTTCGATCAGCCGGAACCTTTGCTCAGCTTGTTCAAAAATTTGATAACAATTTGTGTATGGTCAGACTTCCTTCTGGAACAGATAAATTACTGGATTCGCGATGTCGTGCAACTTTTGGTGTAGTATCTAACCCATCACACAATACAGAAAAATTCAAAAAGGCAGGTCAAAGTCGATGGTTAGGAAGACGACCTATTGTTCGCGGTGTAGCTATGAATCCAATAGATCATCCACACGGAGGTGGCGAAGGACGCACAAAGGGAGGGAGACCTTCGGTATCACCCTGGGGGAAACCAACCAAAAGTTCTTATAGAAGGTTGCTTAAGCAAACAGTGTTAAGGAAACAAAGATAAAATCATAATGACTCGCTCTATATGGAAAGGCCCTTTTGTAGATTCTAGCTTATTAAAATCAAAGCAAATTAAACGAAAAGTTTGGTCACGGAGATCTTGTATACTTCCTCAATTTGTAGGTTCATTTGCACAAGTATATAATGGAAAAAGTTTTATTGGTTTAAAAATTACTGAAGATATGGTTGGTCATAAGTTTGGTGAATTTGCGTCTACGCGTAAAACCCCTGCATTACGTAAAAGCAAATTCAATTTAAAACAAAAAGCACGATAAATAACTATGGCACAAAAAGTAAATCCTATAGCGGTTCGATTGAATTTCAATCGAGGTTCAGATTCAAGTTGGTTTAGTGATTATTATTATTTTAGACTTTTCTATCAAGACGTTAATTTAAGATATTATCTAAGCTCTATAAGACAACGTGCTATCAAGAAATTAGGCTTTGGGGCAAATAAATGCCTTATTCATCATTATCCTAAAAGAAGTCTTATTCATTTATTTTGTTTAGGTAGCTTGAGCAAAATCAAATCACCGGATCTTACTTCAGCAAAGTCAAAAAGCTCCTTGCAAGTCACTAACGTGACTTGCAACCTTCGGTCTCAATATATGAATGAATCTTTCTTAAATGAAGGTTGTCTTTGGCAAAGTGACAATTCTAGGCTCGCATTGAACTTTAGCGAACTTAAGCAAAGTAACTTCGCTAGCTCTAAAAAGACTGAATCTTGGCATATGAAGTCTTCTAAAAGACAAAAAAAGAAAGCTCTAGTTTCTTTATCTCGAAGTTTTCAAGAGAATTGGCCAGCTGATGGATTGTTTGAAGAATTTTTGAGGCAAAACTATGTTGACAATTTGCCTAAAATGAATCAAAATACTTTCTCGCCTGCCAGTAAGATAATTGATGAATTGTTGGATATCGGTTGCTTTAGCAATCTTAAGACCAATAGTTTGATCAAACAACCTAAAGGTAGCTTTAGCTACGACCGACGCGATATTTCACTTGCATTAAGAAAAAATGATGTAAAGTTTCTAGCAAATCAAAAAGTTGAGAGCTTTCGAAGTCAAATCCTTTTTGATAGTAGATGGACGAATTCTGTTTTCAATTTGCTGAAGCAACCACATAATAGATCTATAGCAGCACAATCATTTTTCAATTATTATGCTATGCAATATTTCTTTTTCAAGAAGACTAATAGCATAATGGATATACTCTTTATACACCCAGTTTTTCAACAAGCTAGTGGGTCGTCAGAAAGAATAAGTCCACTTTTAACTAAGAGTCGTTATTTTAATATATCCAATATACAATCTATGCTTTCCAGTAGAAGTCAAACATCAACTTCTATCGTGCCTATCAAAGTAAATTCAATCTATCAGAGCGCCTATCTTGTAGCTCAAGAAATAGCTTTTAAATTAGAGCAAAAAAAGTCGTTTAGACTAATTTGTAGGTCTATTTTTCAAGAAGTTGATTTTTGCAAATATATTAAAGGTATCCGTATTAGCTGTTCAGGCCGATTAAATGGGGCCGAAATAGCTAAAACTGAATGTAGAAAATATGGAGAAACTTCTTTACATGTTTTTTCAGATCAAATTGATTACGCACAGACAAAAGCTTTAACACCCTATGGTATTTTGGGTATTAAAGTCTGGATTTCTTATTTCAAAAAAACTCAGTAAATTTTATGCTATATCCAAAGCGTACAAAATATCGTAAATATCAAAAAGGTAGATGTAATAGTTCTAAAGTAGATGGTTCACAACTCGCTTTCGGAAAGTATGGTTTAAAAGCATGCGAATCCGGTCGTCTTTCATACCAAACCATAGAATCTGCAAGACGTGCTATTAGTCGAAAATTCCGAAGAAGTGGTCAAATTTGGGTTAGAGTTTTTGCAGATGTACCCATTACAGCTAAACCTACCGAAGTTAGAATGGGTAAAGGAAAAGGAAATCCAACTGGCTGGATTACGCGCATACAAGAAGGACAAATTTTGTTCGAAATGGATGGTGTTAGTATGTCTAATGCTCAGCAGGCCGCTTTGTTGGCCACACGAAAATTCAATTTCTCTACTAAATTCGTTTTGTGGTCTTGATTTGCTTTTGTTTGCTGAAGCAACCACCTTGCTTCGCTCAAGCTCAATGCAATGCAAGTCACGTTCGTGACTTTTCTGCTTCAATGCAAGTTGCCTTCTTTTTGTTAAGCTCTATTCACGTTAGTTCAATGCAAGTCATAACTTGCCATCTTTTTGTGAAGCTCTATGCGAGTCACGTTTTGCCTTCTTGACGGTCACTTCAGTGACAAGTGACGAACGTCACTTGCACGAAGGTTGCCATCTTTTTGTGAAGGGACCTTCGTTTACTGAAGTAAGCTAACGGGCTTGTTACCTCAGGTTTATGCAAGTCATAACTGACTTGCATCCTTCGTGCAAGTCACGAACGTGACTTGTTACGTGTTGTAAGCTCTAGGTTGCTTCAGCAAATGTGACGTGACAAGTGACGTTCGTCACTTTACCTCAGGTTTATGCAAGCGCAAGTCACTAGCGTGACTTGTCACTATCGTGACAACCTCCGGGTTTTTGTTGAACCTTCCGTAATATGCAAGTCATAACTGACTTGCATTGCAAGTCATAACTGACTTGCATTGCCATAGGCCGAAGGCGCAAGCCCGTCAAGAAGGTCACGATAGTGACAAGTCACGCTAGTGACTTGCGCTTGCGGACAACCGAAGTGCAAGTGACGTTCGTCACTTGTTACCTCAGGTTTATGCAAGTCATAACTGACTTGCACCTTCCGTGCAAGTGACGTTCGTCACTTGTTACTGAAGTAACCTTCGTGCAAGTCACGTTCGTGACTTGTTACCTCAGGTTTATGCAAGTCATAACTTTGCTTCACTGAAGTGACCTTGGGCCAAAAAGAGTTTACTTCAGGTTTATGCGAGTCAGTTATGACTTGTTACCTCAGGTTTATGCAAGTCAGTTATGACTTGCATCCTTCGTGCAAGCGCAAGTCACTATCGTGACTTGTCACTATCGTGACCTAACGGGCTTGTTACGTGTTGTAACCTTCAATGCAAGAACGTTATGACTTGTTACCTCAGGTTTATGCAAGTCATAACTGACTTGCATCCTTCGGCCTAGAAGACAAAAAGTGCAAGTCACGTTCGTGACTTGTTACCGAAGGTTTACGCAAGCGCAAGTCACGCTAGTGACTTGTCACTATCGTGACCGTCAAGAAGGGTCGCGAACCAAAGTAAGACCTTCGTGCAAGTCAGTTATGACTTGCATTGAACTTCAGTGAAGCAAACGTGAAGCAACCTTACGTCGCGTTCGCGACCTAGTGACTTGTGCTTGCGTATTACTTCAGTAACGTTCGCAAACGTTAATTTATGACTTACATTGAGCTTCAGCGAACATGCTGCTGCAAAAAAGATAATAAGCGAAAAAAAACGAAGAATAGTAATTTTTAAATATTCTTGTGAAAAAAAGAAAAAATTGAAATTTTTTATGTTAACTTCAAGTCCACTTTGCTACCATTATGAGAAAATACTACGTAACGATTTGCTATTAAAATGTTATTATAATAATGTTATGGAAGTACCGCGGTTGCGTCAAATTAATCTATTTTCCCAAGTGCCTATTAACTCTTTAAAAAGTGTTAGTTTGGCGTTGGAAGTTCTTTGTGGTCAAAAGTCTGTAGAAAAATGTGAGGCTCCTAACGCAAAAACTTTGAGACAACTGAAATCATCCCAAAAAGCAACAAAAAATCGATCTTCTTACAATATACGTGGCGCGAGTCATTTTCATTATCAAGTTCGAATTTCATTACGCTCGCAAATGATGTATAATTTTTTAGAGAAATTAATTGTGACGGTCCTTCGAAGTTCTTCTGATTATACATTCCAAATACAGTCAAACACTATTCAATTTACTCTGGGCCCATCAGAATTACGTTTGTTTCCAGAAATTCAAAATCACTTTGAATTTTTTGAAAGTGCTCAAAATCTACATATCATTCTAGTAACTTCTGCTTTAACTGAAAAAGAGACTCAACTTCTTTGGACAGGCTTTTTACAAAAAGAAATTTAATTAATCACTATGTCTAATCAAGTTATCCGAGATCAAAAACGTCGAGTACAATTCTCAAGATACGAATTAAAACGAATGCTTTATAAGGCGATTAGCCAAGATAGAAAACTTTCACCATCCGATCGCTACGAATATTCCTTAAAATTATCAAAAATGCCTCGAAATAGCTCTAGAACTCGAATACGTAACCGGTGTATTCTAACAGGACGTTCACGAGCCGTATATAAAATGTTTCGATTATCTCGAATAGTTTTTCGTGAATTAGCTTCGCGGGGTGCTCTTTTAGGTATTTCAAAATCTAGTTGGTAATTCTAAAGAAAACGGTGATTGCATAGTTATTTGCTTTTTGGTTTTTTGTCTTCGATCAAGCTTATTGTCTTTGTTTTTTGTGTTCGCTGAAGCTGCATGCAAGTCATAATTGACTTTTCTGCTAACACGCAAGTCATAACTGACTTGTTACTGAAGCGCCATGTAAGTTTTCTTTGCGAACGCAACTTTCGTGGCAAGCGCAAGTCACGCTAGTGACTTGCGCTTGCGGACAACCTTCCGTGCAAGTCACGAACGTGACTTGTTACCTCAGGTTTATGCAAGTCACGTTCGTGACTTGTTACTGCGCTTTGCGCCTTACGGCAGCTTCAGCAACCATTGCTTATTGCCTTCTTGTCTTATTGTGTTCGCTTAAGTTACGGCAGCTTCAGCAACCATTGTTTTGAAAATAGCCAAATGAAGCGATTTTGAGAGTACATGTAATTGCAAAATTGATTTCTCAAAGGTTATTTACGAATTCTGTTGTAGCTTTTGAATAGCTACATAAAAAAATATAGTATTAAATCTAAAATGGAAGCTAAATATGTTTGTTTTTTAGAAATTCTCGGAGTTGGTTTTAAAGCAAATACTGATATAGAAGAACCACAAACTTTAAAATTAAAGCTAGGCTATAGTCATGATATAAAGCTTAAGGTTCCACAGGATGTACGCGTATTTTGCTTAAAGCCCACTCTTCTTTGTTGTACAGGAACAAATTTGGAAAGGGTTACACAATTTGCAGCTATTGTCAAAAGCTTTAAACCTCCTGAAGTATATAAGGGAAAGGGTATACGCTATCGAAATGAGTTTATAAATCAAAAACAAGGGAAGAAAAAATAAAGCATGTCATATATCTTAGGAACTAACTTAAATCCATCAAAAAAAGTGAGAGTAGCTTTAACTCAAATTTTTGGTATTGGTCCAAACAAGTCATTACAAGTATGTGATAATTTGGGAATCAGTGATACTTATTTTGTAGCTCAATTAACAAAAACTCAGATAGATCAAATGATCAAAAGAATGGCTCTTCAATTTCTAATAGATTCTGAGCTTAGAAGAATTATTCAAAAAGATATAAAACGATTAATTCATATTGGTTGCTATCGCGGTTTTCGTCATACAGAAGGGCTACCCTTACGTGGACAAAGAACTCACACTAATGCTAAAACTAGCCGAAAATTGAAAATCTCATTATCATCTAAACGTATACGACACATGGTTCCGTTATAAAACCCCCGCATAAATTAGGCTTAGATTCTCCACAGATAGACTATCTTTTTTTAAGCTTTAGCTAGTGGTTCATTTCTTTTATGCAAAATCTACATAGAAAAAAAGCACACCTTTTTTTTAGGTCGCTGAAGCGACTTCAATTTGTCGCGTTCGTTCAATGCAAGTCATAACTGACTTGCATTGCAAGTCATAACTGACTTGCATTGCCTTCTTGACGGCAACCTTCCGTGCAAGTGACGTTCGTCACTTGTCGCGTTCGCGACCTTGGTTACGTTCGTAACAAGTCATAAATGACTTGCATTGAGCTTCAGCGAACATGCTGCTGCAAACAAACAAAAAGCAAACAAATTCAAAAAAAAAAAGCTTGCATATTTCGCAGAAAAGCAAAAACCAAGCCGTCATTTTTTCTTTCAATTCTAATAACAATCAAAATTGAAAAATGAGAAAAACATTTACACAAAAAAAACACGCCATTGCACATATTCAGTCTACTTTAAGTAATACTATCATAACAATAACCGACTTGAAGGGTAATACTAAGACTTGGTCTTCCTCTGGAAGAGTTGGTTTTAAAGGATCGCGTCGATCAACTAATTATGCAGCTCAAGCAACTGCAGATCATGTTGCACGATCTGCTATTCAATTAGGTATAAAGTCAGTAGAGGTAAAAATGAAAGGTTTAAGTTATGGAAAAGAGTCCGCTCTTCGTGGATTATTAATAGGTGGTTTACAACTTACGAAAATTTGTGATATAACGCCAATACCTCACAACGGTTGTCGTCCCCCTAAAAGGCGTCGTGTATAAGACAAGCACGCCCTTCTTAAGTTTTTTAACATAAGAAAATTGGACTCTCGTTTTAAAAAACGATGAATGATCTTTGTTTTGACAAGAAAAAAAAAAGATAACGATTATGTTAGGAGCGAAATTAATAGGTGCTGGTGCTGCTACTATAGCTTTAGCTGGAGCTGCAATTGGTATAGGTAATGTTTTTAGTTCTTTAATTAATTCAGTGGCTAGAAATCCGTCATTAGCTAAACAATTATTTGGTTATGCTATTTTAGGTTTTGCACTGACTGAAGCAATTGCTCTTTTTGCTTTAATGATGGCTTTTTTAATTTTATTTGTATTCTAGTTATTTTGGGGGGATTTGGTTTCAACTTTTTCTTGAAAGAACATAGATTGTCTTTCTAAAAGCCTATCCCCCCCCCTTTTTTTTTTGTGAACTTGTAAACAACATTAACCATTGAGAATCGGTACCCTGTTTTTAGGTCAGTTGTAAGGTTGCTAACGCAAACGTTACAAGCCTAGAACGCTTGTCACGTTAGTTCAATGTAAGTCATAAATTGGCTTTTCTGTGAAACCTGAAGTAAGCTTTTTAGTTTTTTTTTCAAGCAGGTCACTTCAGTGACAAGTGACGAACGTCACTTGCACTGTGGCACTTACTATCTAAGCTCTTCTATGCTTTGCACTATGAGAAAAAGTTACCTGCATTGAGCTTCAGCGAACATGATGCTGCAAACAAAAGCCATTTGAGCTTTCAGAAATCAAAAAAAAACTGTTTTCTAAACTATTACTATAGTGACTTCTAATCAAAGTAAGTTGCTGGACACCTTTTAGTTAATTAGATAGTTAGAAAAAAAATAGACTAGTTTTTCTTGTATTATTAAGGGCTTATAGTTTAATAGGTTGAAACGCACCGCTCATAACGGTGATATTGTAGGTTCAAGTCCTACTAAGCCCACGGCATGTTTGGGTATATAGCTCAGTTGGTAGAGCATTGGGCTTTTAACCTAATGGTCGCAGGTTCAAATCCTGCTATACTCAGTCATTGGCCTTTGGCCAAGAGTGCAAGCCGAAGGCGCTTCAGCGACGTAACAAGTCACGTTCGTGACTTGCATAAACCTGAAGTCACTATCGTGACCTTCGTGCAAGCCCGTAGGTTGTCCGCAAGCGCAAGTCACGTTCGTGACTTGTCACTATCGTGACCGTCAAGAAGGGTCACTTGCACGAAGGTTGCCGTCAAGAAGGCAAAGCAAGTCAGTTATGACTTGCAACGCGAGTCACCTTCGTGACTCGCATAGAGCTTCACAAAAAGATGGCAAGTTATGACTGGCATTGAAGCAGAAAAGTCATAACTGACTTGCATGGAGCTTCAGCGAACATGCTGCTGAAAATTTATGGCTTGCATTGAGCAAAAGCGGACAAAAAGGTTGCTCAAGCAAAGCAAATAACTTGCATTGAGCTTCAGCAAACATGCTGCTGCTACCTAGGCAACTGTTTAGTCAATTCACGAACGTGACCTTGCCGGATTAGCTTAGTTGATAGAGCAACTGATTTGTAATCAGTAGGTCGTTGGTTTGAATCCAACATCCGGCAATCAATTTTTTAAAATGGTTGTACCCACGCAACTTTTCGATATACGATGAAATATGTAAAAAGAAAAAGAAACTAGGTCACTTCAGTGACAAGTGACGAACGTCACTTGCACGAAGGTGCAAGTCAGTTATGACTTGCATTGAACTTCAGTCACAAGTGACGAACGTCACTTGCACGAAGGTGCAAGTCAGTTATGACTTGCATTGAACTTCAGTCACAAGTGACGAACGTCACTTGCACGAAGGTGCAAGTCAGTTATGACTTGCATTGAACTTCAGTCACAAGTGACGAACGTCACTTGCACGAAGGTTGCCGTCAAGAAGGCAATGCAAGTCAGTTATGACTTGCAATGCAAGTCATAACTGACTCGTTACGTGTTGTAACCAAAGCTAATGTTACGTTGTTTCACAAAAGTGACCTTAAATGTTTTGCACTTTGATTGCTTCACGAAACAAGCAAGGTACAAAAAAAAAGCAACTAATTTTTCTTATATCTTGGAGTATAGCCAAGTGGTAAGGCACCGGTTTTTGATATCGGCATTCAAAGGTTCGAATCCTTTTACTTCAGGTCACTTCAGTGAAGCAAATTTGCTTTGATTTTCAAAAAGGAGTTACTTCAGCAAAGCAAAAAAAGGAAAAATTTATGAAATTTGCTTTGCTTATCTGCGAAAGCTAAACATTCGCGAGGTCACTTCAGTGACAAGTGACGAACGTCACTTGCACTTCGGTTGTCCGCAAGCGCAAGTCACTAGCGTGACTTGTCACTATCGTGACCTTCTTGACGGGCTTGCGCCTTCGG